ATGATAAGTGATAGTCAAATTTTTATTGCGCTATTATTTGCTCTAGTTTCAGCTGTTTTAGCTATTCGTTTAGGAACTGAATTATATCAATAAAAAATATTATAATTACTCTATAATAGAGATATTTATGGCTTTATAGAGATATTTATGGCTTTATATTTAAGTATATTTGTTAAACTTCTAGTTTATATAAGATGTATTTTTTGAATTTCAATTGATTTTTATAAATTAATTCTTGCATTATTGCATTTTGCAGCTTTATACATCATAGTATTTAGTGTAATCTAATTATTGTATATACAATAATTAGATTATTTTTATGGATTTTATAAAAAATATTAATCGACCTATTTTTCCTTTTACAGCTATTATTGGTCAAGAGGAAATGAAATTAGCTTTACTTTTAAATGTTATTGATCCTAAAATTGGTGGTGTTATGATTATGGGCGATCGTGGTACTGGCAAATCAACCACAATAAGGGCTATTGCCGATTTGCTTCCTCAAATTGCTGTGGTAGAAGACGATCCTTTTAACTCTCATCCTTCTAATTGTGAATTAATGAGTAATGAGGTAAAATCAAATATTGAAAATGGTGATAAGGTGATAGAAAAGTGGATCAATGTACCAATGGTTGATTTGCCTTTAGGAGCAACTGAAGATCGGGTATGTGGTACAATTGATATTGAAAAAGCTTTAACAGAAGGTATAAAAAGTTTTGAACCAGGTTTATTGGCAAAGGCCAATAGAGGGATCTTATATGTTGATGAAGTTAACTTATTAGATGATCATTTGGTTGATATTTTGCTGGATTCTGCTGCATCTGGTTGGAATACTGTAGAAAGAGAAGGTATTTCTATTAGACATCCAGCTCGTTTTGTTCTAGTTGGATCAGGTAATCCAGAAGAAGGTGAATTAAGGCCTCAGTTATTAGATAGATTTGGTATGCATGCTGAAATTAAAACAGTCAAAGACCCATTTTTAAGAGTACAAATTGTTGAGCAGAGAAGTAAATTTGATCATGACCCTTTTTCTTGTTTAAAAGAGTATCAAATAGAGCAAAATAAATTAAAAGATAAGATTCTATCAGCTCAAGAAAAGTTGCCATTTATTGTTATTGATTATGCTTTACGAGTTAAGATATCTGAAATTTGTAGTGAATTGGATGTTGATGGTTTAAGAGGTGATATTGTTACAAATAGAGCTGCAAAAGCTTTTGCGGCTTATAATGATAGAGATAATGTTGATGTTGAAGATATTTCAATAGTTATTAAACTTTGTTTAAGGCATAGATTAAGAAAAGATCCTCTAGATGTAATTGATTCAGGGTCAAAAATTGATGAAGTAATTAAAAGGATTTTAACTTGATGTATAGGCCTAGTAGGATTCGAACCTACATTAGAGACTTAGAAGGTCTCTGTCTTAATCCCTTAGACGATAAGCCCTAGAAAATACAAATACTTGAATTTTGATTGGGCGGTACTGGATTTGAACCAGTGGCCATCTGCTTGTAAGGCAGATGCTCTACCACTGAGCTAACCGCCCATCTAAAATTATTATATTATATTTTATCAAAGATTGCAATATATATAAGTTCAACTTTTAGTTATAATTCGCCTTATTTTTATTTGCTTAATAAATTTCATGGTAAATATATGTCAATATTGAAAATTAATTTATTGGTATGGTCAAAAAAAATGACTATAGCATTTAAATTATTTATAAATTCTTTATCTCTTTTTAGTTATTCTACTTTAAGTTGCGAGCTTACAATAGAGCAAATGATTATAGTTGGTCCAGAATCACTCAGTATCTGTATAATTACAGCTTTTTTTATTGGTTTAGTATTTACTTTACAAGTAGTAAAAGAATTTTTATATTTAGATGCAACTAGTCTAATAGGTGCAATTTTATCTCTTGCATTTATTCGAGAACTATCGCCTGTACTTACAGCAGTTATCATTGCAGGAAGAATAGGTTCAGCATTTACTGCTGAGATAGCTACAATGAAAGTTACAGATCAAATTGATGCATTATATTTGTTGAAAACCGATCCTTTATTGTATTTAGTTATGCCTAGAGTAATTGCATGTATTATTATGTTGCCAGTGCTTAATATAATTTCTTTCTTCACTAGTCTGGCAAGTAGTTTATTTGCTTGTTGTATATTTTATAATATACATCCATGGCTTTTTTTAAAATCTGCTTTTTCTGCTTTATTATATTGGGATTTTTTTACCTCTTTATTGAAGACTATTGTTTTTGGTTTTATTGTCTCTAATATTAGTTGTTCTTGGGGTTTGACTACAGTAGGAGGATCAAAAAATGTGGGTCAGTCAACAACTTCTTCTGTAGTTACAAGCTTATTAATGATTTTTATGATGGATTTTGTCTTATCCTCTTTAATGTTTTACCAATCTAGTAGTGCAATTAAGTCTTTATAGAAATACAATTATATGGTTGTAAAAACATGCATAAAATTTCTCAATTATGGTCAAATATTAATTTGAAAACGAGGTTAATGTCATTTACTACTTTATCTATATCACTTCTAATGAGTGGCTTAACATTTTGGGCTTTAACTACTATACAAAAAGATTCTATCTCTATGCATATACTTTTTTGTAGAGATTTAAGTGTTTTATTTACTTACAATATTCTTGATTTTATAGATTTTAATAACTATAAAGAATTACAAAGCTTTATTGAAGATATTTATCTAAGTACTTCAAGCATACGTTATATAGAAGTATTTACTATTAATGGAGATTTATCGATTTGTTTACCTTTCTATGATACTGATTTCAATGATTTATTACAGCTTCATAGGAATATTTTGCAGTTAAAGAGTCAAGATTTCTTATTTAATATACCAATTATTAATTATTCTACTATTTTTCATGACAGTATTACCAATGTTACTATTCCTTTGATAAAAAATGGTAAAGATTTAGGTGTGCTTAATTTAGGCATTAATTCTAACTCTAATACATCCTCTACGTCATATTTAATACAGGATGTGAGTGTAGTAATATTTGTTTCTATTTGGTTTATGGTGATAATTAGTGCATTCTTTAATACTTTAATCATTACTGAACCTATTAAAGCATTATTATTTGGTTTAAATAATATTGCTTCAGGAAACTTTGGTCAAAAAATTACTTCTTCTTTTGATGGTGAATTGGGTGATTTAATTATTAGTTTTAATAAAATGTCAGAGAGATTAGAGTCTTATGAAGAAAAAAATGTGGAGCAATTAACTTCTGAAAAAGCTAAATTAGAAACATTAGTAGGAACAATTGCTGATGGCGCAATATTATTAGATACAGAGTTGCGATTATTATTTGTTAATCAAATTGCCATAAAAGTTTTTCATTGGTCAAATAAAGATTTAGTAGGAACAATAATTTTTCAGCATTTACCATTACATGTTAATGAAGCATTGCTACCAATATTAAATCGTATGGTTAAGTCTAATTGCTTAGAAAATAATATACCTCAAAATCAAGAAATCTGTATAGATTTAAATTATGAGTTTTTAAAAACTTTTCGTCTGTTGCTTGCTACAGTTTTGGATCAAAATAATAAAGTACTTAGAGGTTTAGTGATAACTATACAAGACATAACTAGAGAAGCCAATTTGAATGAAGCAAAAAATCAATTTGTTAGTAATGTATCTCATGAGTTACGTACACCTTTATGTAATATTGGTTCATTTTTAGAAACTTTGATTGATTATGATTGTAAATTGAGTTTTAAGCAGAAGATGCATTTTCTAAATATAGCTTATGCTGAAACTCAAAGGCTTAATCGTTTAGTAAATGATGTTTTAGATTTATCTCGCTTGGAGTCAGAATATAATTATGCTTTAAAGCCTATTGAATTAAGAAGAACTATGTCTTCTATTGTTAGGGCTTCTCAGATTGTAGCATTAAATAAGCAAGTTAAAATTGTATTTGAAATTTCAAGACATATTAAATTAATTCTTGCTCATGAAAATGCTTTATGTCAAGTATTATCTAATTTAATAAGTAATTCTCTGAAATTTACTCATATTGGTGGCAAGATAGTAATTAGAGTCTATCCATTATTTGTTTTAAATAGTTATACTATAAACTATGGTTTATCTTATAGTAATATCCGCTTAGAAATAATTGATGAAGGCATTGGAATAGATAAAGCTTTTCATAAACATATATTTGATAGATTTATGCGTATAGAAAATCATATACATACCCTTGAAGGAACTGGTTTAGGCCTTTCTATTGTAAAAAATATAATTGATAAACATAATAGTAATATTTCAATTTATAGTGAAATATGTATAGGAACAAGTTTTTGGTTTGACTTGTTTATTGTTGATTGATATTATTAATGGATTTTTTTGTGTAGCCTTGTATTTTTGTTTATTGCTTAATAAGGCTGTAAATAGAATTATTTTTTAATTATTTAAGGTATACTAAGTGTTAATTATAATTAATTGTGAACAGTTTTTTAATATATTTAATTATTTTAATATAATTTATTTATAGTTTTTTATAAATAATAAAACTGTGCTTGTCGTTTTATCTTCTATTTGGTAATTCGTTCAATCTCCATATTTAATTATTACTGCATTTTTTTGAGGAGGAAGTTATTATGTCAGGAGGTTCAACCGGAGAACGTCCTTTTTCGGATATTATTACAAGTGTACGTTATTGGGTTATTCATAGTATCACTATACCAGCATTATTTGTTGCAGGATGGTTATTTATAAGTACAGGTTTAGCTTATGATGTTTTTGGAACTCCTAGGCCTAATGAATATTTTACTCAGGATCGTCAACAAGTTCCATTAGTTAATGATCGCTTTAGTGCAAAGCAAGAACTTGAAGATTTAACTAAAGGTATTTAACTGGAGAGTATGAGATGACACAACGAAATTCTAATCAACCCATTTCGTATCCAATTTTTACATTTCGATGGTTAGCCATACATGGTTTAGCTATTCCAACTGTATTTTTTTTAGGTGCTATAACCTCTATGCAATTTATTCAAAGATAGGAGATAATAATGAGTGGTCCGAATCCTAATAAGGAGCCTGTAGAATTGAATCGTACTTCTTTGTTTTGGGGCTTATTATTGATTTTTGTTCTTGCTGTTTTATTTTCGAGCTATTTTTTTAATTAAAAATTTATTATTTTAGCTTATTTATTAATATAATTAATTTGTTTTTTATAGCTTAAAAACTATATAAATATTTATTCAAGGAGACAATGAAATGGCTGGTACAGGTAGGGTACCTTTATGGTTAGTTGCTACAGTTGGTGGTATAGCAGCTATAGTTGTTTTAGGCATTTTTATATATGGTTCTTACTCTGGAATAGGTTCTTCTTTGTAAAAGTATTCTCCTATTTATTATGAGTCAATTATAAAAGCCGCTTTTCAATTGTTTTGATAAAGCGGCTTTTTTATATATCTAAGATATAGTTTCTTGTTCTATGTAAATAAAAAGTAAAGCCATGCTTAGACCAGGAAAAATAATGCCTACTATAGGAACTAATATGGATGGTAAATAAGATGCTGTCATTGTATTAATTTAGTAAAATGTTTATTTTGCGATTAAAGTAATTAGTTGTTATATTCGCTACTTTTTAGTAATTCTAATAAGAATTTATAAATATAATTTAAAAATATTGTAAAATTTAATATTTATTATCATAGTAATATGTAATTGTTATAATTATAAGAAAAGGTTTTACTTATGTCATTCAGCTCATCTAATTCAATACCTAGTAGCTTAGAGGCAATGCGTAAATTTGCTGAAGTATATGCACAAAGAACAGGGACAGTTTTTTGTGTTGATTCAAGTGTAACAGCTGTTGTTATTGAAGGACTAGCAAAACATAAAGATGAATATGGTTCTCCTCTATGCCCATGTCGTCATTATGAAAATAAGGCACTTGAAGTATTAAGTTCATATTGGAATTGTCCATGTGTTCCTATGCGAGAAAGAAAAGAGTGTCATTGTATGTTGTTTTTACAGCAAGATAATGACTTTGCTGGTTCTAATCAAGAAATTTCTTCATCAGATTTACTAAAGAATATTATTTAATTATTTATAAATTAACAGACACAATATTTATACTATTATGTCTGTTTTTATTTATTTATTTGAGAAATAGGATTCATTATATGCAAAATATCTCTATAAATTGCCCCTTTTAAATGATAATAAAATAATTACAGCAGGACCTAATATTACAATTATAGCTAAAGATATTAATTGTCCTATTACTTGCCAATTGATCATTTTTTACTCCTTAATATATATTATGACAACTTTATCTTCCATTTATTCTTGTTAGTATTATTATACCTTGTTTTTATATTTAATAATTTATTTAGAATCTTATTAATTCTTTAGATTTAATTTATCATGTTGGATAATTTTATTTATGATTCATTTAAGTTCTAAAATTTGTATAAAGCCATCCATGTTTTTTTTGTATTATTAAGTTATCTAGGTAAATTATTTTATTTATTTTTGTTTTCTTATTGATTATAGTAATAATATCTTTTAAGCATTTTTTTGTGATACTTTTGTTGAAGTGGTAATAGAAGTAAATTTGTATTATTCTTGATTGTAAAGAAGAGTGTTGTTTTTGTAAAATAATTAAATTTAAGCTAATTAATCTACTGTGTTGACTTTTCATGTATAACTTAATTGAATTTTCTTTGATATATTCATTATTGATTTTACATAAGTATAAAAAAGAATTAATTGCTTCATGAAATTTGGGATTAAAGTAATGTTGTAAATATGGTATAAGCTCATATCTTAATCTATTTCTTTGTATTTTATAGTTATAATTACTTGCATCAGACCATATTGGTAAACAAAATTTACGACAAAACCATCTAATTTCTTCTCTATTGAAATTTAGCAGAGGTCTTATTATTGATAGTTTATGTGTTATTTTCTTTTTATTATTTAAACCAGTAATACCATCTAGGCTACTGCCTCTAATTAAGTTTTGGATAAAAGTTTCTGTTTTATCATTATCATTGTGTCCAGTTAAAATATATCTTAAATGCTTTTTTAAGGCATGTTGAATTAATATTTTATATCTTATTTCTCTTGCTTTTTCTTCTGAAAATACAGGCTCTTTGATTTGATAAATAGTAATAGGCATAAATATTTTATTTAGAATATTAGCAATATGCTTAGTATGCTTATAGCTATCTTTTTGCCATTGATGATCAATATAAATGGCCTCAAAATAATATCTTTTGTTTTTAAAGCAATCATTAATTAGTTTAATTAAGCATAAAGAATCTTGTCCACCAGAAATAGCTATCAGTGATCCTGTATTTTTTTTTAAGAGTTTAATTGCATCTTTTTGAAATCTTTTGTGTAAAAAAGTGTGCATTTTTTAATAATTTTATCAAAAAACTTGCTATTATATTTGCTTTATGTTATTTATATTTTATATTTATAAAAGGGTTACTAACTCAACGGTAGAGTACTCGGCTTTTAACCGATTAGTTCCGGGTTCGAATCCCGGGTAACCCAATGATTTATTATATTTTTAATAGTTTGTTTATAGCTAAAAATTTAATGCATATAATATTATTATGTTAATAATAACAGAAACAATTTCAAGTGTAAAAAGTAAATCTGCTTTGGTTCCATTTATTACTGCAGGTTATCCAAGTATTGATGCTACTATAGAAATTATATATTTATTAGATAAAAGTGGTGCAAATGTAATAGAGCTAGGTATTCCATATTCTGATGCATTAGCAGATGGCTTAGTTATTCAAGAATCTTCTCGTGTAGCTTTAGAACAACGAACATATATTGACCAAGTTTTATTGCTTTTAAATCAAATAACCCCTAATTTAATTACTCCAATTATTATCTTTACATATTATAATCCTATACTCTCTAGAGGACTAGATATCTTTATTAAAGAAATTGCAGAATCTGGTGTAAAAGGTTTAGTGGTTCCTGATTTGCCATTAGAAGAATCAGATTATTTGATAAGCTTATGTTTTAAGTATGACATTGAATTAATTCTTTTTGTATCGCCTACTAGTTCAGAAAAACGAATAAAAACAATTATTGCAAAAGCACCAGGATGTATTTATTTATTAAGTAGTTGTGGAGTTACTGGTTTAAGAAAATCAATAGATAAGGATACAAAGAAATTAGTAAAAACTATTAAGGAAAATACAGATAAGTGTGTTATGCTCGGTTTTGGTATTTCAGATGAAGATCAGGTTTTTAACTTAATGAATCTGAATCTAGGGATTGATGCAATTGTTATGGGTAGTGCTTTTATAAATAAGATTACAGATTGTTTAAGATGTGGTAATTATGAAGATGTTGGAAATTTTTGTGAAAAGATAAAATTAGCAATAGGCATAAAGTAATATACCCCCAGGGGGATTCGAACCCCCGTTACCGCCGTGAAAGGGCGGTGTCCTAGGCCTCTAGACGATGGGGGCTTAAGTGTTATTATAATTAACACATTATCGAACTTTTTTAGAACTGTCAACCTTTAGTATCTATTAAATTAATTAATTATATTATTTTGTATCAATTATTAGGCGTGAACGCATAATTAAATATACAACAGTTTGCCTTATATAACCAGTCATATTAATGAATAAATTAAAGGCTTCATTTTTATATTCAATTAATGGATCTTGTTGTCCATAGCTTCTCCAACTAATAGATTCACGTAATAGTGCCATTCTTTCTATATGTTCTTGCCATGCTTGATCTATTTGTTCTAATAAGTAATATTTTTCTAGCTGTCGTATTAAGCCAGGCTTTAATTGTTCTAAATAAGCTTCTTTGAGATCATAGGTTATATGTAGTTGTTCATATAAAAAATCTTGTAATTCATTTAAAGTTAGTCTATTGCAAATATCTTGATCTATATTATATGGTAAATTAAATATAGTGCTAATATTTTCTATTTTTTTCTTTTTTAATTTATCATTTGTATTATAAAAAAGTAAGATTTCATTAATTGTAATTTCAGCATATTCTAAAATACAATCTCGTACGAAAAAAGATTCTAGAATTTTTTTTCTTTCAGCATATATTGCTTGTCTTTGTTTATTAATTACTGCATCATACTCAAATAATTGTTTTCTGATATCATAAAAATAAGATTCTACTTTTTTTTGTGCAGTATCTAGACTTTTATTAAGTATTGTTGATTCAATAGGAATATTATCATCAATTTGCAGGTTTAGCATTAAGTTTTTGATTTTATCTCCACCAAAAATTCTTAGCAGATTATCATCTAGGCTAAGAAAAAATCTAGCTGATCCAGGATCACCTTGCCGACCAGATCTACCTCTTAGTTGATTATCTATTCTTCTTGACTCATGTCTTTCAGTGCCTATTACATGTAAGCCACCTAATTCAATAACTTCATCTTTTTCTATTTGAGATATTTGCTCATAATTATTTAAGATTGTTATATATATATTTTTGAGAATTTTTTCATGATAGTTTGTTGAATTGTTATAGTTAATAATTTTATATAGATATTTATCAATATTATTGAGCTGAATATTTTGAAATATTTCATTAAGAAAGATTTGTTTTTCATATTCATCTAATTTTTGAGATATTTGTTTGCACTCTTGCTTTGTTTTAATATTATTGCTATTTACTTTATAAATTCTATTTTTTATAAAATTTATAAATGTTAACTTGGCAATCGCCTTTGGATTACCTCCTAAAATAATATCTGTTCCTCTACCAGCCATATTGGTTGAAATAGTTAAAGCATATTTTCTACCTGCTTGTGCAATTATTTCTGCTTCTCGATCTACATTTTCAGGTTTAGCATTTAGTAAATTATACTTGAGTTTATAGCTATCAAGAATTTTTGCTAATAATTCAGATTTTTCTATATTAGTAGTACCAACTAATACCGGACGTCCAATTTGATTCATATCTAAGCATTCTCTTGCTATGGCTTGCCATTTATTAGATTCATTTTTATATACTAAATCAAATAGTTCTTTACGTATGCATGGTTTATGTGTAGGAATAGTAATAACTTCTAGATTATATATTTTATCTAATTCTGTTTCCTCTGTTTTAGCTGTTCCAGTCATACCGCTTAGTTTATTATAAAGTAGGAATAAGTTTTGATATGTAATTGAAGCTAATGTTTTGTTTTCATTTTGAATTGTAAGATCTTCTTTAGATTCAATTGCTTGGTGCAAGCCATCACTCCATCTTCGACCATGCATAATTCTACCTGTAAACTCATCTACAATGATAATTTCTTTATTTCGTATTATATAATTTTGATCTTTAAAAAAAAGTTCTTTAGCTTTTAATGCATTAATAATATATTGTGCCCATGGATTATTTATATTATATAAATTTTCTATTTTAAGTATTTGTTCACAGTATCTTATTCCTTTATCGGTTAATGTAATGTTTTTAGCTTTTTCATCAATTTCATAATCTAATTTATTTTTTAATTTATTTATTATTGTAGTTGCTTTTGTATATTTTGTAGTTTTTGCTTCAGAAGGTCCAGAAATAATGAGTGGTGTTCTAGCTTCATCAATTAAAATAGAGTCAACTTCATCAATAATAGCATAATGAAAATCATTTTGAACGACTTCTTTTTGATCAATGGCCATATTATCTTTTAAATAATCAAAACCTAGTTCGCTGTTGGTTACATATATAATGTTATAGTTATAGTTTGTTTGTCTTTCTATTTTATTCATATTTTGTTGAATAAGGCCAACTTTTAAATTTAAAAATTCATGTACTTGTCCTGCCCATTCAGCATCTCTTTTAGCAAGGTAATCATTTACGGTTACTATATGAACATTTTTATTTTTTATGCAATTTAAATATGCTGGTAGTATGCTTACTATAGTTTTTCCTTCACCAGTTTTCATTTCAATTATTTTACCATGATGTAAAATAATGCCTCCTAAAACTTGTACATCAAACATGTTGAGTTTAAGAACTCTTTTAATGGCTTCTTTTGCTGTAGCAAATGCTTCTGGTAGAATACTATTAATTGTATATCCGTTATTTAATTTTTCTTTTAGTTTATGTGTTTGTTGTTTTAATTCATTATTAGATAAGAGTTGAATTTTTTTGTGTACTATATTTATTCTAGCTACTATTTGCTTGTATTCTTCTATTCTTTTATGATTTTTATTTATCAGAAATTTAAACATTCTTTGATATTATATTAAGTTATTTGACTTGAGATACTTTTTAACTTAGGTAAAAAGAATTCTTTGATATTATTTAGTGAGTTTTTGTTGTTATACATTGCATATTCTTTATTGAATATAGGTACTTGTCTTTTTGTTGTTTGTTCGATAAAATAATTATATCCATAGTTTATTGTTTTAATTGCTTTGGATATATCAATTTCATTATTAATTAAAGATTGTCCTATTGGTTTATAATTAAATAATTTTAAATTATTTTGCCAAGAAGATTCTGCAAATGCTATTTTGTTTTTATTTAAATCTTCTATCCATACATATCTGATGATTTGATTGTTTTTTAATAAATTTTGTCGAAGCAAGTTAATGCGTACTTCTTTTCCTGTAATAGAATTTATATTTTGTGTAAATGATCCATCGCTAAATAATATTAATTGCCATGTGACTGGAAAATTTTGTAATGTATAATATGAGTTTTTTGTATTTATCTTATAAAAGATTATATGCTTTTGTTTTGTAATCATATTGCCTAGTAATTATAATTGGTTTGACTGTTATAAGTTTTATTTAATATATGATTTTTCAATTTATTGAGGATTCATCATTAATTAATGATATGCCATTCATGTCTTTAGGCTTGTTTATTTTTAGAATATCTAAAATAGTGGGAGATATGTCTGCTAAAGAGCCTTGGTTTTTTAATTTATTAGTTATAATTTTGCTATAATTTGGTTTTATAAGTATAAAAGGTACAGCATTTTTTGTGTGAGATTTGCATGGCTTATTATTTATATCTATCATTTCTTCTGCATTGCCATGGTCGGCAGTAATAATTAAAGTAGTTTTATGTATTTTGATTTCTTTTAATATATTTCCAATGCATTGGTCTAGTATCTCTATTGAATTTTTTGTAGCTTTAAAGTTTCCTGTATGGCCAATCATATCTGCATTAGCATAATTAGCTACAATTAACTTATATATATTCTTTTTTTTTGCTTCGATTATTTTTTGAGTTATGTGTATAGCTGACATTTGTGGTGTTGAGTCATAGAAGTCAACTTGAGGGCTAGGTATTAATTCTCTATCTTCACCAGAGTAAGGCTCCTCCTGACCACCATTAAAAAAGTAGGTTATATGTGCATATTTTTCAGTTTCTGCTAATCTAAATTGTTTTAAGTTATTTTCTGATATAATCTGTCCAAGAAAATTGTTTTTACTAATTTTTGGAAAAATAATAGGTAAATTTAATTTACTATCATAAGATGTAAAAGTGTTAATATTAAGAGTTTCAAATTTTTTTGTATTAAAGCCTTTAAATAAATTACTTGTAAAAGCTTGTACTAATTGTTTTATTCTATCAGGTCTAAAATTAAAGAATAGAACGCTGTCTTTGTCTTCTATTTTACCTTTATTAATTCTTGTAGGAATTATAAACTCATCAAATATATTATTTTTATAGCTACTATCAATCAGTTTTATAGGGTCATTATAATAGTTTTCTATAATTTGATCTTCTATTAAGCATCTGTATATTTTTTCTGTTCTTGACCATCTGCAATCTCTGTCCATGCTATAATAGCGACCGCTAATAGTGCATATTTTTATATGAGACTGATTTTTGATTATATTTAATATGTGATTAATAAAAAATTTAGCCTTTTGTGGTTTTGTATCTCGACCATCTGTAATAATATGTATACATGTTTCTATTTTTTTATATTTTTGACTAATCTTAATAAGGGCAATTAAATGATTTATATGTGAATGTACTCCACCATCTGAACATAGTCCGATAATATGTACTTTTTGATTTTGTTTTATTCTATTTTTGTAGATACTATTTAGAAGATAGTTGCTGAAAAAAGTTTTATCAAAAATGCTTTGATTAATTCTTGCAAGGTCTTGATTAATGATTCTTCCAGCTCCAATAGTTGTATGGCCTACCTCTGAATTTCCCATTTGGTTTTTTGGTAACCCAACATAATCACTAGACGCCTGTAGTAAAGTTGTAGGAAATTTATTCCATAAAAGTGTTAAGTTTGGTGTATAGGCTTGTTTAATAGCATTTCCATGATGTATAGGGCTATAGCCCCAGCCATCAAGAATAATTAGAATTACTGTATCAAGATATCTTTGATCTTTCATGTATTGAAAAAGAAATATTTTTAAAAATAAATGCGTAGATATTAATTATTGAATTTATAGTCGAAAGAAAGATTTTTACTTTTATAGATTGAAAAAGCCACGAAATAGAGATGAATTATTGCTATTTCGTGGTATGAAAATTTATTGAAAAATTATTGTTATAGTATTGATTAGCTTAATACATTTATTGCATAATCTAAGTAAGTATTAGCTTCGTTAGCTGCTTGTCCAGATAGTCCATGACTATTTTTTATGTATTGTAGTGCTTCTATAAACCAGCTTGGTGATAATTCAAAACTTCTATTAATTTCTTCTAAACCAGCAACTAAATATTCATCCATAGGGCCTGTTGCACCTACTACTAGGCAATAAGTAGTCATTCGTAAGTAATAGCCTATATCACGAGCGCATTTAGCTTTACCTATTGCACTTGATGCATATGTAGGTCCTGGCATTTGTGTTGTAAATGGAAATTTAGTATATACTGCTTGTGCTGCTCCAGTTATAAGTCTTTGTGCATTATTGGTTAACGATTTTGCAGCAGTTAAGCTTGAAGATGCTCTTTGATATCTACCATTAATTGATTGTAATTCTCCATTACTTAAAAATCTACCTTGACTATCTGCTGATGCGATAGCTTCTGTAATTGGTGTTTTCATTCTTTATCCTTGAGGTGATTAATAATTTAAAATAATAAATTTAATTTTTTAGAAAACTTTTTATTGTCTTCAATTTTTACATAACTGCTATAGCGGCACGATCAAAGTAGCTACCTAGTTCAGCGGTTAAGGAGCTACAGTCTCCTAAAGTTACTCCACTTGAATCACTTGCTAAAGCAATACAAGCTTCTTTCATTTTTTGAATTGCTACAGCTACAGATGAACCTGGTGTCCCTAATGCTTGATATGTTTCCCTTAATCCATTTAGACATCGATCATCTAAAACGCTTGAATCACCGGCAACCATAGAATAACTAATATATCTTAAAACAATTTCCATATCTCTTAGGCATGCAGCCATTCTTCTACTTGTATAAGCATTACCTCCAGGTTGTACTAGCTGTGGTTGCTCTGCAAATAAAGCTCTTGCTGCATTAGTTACAATTGATGAAGTATTGGAATTGATTTTATTAACTATATCAAGTCTTTTATTCCCTTCAGAGATCATGATACTTAAGGATTCTAGTTGAGTATTACTTAAAAATTCTCCTCTTGCATCAGCTTGTGCTACAAGCTTTGCAAATGCATCTAACATATTTCGTATTCCTTGTGATAATTGATTAATATAATATATACATTATTTTTTGAATTAATTATTCTACAAATTATTATGATGTATTAGTACTATGCTTTATTTATTCTCCAATGATTTCAGGTTGAGTAATTTCATCAACCATTTCTAAAATAGCTCTAATAACAGGTTTAACTAGAGGATCTTCAATAATATCAATATCTTCATACTTTCTTCTTTTAGCTCTATTTGCCACTTTTACTGTTATTCTAAATCTGTTATTTGCTGCTTCTAATAGTTCTTCTGTTTTATATGTTACTTGATGTGATTCTATATGACTATATTTATTGTTATTTTTTTGATTGTTATTGTATTGTATCATTGTGTGTATATGTTTATAACTTTTGAAGATGTCTATTCTTTAAATATATATGTAATACTATAGTTTTAACGGTCTATTTTGTTTATAAATAGAAAAATTTCCAATTTTTAATAGAGTATTTTTTAATTTTTTATATTATTCTAATTAATTTATTTAATTTAGTGTAATGTAAAATATTCATTGTTAAAGCTTTGGAGATTCTAATTTATCTAAATTATAGAAAAATTATAATTTATTTTTTGATCATAATAAAAGAATATATATGCAAGTATCAAAACAGTTCACGTATAAGCTCAATCAACATTCCGGATATCCTTCAGTTGTTTCTGAAAGAGATGCTTGTGGCGTTGGTTTTTTGGTTAATATAAATCAAGAATCTTCCCATGATATAGTTATGAAAGCTTTAGAAGGTCTAAAGTGTATGGAGCATAGAGGAGCATGTGGTGCTGATGATATTTCAGGTGATGGTTCGGGTATAACTACTCAAATACCTTGGTCTCTTTTAAATAATTCTTTTAAAGATTTTCCATTAAGTAATCTTAAAAAGAAAAATTTAGGTTTGGCTATGGTTTTTCTACCTAGTAATTTTATTCAACAAATTTTTAAGGTTTTTCAATGGATTACTGAGGAAAATAGCTTTAAGATAATTGGATGGAGATCTGTGCCTGTTAATAAAGATGTATTAGGCATGCAAGCTCATAAAAGTCGGCCATCTATATATCAATGCCTTGTTTCTTCAAAGACTTTATTTGGTGATGATTTAGAAAGAGGTTTATATATATTAAGAAAAAAAATAGAGAAAAATATAGCGAAAATGAGTCTTAATAAGCAATTTTACTTTTGTTCTTTTTCTTCCCGCGTTATTGTATATAAAGGTATGGTTAAATCAGAGGTTTTGGGTCAATTCTATAAAGATCTTAATAATCCTATGTATTTGAGTAATTTTGCTATTTATCATAGAAGATTTAGTACAAATACAATGCCCAAATGGTCCTTAGCGCAACCAATGAGATTTATTGCACACAATGGAGAAATCAATACTTTTTTAGGTAATCTTAATTGGATGAAATCAAAAGAGCCAACGTTGTCTCATCCTTATTGGAATAAATGCTTAGAATATTTAAAGCCTATTACAAATTTAGAAAATAGCGATTCATCAAATTTAGATGCAGCAGTTGAGTTATTAATTGCATCTGGAAGAAGTCCTCAAGAATCTTTAATGATTCTTATTCCAGAAGCTTATAATAATCAACCAGAATTAAAAAAATATTCAGAGATTGTGGATTTTTATGAATATTATGCTCGTTTGCAAGAGCCATGGGATGGACCAGCACTGGTTGTATTTACTGATGGTAAAGTTTTAGGAGCAACTTTAGATCGTAATGGTTTAAGACCGGCTCGTTATTCTATCACAAATAGTGGACTTATAATGGTTTCTTCAGAAGCAGGTGTAATCAAGCTTGATCAAAATACTATTTTACAAAAAGGTAGACTTGGTCCAGGACAAATGTTCTGTGTTGATATGATTAATAATATTGTTTTAGATAATTGGACAATTAAGCAATCTATTGCAAATAAATTTCCTTATAAGAAATGGATACTTCAGTATCAACAAATTTTAGAGCCACAGTCATATTTAGATGATTTAGGCATTAATGCAAAAGAAATGATCAAGTTGCATACAGCATTTGGATATACTAGTGAAGATGTCGAATTGGTTATTGAACATATGGCTAGTTTATCTAAGGAACCTACTTTTTGTATGGGAGATGATACCCCTCTAGCAATTTTATCAGATAAGCCGCATTTATTATATGATTATTTTAAGCAAAGATTTGCACAAGTTACAAATCCTGCAATTGATCCTTTAAGAGAAAGTCTGGTTATGTCTTTAGCAGTCTATATTGGCTCTAAAGGTAATATATTACAGCCTTCAGACTGTATGGCTAAATCAATAAAGTTGCAGTCACCTATTATAAATGAAAATGAGCTTGTAGCATTATCTTCACTTGGATATAAAGTAGAAAAAATTTATACATTTTTGAGTCAATATGATGAAAAATTAGAGAAGAAAATACAGCAAGTTTGCGATCAATCTGTTGAGGCTATTAATAATGGAGTAGAAATTTTAATTTTAAGTGATAAAATTTCTACTTTATTATTTGATCAAGTTTTTATACCTCCTTTGCTTATTGTAGGTGCTATACATCATTATTTAATTAATAAAAAATTACGTCAAAAAGTATCTTTAGTTATTGAAACAGCTCAATGCTGGAATACTCATCATTTTGCCTGTTTAATTGGTTATGGTGCTAGTGCAATTTGTCCTTATATGGCCTTTAAAACAGTTCGACAGTGGTGGCATCAATCTCGTACGCAAAAGTTTATGTCTACTGGTAAATTATCTAAAATTACTTTACAAGAAGCACAAAATAATTATCGTTTAGCTATTGAGGCAGGCTTGTTAAAAATTTTATCTAAGATGGGTATATCATTGCTTTCTAGCTATCATGGAGCACAAATTTTTGAAATTTTAGGCTTGAGTCAAGAAGTTGTAGAAATAGGATTTAAGGGTACGGCTTCTCTTTTAGGAGGACTTTCTTTGCAGGAATTATATAATGAAACTAAATTTAATTATAATAAGGCTTTTATCTTAATATTGCCTAAAAAACTGATTAATTTAGGTTATGTTCAGTATCGTCCAAGTGCAGAATATCACGTTAATAATCCTGAAATGTCGAAAACTCTTCATAGGGCAGTTCGTGGTAAAGATTCTAATTTATATAATCAATATAAGAGTTTGTTAGAAGAACGTCCACCAACTAATTTAAGGGATTTATTGAAGATTTCTAGTTCGAAAGTTCCTATTGATATTTGTGACGTTGAATCTGTAAATTCCATTTTAAAAAGATTTTGTACTGGTGGGATGTCTTTGGGCGCTTTATCGAGGGAAACTCATGAAACATTGGCAATAGCAATGAATAGAATAGGTGGTAAATCTAATTCTGGAGAAGGAGGTGAAGATCCAGCACGCTTTTACTTAATTAAAAAGATTAATTCATTAGGTACTTCATGTCTTTTTCCTCATTTAAAAGGTTTGCAGGAAAATGATTTTGCTAATTCAGCAATTAAACAAATAGCTTCAGGTCGTTTTGGTGTAACTCCTGAGTATTTAGTTAATGCACGTCAATTAGAAATTAAGATTGCTCAGGGAGCTAAGCCTGGTGAAGGCGGTCAATTACCTGGTAAAAAAGTAAGTAATTATATTGCTGAATTAAGAAATTGTAAGCCAGGTGTTACATTAATTTCGCCACCACCGCATCATGATATTTATTCTATTGAAGATTTAGCTCAACTTATTTTTGATTTGCATCAGATTAATCCAAGTGCTCAGGTTTCTGTTAAATTGGTTTCAGAAGTTGGAATAGGTACTATAGCTGCTGGTGTATCTAAGGGCAATGCTGATATAATTCAAATTTCAGGTCATGATGGTGGCACAGGCGCTTCTCCTTTAAGTTCAATTAAGCATACAGGTTCCCCATGGGAACTAGGTTTAACAGAAGTGCATCAAACATTATCAAGTAATCAGTTGAGAGAAAGAGTACTTTTAAGAGTTGATGGTGGCTTGAGAACAGGCCGTGATATTATTATTGCAGCTTTAATGGGGGCAGAAGAATTTGGTTTTGGTACTGTTGCAATGATTGCGACGGGTTGTGTAATGGCTAGAATTTGCCATACAAATAATTGCCCTGTAGGTGTTGCAACTCAACGTAAAGATTTGCGAAGTCGTTATCCTGGAATACCATCAGATCTAGTGAATTTCTTTATATTTATTGCTGAAGAAGTAAGACAAATTTTAGCAGATTTGGGTTATGTAAGTATGCAAGAGCTTGTGGGGTGCGTTGGTTTATTAGAGAAAAAGAATAAAATAAGTTTACAAAAAACTAATAGTTTAAATATTAATAGCTTGTTAGTAAATCACTTTACTAAACCTTTTTTAGTTTATCCACGAACTATTATACATAATAACGGTATTGTTTTAGATGATATATTATTAAATGATTCAAATTTATTATATACAATTAAAAGTCATGGACATTATATAAGAAAAATAAAAGTATTAAATACAGATCGTACTATAGGTGCAAGAATTTCTGGTGTAATTGCAAAAAAATATGGTAATTCTGGTTTTAGAGGATCAATTAATTTAATTTTTATTGGTACTGTAGGGCAGAGTTTTGGTGCTTTTCTTTCTAGGGGTATTAACTTAATTGTTTTTGGTGAAGCCAATGATTATGTTGGTAAAGGTATGAATGGAGGCAAGATTATAATTTTACCTCCTAAAAATAGTAATTATATTGCTTCTGAGCAAGTACTTTTAGGTAATACATGTTTATATGGTGCTACTGGTGGTATTTTATTTGCAAATGGTCAAGCTGGAGAAAGATTTGCTGTAAGAAATTCTTGTGCACAATCTGTTGTTGAAGGTGTTGGTGACCACCCTTGTGAATATATGACAGGAGGTATTGTAGTTGTATTAGGTCCATCTGGCAGAAATATTGGTGCTGGAATGACAGGAGGTATTGCTTATTTTTTAGATGAATATAAAGATTTCTTGCCAAAAGTTAATCAAGAGATTATTAGGCCACAAAAAGTTATTACGCAAGAAGGTGAAAGACAATTATTAAATTTATTGAGGCTATATGAAAAGAATACTAAAAGTATAAAGGCAAAAAATATATTAAATAATTGGGATTATTTTTTACCAATGTTTTGGCAACTAGTGCCTCCTTCAGAGTCAAGTACAGCTATAACCGATCTTGCTTTATCTTCTTTTGAATCACTGTCCACTTGAAACTTAAGATTTTTTAATGTTAAATAATAATATAAACATCTTATTTATGAAGATTTAAGAATATTAACTCTATCCTAGATTTAGCTAATTTACAATATTGTTTATCTATTGTCTATGCAAAAAGTATTAATTGTAATTAAGAAAACAGAGGGATTATTTTATGGCTCATAATGTAAAAGTTTATGATACTTGTATTGGTTGTACTATGTGTGTACGTGCTTGTCCATGTGATGTATTGGAAATGGTACCTTGGGATGGTTGTAAGGTATCTCAAATAGCTTCAGCTCCAAGAACAGAGGATTGTATTGGATGTAAAAGATGTGAAACTGCATGTCCAACAGATTTTTTGAGTGTTAGAGTATATTTAGGTGCTGAAACTACAAGAAGTATGGGATTGGCTTACTAAATTAACATTTATTTTTGTATAAATTTCATTTTTTCTTCAATAATATCTTTAGTAAAAAGTAATTAAGCTTTTTTAATTGCTTTTTACTTTATCTTTTATTTATTATATATTGCGTATTAATTATACTATTATATAATCTTTAATTAAATACGATCTTCATGTAAAATAAAATTTAAAATTATTCTTGTTTTAAATAATTTTGAAGTTAATTAATTCATATAAATAGTCAAATCATGTGAAATATTATGTGTTATTTATCTAAATATTGCTGCAAATCGTAAAACTTAAATAGAAGTTAAATAAATAATTAATTGACCAGTTTATATATATTTAATTAGTTTCAAATATTTTTACAAGGCTTCTTTATCTGTAATTAAAATCAGTAAGTATTATTATTTATGTAAGCTTCTTACTGATCTTTTTGAAGATTCTGAAGCTATTGATTTATTTCTTAATCGATATTCTTGTGTTACTATATTGTATGATCATATATTATTTGTGCTTTTTGATTTTTCTAGACTGTTTATTATATATCTATTTGTTATATATATAATTTATTAAAAAACTGTATGAGTATTTATGATAAATCAATTTATCTATAATAATTAATAAATTCTATAAAAAAGAATGAAATTATTTTTTCATCTTATTATCTTTCTCCAATACAAGATTTCAAGAATTTCGTTGTTTAGTAATTTAATTTAAGACTTTATGAACTTTATATGAAAAGAGCAGGAATAAATAATTCTGTAAAATTTATACAAAATAGTCTATTATTATTTTGTTTAGCTATTCTATTTATTGTAATTATGATTTATTGTAATAATAAAAATTCATATTACTCATTTTTTATAGAATTTGATAATGCCAATGGTATTGAAAAAGGTACATCAATACGTATGAGAGGTCTTCAAATTGGTTCTATACAAAGTATTGTAATTAAGCCTCATTGTATTTTAACTTTGGCTAAAATAAATTCTAGCAATGTTCTCATTCCTAAAGATTCAATTATTGAGACAAGTCAAACAGGTTTATTAAATGATGCCGTTATAGATATAATACCTTTGTCTTCATTGCAGTTATTTGATAGTTCTACTATTAGTCCATTTTCGAATAATTGTGAAAATTCTAAAATTCTTTGTAATAAAATGTATCTTCAAGGTGACAGGGGTCTTAATTATGATGACTTAGTTAGATCTACGACAAGAATATCTCAAAGATTTGATGACCCAAGATTTTTTAATCTTTTTTATGTTTTTTTACAGAATGGCATAGAAACAACTGATATATTTTTAGAATTAATAACAGAGATTTTAGATCTAACTTCAATCGGATATATTTATTTGCAAAAATTTTTGTTAAATAGTTAATTACGATATGAGAGTATTAAGCTTTAGAAAATCTATTTGTAGTAATTGATAGTTTGATATAAAAAAAATTTAAGAATATGAGTGAAAGACAAGTTTTATCTTTAGCTTTTTTAAAGCCTGTATATGAATTAGAGTCTCGAATTGAGCAATTAGATAGCATCGTTCAAGTGAAAAAAATTTCGTTAATTAATGAAATAAAAATTTTAAAATATCAATTAAGTGAATTAAAAAAAGAAATTTTTTCTTCTTTGACTCCATTGCAAAGATTACATTTTGTTCGACAAGCTGATAGGCCAACTACTTTAGACTATGTTAATTCTATATTAGATGATTGGGTTGAGCTACATGGTGATAGAGGTGGTGCAGATGATTCTGCATTAGTTGGTGGGCTTGGTACTTTAAGCAATCAAACAGTTGTTTTTATTGGACATCAAAGAGGTAAAGATACTAAAGATAATCTTATTAGGAATTTTGGGATGCCTTCGCCAGGTGGATATAGAAAAGCTTTAAGATTAATGAATCATGCTAATCGTTTCAATTTTCCAATTTTAACTTTTATCGATACTCCTGGTGCATGGGCAGGTATTGAAGCTGAAAAATTAGGTCAAGGTGAAGCTATTGCTGTAAATTTAAGAGAAATGTTTTCTTTTAAAGTTCCAATTATATGTACCGTAATTGGTGAAGGTGGTTCTGGCGGAGCATTGGGAATAGGTGTGGGTGATAGAATTTTAATGCTCGAATATGCTGTTTATACAGTGGCTACACCAGAAGCTTGTGCAGCAATTTTATGGAAGGATAGTAAATTATCTCTTGAAGCCGCAGAAGCTTTAAAAATCACTTCTCCAGATTTAAAAATTCTTGGTATTATAGATAGAATAGTTAAGGAGCCTCTTGGAGGATCACAATCAAGTCCTATAGATGCTTCAATGATATTAAAGACTGTGTTAATGGAAGAATTAAATGCATTATCTTCTTTAAGTATTGTTGAAAGACAGAATTTAAGGTATGGTAAGTTTCGTAAAATTGGAACATTTTATGAAGAAATTTAGATATGGATCAGTAGATTAATTATCTACTAGATCCATAATCTTTTATTTAATTAATTAATTAATTAATCCAATACTATTGAGACCAATAATAGTACCTGCCCCTATTATATGGCCTAGACTAGTTGTTGCTAATAATTCAGCTAATCCAAACCCAGATATTCCAGAAATAGGAATAGTTGGTCCTAGACCTCTTACTTTTATTGCATATCTGCCTATGGCAATTGCAATGAGATTGCATGTAATCATAATAATTGCAATTTGTGAAGACCAATTAGGTGTATTCGGTAGTGAACTTAGTAGCATATAAATATACATTTTTTTAGTTTAATTAGATATAATTTTAATCTAAATTGTAAATGACTCTTTATTATCCTTCAACTGTAATAAAATGTTTATTCACAAAAAAATTTATGTTTTTTTTATATTATAGTAACCACCCGTAACTATGCAATCCTTTGCCTAGAAAATTAACGCCTAAATAGCAAATCCAAACTGCAAAAAAACCAATTGATGCTAATATAGCAGGCTTTTTGCCTTTCCAAGATTTTGTTAATCTAGAATGTAAATAAGAAGCAAATATAAGCCATGTAATTAATGCCCATGTTTCTTTTGGATCCCAGCTCCAATAAGAGCCCCATGCTTCATTTGCCCATACAGCACCAGCAATTATACCAATTGTTAAAAGAGGAAAGCCTAGTCCAATAGTACGATAGCTAAGATTATCAATACTTTCCAATAAATTTAATCTTGAATTTAGATTTGAATTATTAATTATAAGTCGATTATTATTTAATATACCGAAATTTAGTTGCTTTGTTTGCATTTTATTAATAGAACTACCTTGAATTTCTATTTTATTATTGCTCGAAATTATAAGAAATAATATGGATAATAATGATCCTAGTATTAATGTAGCATAACTAAGCATCATAATTGTAACATGCATCATTAGCCAATTAGAACGTAAGGCAGGAACAAGAGGAGATGCTTTTTGCATCTCAATTGGTAATGATAGACTTGCAAAAGCAATAATAAATAAGCATATAGGTGTATTTATTGAACTAATAATATTACTGTTTTTTTTTCTTTCTAGTACAATATTGGTGAATGTAAGGCTCCAAATTAAAAAAAGAAGGGATTCATATAAATTACTTAATGGAAAATATCCATTTAGTACCCATCTTGATAATAATACAATAAACAAGCATATATTCGTTGATATTGTGCAAGTTATACCTATTTTATTTAGATTTTTGATTTCTGGGAACGTAAGGCTTGACCAATATGCTATTAGCCCTATTAATAAGAAGCCAAAAGATAAATTAATAAGAAAATTTTCAGATAGATTCCAATCCATAATAAATAGCTCCAGTGATTTTTATAATTGATTATATGACGGGATATCTATTATATATAAAAAAAGATAACTTAGTTATAAACTAAGTTATCTTTTTTTATTCTATGTCATAATTTATTAATTTATGATAGAGAATTAATTACATAATCTAAAGCAGCAGTATATTCTACACCAGCTTGTGCAGACATATCACGTGGTACACATAGTCTATCACGTGTAAATGCAAAAGCAGCTATATAAGAAGAAGCAGGTAGATTTAATGTACGGTATACTTCACGAGCGCCTGCAATACCCCATTCATCGACTGGTCCAGTGCCGCCAACAACTAAAGAGTAATTGATTAATCTCATGTAGTGGTCAATATCACGATAGCATTTGCTAATTTTCTCTTGAGAATCACCAGCTTCGCCAGAATTCTTTAGATAAGAATATTTTGCAAAACAAGCATCACCAGCTTCTTTTACAACAGCTTCATGATTACCAGCAAGTTTTTCTGCTGCTTCTAATCTTGCAGCAGCTCTTTGAATATTTCCTTGTACAGATTCAAGATCTGAAGAAGATGGGAAACGCCCTGCTGCATCAGCAGCACTAATTGTAGTAGTAATAACAGATTTCATTTATTTTTCCTTAAGGATGGGTATTAAAAATGCACAAATAGTGTCTATTTTTTATAAATTACTTAATTAAACTAATGACTATGTAATAGCACCAGCTACTCTATCGAAATAGGAAGCAACTTCAGAAGCTAGGCTAGAACAATCTCCATCAGTAGTATCAATTTTACGCAATGAAGCAGTGTTATTAATAAATGCAGTTGCAGCAGATTTCATAATAGCAACAGCTCTAACAGAAGAGTTAGTTGGTACGCCAAGTGCAATATAAGTTTCTTTTAAGCCATTTAAGCAGCGATCTTCTAATACAGAACCATCGCCAGATAGAAGTGCATAGGATACATAGCGTAAAATAATTTCACCATCACGTAGGCAAGCAGCCATACGACGATTAGTATAACAATTTCCACCAGGTGCAATAAGTCCTTGGTTTTCACAAATCATACCAGAAACTGCATCAGAAACAATGCAGCTAGCGTTTGAAACAATTGCATTTACAGAGTCTAAACGCTTATTACCATCAGCAATGAATTTTTTAAGAGCTTGTAAATCAACACCACTTACATAAGCAGCTTTACTGTCAGAATTAACTACAACTCGGGAAAATGCATCAAGCATTGAGCTCTCCTTAATATTTTTAAAAGGACTTCACTGTTTCAGCTGTTAAAATATGTACAGTCTGATGTATTAGTATCGTTTCTGAAATATAATCGATTTCTTTATTTATAATAACAACAAAGTAATATTCTGTAATATTACTTTGTTAAATTAATTTATATAAAAAATTAATGTGGAATTTTATTGATTTTTCTTGCATATGCAAACATTCCTCCAGCATCGATAATATCTACTAATCCACCAAGATGTTTAGATTTTATAAAAGTTTTATTATCTGGTAGAATGATTTCGTTTGCTATTGGATTAATGGTAATTGTATCACCGGTTTTTATATATTTATATAAACTTTTTGTTGTTTGGACAGGCAATATTTCACCTGTTGAAATACAGTTGCGAAAGAAAATTCTTGCAAAAGAATCTGCTATTACAGCACGAATTCCAGAAGCACCAAGTGCTATTGGCGCATGTTCTCTTGAAGAACCACAGCCAAAATTTGTGCCTGCAATAATGATTTGATAATAAGATTTGCCTGTAGCTATATTTATGAAAGGCATACTATCATCATTTAATCCAGACATGGCTAATGAGCCTAGTTCTTTGTATCCTTCTTCAGTGGCTGGATTTATTTTCATAAATTCAGCAGTTAGAATTTGATCTGTATTAATGTCATTTGCTAAAATATATACTTTTCCTTTAATATATTTATTGTTCATAAAATTATTTTAATTTTTTAATTCTTATTATTTAATATAAAATCTTTAGGATCTGTTATATATCCATTAATTGCTGTAGCAGCTACTGCAAAAGGAGATCCTAAATAAATTTGTGCTGATTTATCTCCCATACGACCACTGAAATTTCTATTTGTAGTTGATATTACAGATATAGCGCTATTAATTCTACCAAAAGTATCTATTGGTCCTCCACAGCAAGCAGCACAGCTAGGTTCACTCGTCATATTAACTCCAGCATTAATCAAAATTTCATATATAGATTTATTTTCTATTTGTTGATTAATTATTTCATAAAATACTTCTTTAGTTGCTGGCACTCCAAAAGTATCAATAGAAACTTTTTGGTTTTTTAAAATTTTTGCAGCAGCATAAAAATCTGAGGTTTTTCCTCCTGTGCAACTTCCTATGTAAGCTCTGTCAATTTTTTGTCCCTGAACATTGAGGATATTGTCAACATTATCGGGAGAATGTGGTTTAGCTATTTGTGACTGTAAATTAGTTAAATCATATTCTAAAGTTTTTACATAATTTGCATTTTTATCAGGTTCAATGATCTCAAATTCTTCGATTGTAGATCTTTTGGTAATATATTCTATTGTATCGTTATTTGGAATAATAATACCATTTTTTGCTCCAGCTTCAATAACCATATTGCATAAAGTCATTCTATCTTCAACAATCATATTTTCAATTACTTCACCAGAAAACTCAATTGTTTGATATGTCGCTCCTTGAGTAGTCAGGTCTTTTAATAGTAATAAAATTAAATCTTTAGCCATTATATGAGGTTCTATTTTCCCATGGAAAATTACCTTTATTGTTTCTGGAACACGAAGAAGTATTTCTCCTGTGCCTAATATAAAGGCAGCATCAGTATTACCAACTCCAATAGCAAAGGTTCCGAAAGCACCGCTTGTAACTGTATGAGAATCTGTACCTATTAATACTTCACCAGGTCGGTTATGTCCTTCTTGTGCTAATGCAATATGACAAACGCCTTTATAGTTATCACTTTTAGGATCATAGAAGTATTTATGGCCTTGTTCTTCTGCAAATTCTCGCATCATATCAACATTTGCATTAGCTTTCTTGTCAGATGTAAATATAAAATGGTCCGGTATCATGATATGTTTGTTTTTATCCCAAATTCTTGCTTGAATACCAAATTCCTTTTTGAAAATACTAATGACTCCTGGTGAACAAGGATCATGAGTCATCAAAATATTAACTTTAGACCAAACTGTTTGTCCAGATTGACTGTAAGTGTTATTGCTAGATTTAGCTAGAATTTTTTCTGACATTGTCATTGGTTGCTTAATAATCATTCTTAATATAAAAGCTTTAATAGTTTATTTTTAGTACGCCATGTAGATAAAAAGTTGAATGCTTAAATTACAATGTCGTTTATATATAAATTATATATGTTATTTTAAAATATTAAAAAATATAAAATAATAATTATCGTAATCAGAAATTGAGATTAATTCTATTTAATTGTTTAGATGTGAATGATCTAAAATTTATTTTCAATTAAAGATTAGAATTTTGTATAAAGTATTTAATAATATTATCTTTTATCATCATTTGCTTTAAAGTAGCCATCAAATATTTTTTTGACTCTTTAGAGTCTAATTTTTGCAATTGTTTTTTATAATTAGCAAGTTTAAATTCTTGCTCTAAACTTAATTCATTAGATCCATTCATTTTTTAGGCATTTTATAAATTTAATAATATTGATTATATTAACATGCATTAATTTTGATCATTATTTAATGAAAAATTGAAAGATCTAAGTAATTTTATGATCATATGTGAATAATTTTAATCAATTTGTTTTATTTTATAAAATTTAGCATATATTGATATATATATAAATTTATTCTATGTATGAACATAGGCCCGGAGAACTATTATGTCTATTCCAATTTTAAGATATTCTTTAGCAACTCAAAATCAAAGAGTTAATGGTTTTGAGACAAATCCCGGTGAAGAGCAGCCTAGTATATATACGACAGATAATTTACCTACAGCTTTTGAAATGGATGAAATTATTTGGGCTTGTTATCGTCAAATTTTTAGTGAGCATCAAATCTTAAGTAGTACTAAAGAACCTTTTTTAGAATCGCAACTAAGATTTAATCAAATAAAAATCAAGGATTTTATTACCGGATTGTTATTATCGGATTCTTTTAGGTATTTAAATTATGATGTAAATAATAATTATCGAATTGTTGAAATGTGTGTACAAAGAACACTTGGCCGTGATGTTTATAATGAACGAGAAAAATTGGCATTTGCTATATTAATTGCTGAAAAAGGATTTGATTACTTTATTGATTTACTTGTTAATAGTGATGAATATGCAGAAAATTTTGGAGAGACGATTGTTCCCTATCAAAGAAGACGTATTATAGCTCAAAGAATAAAAGGAGAGCTGCCTTTTAATTTAAAAACTCCAAGGTTGACAGAAACTTCTGCAATTAAGCAAAATTCATCTCAATTATTATCTTCTGTAGCTGTACGGAAATTTAGACCTCAAGAACAATCTCCTAGGGCGGGAGATCCAGCATTATTTCTAGCAATGGTTAATGAAGTTTCACCATTGACTATATAAAACTAGATTATTGTTCTAATCTAATTTTTCTAGAGTTTATAGAATTAAAGTTATATTCTATTAACTCTAGTTTTACTTTTTTAGCTTCCTAATTTAAAAGCATCAACAAAAAGTCCATACAAAATACCTATTTTAATGCTATTTAAGTATTTCAACAAAATATTTTTTCTCAAATTTTTTTGTTTACAATTAGCATGTTTATCTCTTTTATATATTATCTTACTTGCAATTTCTTGGTTTGTAACAATAATCGCTGATGCTATTACACCCCAATCTCCAGTTTGTGCAGGAATTGTAGATAAAGTAGTAGAAATAAAAAATCCTAACAATATATTTAACAATTGAATACTTAAATAATGTAATTTATAATTAATAAAGTTTAAAAAATAATAAAAAGTTAAATTAATTTGTATTTCTAGATTTGTTTTAGGTATATATTTCATGACAAACTTGAGTACTAAAAAATAAGTTTAATAAACTAAAACTATAAATCCTGCTCACTAATAGTGTTTATTAAATGTTGAAAAGGTGTGCTAATTAGTGATTTATTTATACTATGCATAGCACTTATTTCTTTTTGTAAAATATCTTGTAAAATTTGTATACTACGCACTGTGGGTGATATAGGTACGCCTAAAGAATTATAGGTATCTCTTAAGCCATCTAAAACACGTTCATTTAAAATATTATTACTTCCTGCAATTAATGCATAGCTGGCATATCTTAAATAATATTCAAGATCTCGTAAGCATGCAGCATATCGTCTTGTGGTATAAGAATTACCACCAGGGCGAAGTAATTCAGGCTGTTCATTGTATAATTTTATAGAGGCCTCTTTAATGATCTTAGATGCTTTTCCATTGATAAATTCTATGGCTTTAATTCTATCTAGACCAGTGTTAAAATAAGCTTGTAATTCTTGAATAGCTTTAATATCAAGATATTTACCTGTCAAGTCATATTTATTTAATACGTTTGTAATAGCATCTTGCATAAATTAAATCTCTAAAAATATTAATAATATTAATTATAACTTCTTAAAATCTCAATTGTCTTTATATATATCTAATTAATATACTGTATTTCTTTTATTTTATGTAACAAAGTTGATAGCTTTTAACAAAATCTATTTATTCTAATTATTATATATGTTTATATTACCAACAATAAATTCTGCTTTTTTAAAAAGACTTGAATCTAGGCATCAAAACTTAAGTTTGATATTTAATTGTGATTATTGTTTAATTACAGTTAAGCATTCCTCTATTATATGCTCCTATTTTAAATTTTCTAGAAACAATAATAATCAGTATTGTCAGATTGATTTCTCTTCTTATTCTGCAGTTTTATTATTTAATTTAATTAATCAGCACAATAATTTATCAAATTTGATTTCTTTAAGTCATGCTTTATATATAGGTCGAGAAATTTATAAAGCTGAACTTACAATAATTTTATTACAATTATATGTACAGTCATAAATAAAGAAGTATTATAATATATAGATATAATCTATATTGCATTTAAGCATTTAATTTGAGAGGCTTTTTATAATTTATTGATAAGTTTATACATTTGCTTAGTCTTTTTGAAAAGATTTTTTGGTGCATTAAAATGCATCCTTTTTAATATGTAGTCGAAGTATTTAGTCAATTCTCTAGTATTTATTAAATGATTATATTTTATGTAAATTCTTTCAAAATTTATTATATCTTCATCTGTAAATTTAGATTGTTTTAATAATTTAAAAAATAGAATTTTATCTTTATACCATGATGGATGATAATATAATTCTTTGTTTAGCTTGTAGGTGTTTATATAATTGCTAGAAATTTTCATAATTAATACTTTATAAGAGCATGTAACTCAGTGGATAGAGTATCAGATTCCGGTTCTAATAGTCGTAGGTTCGAATCCTACCATGCTTATTTATAATAGAGACTCTTTAAAGTTGACTTGATTTATATTATAATTTACTATATTTTATTATGTGTTTAAAAATTTTGTAAGGGGCTGACAGGTTTCTACATACAATTGATTACTATATTTTATAGAATATTTCAATTTGCTTATTAATTTAAGCCAAAATATAAATCCAAAACATCAAATTATTCCTTTCTCTTTAAATAAGGTTTTAGCTTAGTATAATTTTACTAATATTATTGAGTATCAAATAAAGAATTCTACCTCTATTTGATTAATAAAATAAAGATGCTCTTAAGCTTATTTGCTTAAGCTAAGCTTGTATTCTTGAATATACTTTATTGATTTCTTTTTATGATATTGGTTTATTAGAAAATAAATCATCATAATAGACTTATAGAATTAATTGTCATGGACGTGGGTTCGAATCCCACCAGCTCCATCAGTATTTTATAGTATGCTAAATTATAGCTGATTTTATGTGAATTATTTAAAGATTTTAATTTATGGTACTACCAGTTGGTATTTATTTTAATGCAATATTTAGATTTATATGATACATGAAATCATTATAAATTTATTTATTTTTTATATAATTATTCTTTTTTATAACAACTTTTTATGCTTTTATTTAATTTAATCTTTGCACATAGTATTTCAAAATCAACAAACTATCTTTTAGATTCTTTTGATAGTCCTATAACACTTGTAAGTAATACAGAAAATAAAAAAGAAAGATTTTTATCTTCTTTGCCATTTTTAATTTCTATGTCTGATTCTTTAACTGAAACAAAAAATAATCTAGCAAACAAAAAATTAATATCTGGGAATTTTTTAACAAGATTTATCAATAATTTTTGGCAACAAACTGTTTTTCTGTCTGTTCCAACTAAATTATCTGATAAGTATATTTCTCAGCTAAATTCTTTAAATTTAGTAAAGAATCCAGTAAGGCCAAAAAAAATCTTATCTCAATTTAGCCAATCTCTTATGAATGACTCTATTAATTCATCATTATCAAGTAATTTTGTTTATAATAACCAATTTTCTTCGATCAAATACATATGGAAAAAATCTAGGATAAATTTAAATTGGACTTTATTAAATAAAGATACAAAATTCTTAGATATAAATCATAAGCAATTATTTGATAGGTTACAAATAAATAATTTACCTTTATTTATAGTGACTAATCATTTAAATCAAATGATTGTTGCTGAACTACCTAAAGAATCAAAAACAAGCTTTATCTTTAAAAAATTAGATTTAAAGTCATACTACCAAGCATGGTTTTTTATTAATTATCAAGATGCAGAAGAATATTTGCAGTATATTAAAAATCAATATGAGATTATTGATGCAAATAATCAATTAAGAATATTTATCTGTAATTTAGAAACTTTTTATAAATTGTCAAACAAGTGTATTAATACAGTTCAGTTTAGGCTAGTTCCAGATTTACATGAGATTGGTGAACTTGTAAATACTTATAGTTCTTACCGTAATATAATATTTAATAAGGCTCAAAACTATGGTAAAGATTATTTTCAAGGACAGCCAATTTATATTCTTAAAAATGATAATTATTATTATCAAGTTAATGAACTTAATAACAAGATAAAATATCAACCGGTCTTTATGACTTATAAAACAGCTGTATCTTCATATAAACATTTAGTAAAAAAGCAGAACAACTCAAAATCATTAAAACCTCCTAAATTGATGGTTTATAATTTAGAAGAATTTTTAGAGAAACAGGTTGCATCTTTTAATAAAAGTAATATGCCTTTCTTGTTAATCCCATCTAAAAGTTCTTATAAGCTTGTTAAGAGCGGTCTAGGTAGTCATATTCTTTATGATGATATTTCTATTTATGTATCTCAATTAAAATTATGGACAAAAAGAATATTATGGTCTTTGACCAGTAGACAACCTCAAGATTGGTAGTACTGGTATGAAAATAATTAATAATAAGTTTATAATTTATTTTCTTGAGTAATATTCAACAATTAATAATTCATTTAGCTGTAAAGCTACCCATTCTCTTTCTATAATACCGTTAATTTTACCTGATAGTTTATTTTTATTTAATTCTAAATGCTTAGGTATATTGGCTAAGCCAGGATAACTTAGGTATTTTTTAATAAGTTTTTTTGAAATACTTGTTTCTTTGGCTTGTATTAAATCGCCTGGTTTACATTGATAACTGCATATATCAAGAACTTTGTTATTTACAGTAATATGTCGGTGATTAACTAGTTGTCTTGCTGCAGGTATGGTTGGTGCTAATCCTAGTCTAAATACAATGTTATCTAATCTCATTTCAAGCATCTGTAAAAGCAATGAACCAGTTGAGCCTTGAGCTTTTTTTACTATCCTGATATATTTCAATAGTTGTTTTTCACTTATGCCATAGTTGAATCTTAGTTTTTGTTTTTCTTCTAGGCGTACTGCATATTCAGAAGGTTTTTTAGATTTTTGACCTTGCTCCCCAGGAGGAGTGACTTTTTTAGATATTTTTCTTGTTAGTCCAGGCAGTTCTCCTAATTTTCTACATTTTCTTAATCTTGGACCTCTGTAACGAGACATAAGTAATTCCTTGAAGTGTGTATAAAAATAATAATCTGCTAATGACTTTTACTTTGATTTATTTTTTTTAGGCGATAAAAGCATTATAATATGTTTACCATCTCTAGATGGTGCTTGCTGTATATCTGCCAATTCATTAAGATCTTGTGCCATTTTATTTAAAAGTTCAATAGCTAAATCAGAATGTTGAATTTCTCGACCTTTAAATGTAATAGTGGCTTTTACTTTGTCGCCTGCCTCTAAAAAACGAAGAGCTTGATTAATTCTAACTTTATAATCATGCTGCTCAATCTTATATCGCATTTTTACTTCTTTCAAGCTTGCATTGTGTTGTTTTTTCCGTGCTTCCTTTGCTTTTTTTTCTTGAGTAAATTTATATTTACCATAGTCTATAATTCTACAAACTGGAGGATCTGATCTATCACTAATCATGACTAAATCTAGGCCTTCATCTTGAGCTAGCTTAAGTGCTTCATGTGAAGAATAAATCCCTAATTGAGAGCCTGATACACCTATTAATCGTATTTTTGAATTAGTAATATGATGATTAATATTGATTTGATTATTATTTCCTTTTTTAAAATTTTTTGGTTTATCTAGCACAGATTAATTAATATATCCTAATTTATAAAAAGTTGTGTTGAAGATTGTCACATTATTATAACATTAGATAAAAAGAGAATACAAATGCTATTATTGTAATTTCTATATATACTTTTATCTTATATAGTGATTAATATTTTATTTATTTGATAACATGAAACATACATTATCAGTTTTAGTTGAAGATGAAGCTGGTGTTCTATCTAGAATAGCTGGTTTATTTGCGCGTAGAGGTTTTAATATTCAAAGCTTAGCTGTAGGACCAGCTGAAAAAAAAGGTATTTCAAGAATAACAATGGTTATTCCTGGCGATAATAGAACTATTGAACAATTAACTAAGCAATTATATAAATTAATCAATATTCTAAAAGTTCAAGATGTCACAGATGTACCATGCGTAGAAAGAGAATTGGGCCTATTGAAAATTGAAGCTTCTGCAGAAAATCGTTCGGCTATATTAGAGATAGCCAATATTTTTAGAGCTAAAGTAGTTGATATTGCATACGAGTATTTAATTTTAGAAGTTACTGGTGATCCTGGTAAAATGGTTGCTATTGAGCAATTATTAGAACAGTATGGAATAGTTGAAATTGCTAGAACAGGTAAAATTTCTTTAGTACGTGCCTCTAATGTAAATACTGAATTATTAAGAAATAAGTTTAATAGAGGCCATATATTAGTAGATTAAACTATTGCATGTGAATTAGTTATTGGGGGTGGAGGGACTTGAACCCTCACGATTCTAAAAAATCAACAGATTTTAAGTCTGTTGTGTCTACCATTCCACCACACCCCCTACTGAATTAATTATTTAGTTAGGCGGCACCCAGATTTGAACTGGGGAATCGAGGATTTGCAATCCTCTGCCTTACCACTTGGCTATACCGCCATTTTTTATTTATTATATCATAATTTTATTTTCTAATTTTTTAATTGTCGATAAATAGGCGACTTTTTAAAATATCTTCAGATTCTATAGTGACTAAGTCTGCTTTAGTTAATACCTTACTACCGCTACCAAAAATTCTATTGGCTTGCCGCATTCGAGCACGATCAATAGCATTGCGTATACTTCGTGCATTTGCAAAATGTGGCTGTTTCATTCTTTTTTCTGCATATTCTAATAAAACTAGATCAGCCTCTATTGCAAATTTATATTGCTGATCTTCAAGCATTAGTTTTGCTATTTGCAATAGTTCTTGAGCTGTATAATCTGGAAAATTGACATGATTTGTAACTCGAGAAGATAAGCCAGGATTAGATTCATAAAATTTATTCATTCTGTCTTTATAACCAGCAAAAATTACTACAATGTCATCTCTTTGGTTTTCCATAACTTGTAATAATATTTCAATAGCTTCAGCTCCATAATCTCTTTCATTGTCTGGCTTGTATAAATAATAAGCCTCATCTATAAATAATACTCCTCCCATAGCTTGCTTGAGAACTTCTTTAGTTTTTGGCGCAGTATGACCTATATATTGGCCAACTAAGTCGTCTCTAGTAACAGTCATTAAATGTCCTTTACGTATATAACCGAGTCTATTTAATATATCTGCCATTTTCATGGCTACAGTTGTTTTACCTGTTCCTGGGCTACCCGTAAAAGACATATGCAAGCCAGGATTACCAGATATTAAATTTAGATTATTTCGCAATCTATCAATTAATAATAATGCAGCTATTTCTTTTATTCTTGTTTTAACAGGCACCAGTCCTATTAACTCTTCTTCTAGCTCATCTAAAACCTCTTGAATTTGAGTTTTATCATATTCATCTTGTAAATTTACAAGAGTATCATCAGGAAAAGTTTGAGTCATTTTATTTTAATTAATTTAAATTTACATATTACTACTTGATTAAATTTTAATTTAAAAAAGATCATAATATTAATTATGATCTTTTTTAATAAAGACTTGCTGAAGTTTTAGTAACGTGATCCTTCTGGTTTTTCTACTGCATAGCTATGGAAGCTATACTTTTGATTACGTCCAATATCTTCAGATCTTATTAATGTAAATCCTGGCTCAGAGCTAGGTCTATTAATTATAAAAGACAATACGCAGCTTTCTATTCCTCTTGTATTATCGAAAGCATTAACTTTAATATATAAATTAGAATGCTGCTTGCGGCAGTTATTAATTTCATACATTACTGTTGCGCTGTCTTGAATATCAAATAATGGTAGTCCCCAAAGTTCCCAGTAACTATTTCTTGGGTGTGGATCTTCTGTATATTCAATATTAACAGACCATTTATTGGCAATTGCATAAACAATTTGTTTATTAATTTGTTCATCAGTTAAATCTGGAAGGAAAGAAAAAGTTCCTTGTGTTAATCTCACTATTATTTACTCCTTTGATTGTTAAGAAGATTGTATTGTTTTTTAAGCATATTAAAACTTAAACATTTGCTGTTGGAGTTTCTACAAAATCAGCAGTATCTGTAGACGTATAATTAAATGTAATATCTTTCCATAAATCTAAAGCAGTTTGTAAAGGTCCACAAGTTTTAGCTGCATCACGTAAGATTTGTGGACCTTCAGAAACATAATCACGTCCTTCATTTCTAGCTAAAACCATTGACTCAAGAGCTACACGATTAGCTGTTGCACCAGCTTGAATACCATCTGGGTGTCCAATTGTTCCACCACCAAACTGAAGAACTACATCATCACCTAGATAGTCTAAAAGTTGATGCATCTGTCCGCAATGAATACCGCCAGAAGCAACAGGTGTTACTTTTCTAAGTGAAGCCCAGTCCTGTTCAAAAAATATTCCCTGAGGTAAATTAACATCTAGATGACTCATTAATAGAGTATTATAGAAGCCTTTAATCATCAGTGGATCACCTTCTAATTTACCAACAACTGTTCCAGCATGTATATGATCAACACCTGCCATACGCATCCATTTACAAATTACGCGGAAATTCATGCCATGCTCTTTTTGTCTTGAATATGTAGAATTACCAGCTCTATGTAAATGTAAAATCATATCATTCCTACGTGCCCATACTGCCATTGTCTGGATTGCAGTATAGCCTATTACAAGATCAACCATCACAATAATGCTGCCAAGAGCTTTTGCAAATTCTGCTCTTTCATACATTTCTTCCATAGTAGCAGCAGTGACATTTAAGTAATGTCCCTTAATTTCTCCAGAAGCTGCGATAGATCTATTTACAGCTTCTATAGAATAAAGGAATCTCTCTTTCCAGCGCATGAATGGTTGAGAATTAATATTTTCATCATCTTTTAAGAAGTCTAAACCACCTTTTAGACCTTCGTATACTACTCTTCCATAGTTTTTACCAGATAAACCTAATTTAGGCTTTACTGTTGCACCTAGAAAAGGCCTTCCAAACATATTCATTCTTTCACGTTCTACAATTACACCTGTTGCAGGTCCTTGAAAAGTTTTTAAGTAAGCAACTGGTAGGCGCATATCTTCAAGTCTTAAAGCTTTAACAGCTTTAAATCCGAATACATTACCAATAATAGAGGCTGTTAGATTTGCAATTGAACCTTCTTCAAATAGATCAATATCATATGCAATATAAGCAAAAAATTGATCATCAGTGTTGGGTACAGCCTTAACTTGATAAGCTTTAGCTCTATATAAATCACAAGCTGTTAGTAGATCAGTCCAAACAACTGTCCAAGTTGCAGTAGAAGATTCACCTGCAACAGCAGCAGATGCTTCAACAGGATCTACTCCAGGCTGGGGTGTAATACGAAATAGAGCTAGCACGTCTGTATCTTTAACAACATATTCAGGATCCCAATAACCCATTTTTGCATACGGTATTACGCCTGATTCATAGCGTTCGTTCTTAATCCTTGTCCGTTGTTGTACGGATTGAGACATATATTCCTCCTTGAATGTAAGGCAGTATCATTAGATCTTTTTAAACCAATAAAAACAAGTTGCCTAGCTTATAATATTGACCTTAGTATAAAATATAGCATTATATACTTATCAAACAATCTCAACCTTATTTATATTAGTGATAATATTTATTAATGTTATAGTAAAATAATATAGTTTTTAATATTATAAATTCAAACTTATATTTATAATTTAACAAAAATCATAAGTAGATATGGTAAAATTCTTCCAGCAAGGGATTTAATTTAAAGAGACTTGATTTTGAAAGTATCACAAATTGAAGATAGTGCTTTTGAAAAAGAAGTACTCAAAGCTAATAAGCCAGTATTAGTTGATTTTTGGGCACCTTGGTGCGGCCCTTGTCGAATGGTTGCAACTACAGTTGATCAAATCGCAAAAGAATATAGTGAAAGCATTAAAGTTGTAAAAGTTAATACTGATGAAAATCCAAGTACAGCCACTTCTTATGGCATAAGAAGTGTTCCAACTTTAATGATTTTTGATAAAGGTGAAAAAGTTGATACAGTTATTGGAGCTGTTCCCAAGTCTACTTTAGAAAATAAAATACAAAAATATTTAAATAAAACTTAAAATTTATGCCAAGAAAATGTCAGATTACTAATAAAAAAGCAAATAATGCTTATTCAATATCTCATTCACATATTCGAACTAAAAGATTGCAAAAAGTTAATTTGCAAAAAAAAAGAATTTGGTCTAAAAATAAATTATGCTGGATTAAAGTATATATTTCCACAAAAGCAATAAAGAATATGGCGCATATTAATATTTAATTTTAAATACTTATAATAAAATAGTGACAAATAAATATTATTATGATATTATATAGTTATAATATTTAAACAGAGAGTTTTGGGAGAATATAATATGCAATTTTTAAGTTATCAAGATAATTTAGACAATAGTAATGAATTATTATTAGAAAGACCTATTGGTTGGTCCTCTGCTTGCTTAGATTCAACAATAGATTATTATCTAAATTGTAATTTTACTGATTTAAGCGAAGAAAAAGAAGAAAGACAAGCTTTAAGCGATAATTAATAAGTCCATCAGGAGAAAATACTCCTGATGGACTAAATATATTCGGCTAGTATAGCTCAATTGGTAGAGCAGCTGATTTGTAATCAGCAGGCTATGGGTTCAAGTCCCCTTACTAGCTTTTAAAATAAATTTAATCCAATACTTTGTATAACAGGTGAATTAGCTAAAAGTAAATATGCAAATCCAGCACCACCAATAGATCCAACTAAAAAACCACCAGTAAACTGTCTCCACCCTATACTAGTTTGCAATAAATCTTTGGAATCATCTTTATCAAAAGATACATTACCATACATTGATAAGCACGTTGTTAAAATTATTACTAAACCAACTGTAGATAAAAAACCAGCTAGTAAAGCTACGTCAGTATTACGCAATGGGCCTAATTTATCAAAAGGGCCTATTAAAAAATATCCATGAGCCATTCCAATCTCTAAACCTCTTGATAAGGGAGAAAGACCTCGGCGATATGCTGGCAAGTTACTAATAAATGATTTGGTAAAACTTGATGTACTAATAGGAGTAGAAAGATTTCCAACAAAGGGATCATTATTATATGGTTGAATAAAATCTGTCATTGATCTGTTATCCAGAAGTAAATAAAATATATAAAAAACTTTTATAATTCAAATACAAAATCATTATAGATATTTGCAAATAACTTGTCAAAATATTAACAGATCTTTTGTCTAAATCATATTAATAGTATAATCTATAGATAAGCTACTTATATGATTTTACACTATATTTATTGTGCTAGCTGAAAGTTATTATATTTCTTATACAAAGGATTTCTTTAAACATGTTTACACTTATTAGCTATGTAATTTTTACGACTCTTTTTTCTGGCTTAGCACTAGGCTTATTTTTTAGCTTACAGGCCATTAAGTTAATTTAAATTTGCAGCCATCTTATAATATGATATTATAAGATGAGTGTAAATTTAAATTAGTTAAACAAAGATAATTAAATAATTATTTGCAATATTAATATGATTAATAAAAAAACAGATATAATTCTTGGATCCCGCAGATTAAGTAATTATTGGTGGGCCGGTGTAATTTTACTAGGAGGCATATCATTTTTTCTAGTAGGGATATCTAGTTATTATAATTTAGAACTATTGCCTTTCACTCAATCATCAGAAATATCATTTATACCACAAGGTGTTATTATGATATTTTATGGTACAGTTGCAACATCTTTAAGTTTATTTTTATGGTTAACTATTCTTTGGAACGTAGGTGCTGGATATAATGAATTCAATAATGACCAAGGTATAATAACTATATTTCGAATTGGATTTCCTGGAAGAAATAGATCTTTACTTTTAAAATATCGCACACAAGATGTTCAATCTATACGTATCAATATAAAAGATGGTTTAACGCCAAAGCGCGAAATTTATTTAAAAACCAAAGATAGAAGAGAAATACCTCTAACATCTGTAGGTCAACCGCTATTATTGGCTGAAGTAGAAAAGCAAGCTTCAGAACTTGCAAAGTTTTTAGGCGTTGTTTTAGAAGGCTTAGAATAAATTAATTAATTAAATGACATCTTTATGGTATTATTAAAATATTAGTATGCGGGTATAGTTTAGTGGTAAAACCTTAGCCTTCCAAGCTAATGATGCGGGTTCGATTCCCGCTACCCGCTTTATAAAATGTTGCAGTATCATATTTACAAAAGACACCTAAGTGAATTAGGTGTCTTTTATTGCATCTGGCTGGATTCGAACCAGCGACGTTCTTTACAGAATGGCGGATTATTAGAGTCGATTTTATACAAATCTCTCTTACAAAACCGTACATGAAATTTTCATTTCATACGGCTTACCTTATTGCTAATAATAATTTAGCATTACTTTTTAAAAAATCAAGATAATATAAAAATATCAATTTATTTATAGAATATTTTTATTTTTTCATTTGCCAAGTATAAAAAATTTTATTTATTATTATATTAATTTCGTATATTTCAGTATTATCCAAAAAATCATTGAAAAATTGCTTCCATGTAGATAATATTATTTCAATTTTTGATTTTGCTATAACAGAATTGATGGATGCATTTAATCTCCATCGATTCATATAATTTTTATGATATAAAATAGAACGAATCTTACATAATAAATTTTTAATAGAATTATTATTTATTTTAAATATACTTTTTTGATTAGCTTTTACAGATATAATAACATTTTTAAAAAACATACAATTTTTGTGTATATTTTCTTTCTTGTATTTTATATAATTAAAATCTATATTGAAATTTTTAATAAATAATAATATTGAAATTTTTAAATTGCTAAACTTAAAATATGTAGTATAAATTATTTCCTTTTTATTAATTGGAATAATATGTTTATATATTTTTTTAGTTTTTAAATTAATATAAACTTGCCATTCTAGACCAATATACAAAATCGCTTGTAATAAGTGACATAATGTTTGATTAATATTATAATAATTAGATAATTTATTAAATGCTATCATACAACTATGATTAGATGAATTTAACCATATATTTAATTTATTATGAATAAATTTTATACCTTGTATCTTATTGATAAGATATTGATTATTTATAAATTTATTATCTGAATCAATATTAATAAAAATTTTTTGAAGATTTATAGATGATTTTACTACATATTTTATTAACTTATTTATTCTTTGCTGCAATTTATTATAATATATATTTGCTTGTTGAATATATGTAAATTTTTCATACCTAGCATTCCACTCAGGCTGTAGTAATGTAAGTGCTAAATCTTGTTGAATTTTTTCTTTTATATAATTTAGCAAAACAGATCTTGTATTTTTTATATGTGTGCCTAAATATATATATAGAAATATTTTCCAACGATAATATACATTTTTAAAGATTTCTTGATTAATTATTCGTTTAACAAATAAAATTATGTAATTTTGCTCATCAAGAAAGTAAGCTTGTAAATCATGAAGTTTACTAATATTGCATTCTTTTGAAGCAATATATATTTTTTTTTGAATTTTTAGTACTGTTTTTTCAATTTGTTTTAAATTAATAGTAAAACTATTTTCGGTTAGATAATGATTAACAGACATATTAGATATCAAAAAAGATTGATTTTATTAGACTTATTTTAGGCGTAGTACGTTTGTTTAACTTTTATAAAAGTTTATAAACTTTTTACTACATCTTAAAAATATATAAATATTCATTACCTTGATTAACTCAAATTATTGATTTGAGAATTTATATATTATTTATTCCGTTCCATATTTTCTATTATATGATTAACTTAGACTCCTCTCTATATACATTTCCTAACTTTTATAAATCATATATTTGTTAACTCACAATAACAAATTATAAGTAGATAAATATATTATATGTAATATATTTTTTTCAGTATTTTGTTCAAGGGTTCGTTTGCCTAGTCTTATTAATCTTCCAAATAGTCTGCTTTATTTAAATAGATGTTAAGGTTTAATCATACTTAAATTAACTACTAGAGTTCATTTATGATTTTAAATGGTCAGATTATAGCTGACAAAGAAAATATAGTTGTATATTTTTTTGTAAAATATTTTTTAGTTATTTATAAAATTCAATTTTATTAGAACCTTTAACAACAAAAACCGGGTCGCACATGAGTCCGCTGCCTTCGGCCTCTCGGCCACAGATGCTTATTTTTACTAATTGTATAATTAAAAATCTAAAAAATCAAGACTTTTACTCATTCATATTGCGATATGTTGCAACTGCAGAAGGCGAAATTTTGTTTAAATATTTGAAAATCCAGTATTTAAAAATTGTATCTAATATTACTGGGAAAGTAGATATAAAAACGAATATAAAATCTCTACTTTCGGGCAAGCCAAAATGCCTTAAGATTGCTTCAATTACAACCTCCCATCCATGAGGTGAATGAAAGCCAACAAATATATCAGTAAATAGAATGATGAGAAAGGCTTTTGCTGTATCACTTAATCCATAGATTAATTGATTAAGAAAAGATTTAAGAATAGAAATTTGCCTTTTAGTAAAACTAATTATTAAAGCAAATATAATCATGGATAATATATCAGATAATATATTTTTAATAGCATCAAGACTTTCATTTGCATATTCTTGTGCAAGCTCTATTGCTTTTTTTGTTGTTTCTATATTGATTCCTTCATAAGAAGATGGAGGCATTTTACCTATCAAAATATCAAAATGTAATCTTTCTTCAAATCTTTGTAATTCTGAAAAAGCTCTTTCTTCTTGAGAATGATTTAAAAATAAAATTTCATGTTCTTTTTTCCATAAATGATCGATAAAAGGTCCTAAAATGAAGTTTTTAGATAATTGATTAACTAAAATAGGAGCAGTAATTAAAATTAAAATATATTTTACTGATGTAGTTGTATGATATTGCGATATTTTAAATTCTTCCATTGCTTCAATTTCTGCATTAGGATCTAACTCTTTTTTAAATTTCTCAAATATTTTAGTGATAGATTTAGGAATAAGACTAATTTTCTCGAAACGTGATTTATTGATTTTATGTAAATTCCAATATTTCATATCTATGGATATAATTAAAATTAAAAAGGCATGTTTTCATTAGCTCGCAAAAGATTAGAATACTTTTAGTTAAAACGAATAAAGTCAAAGCTAATAAAAACAATGAATTGATATATATTTATATATTTTACTTCAAATATGAATTTTACAAAGGTAAAAGAATCAGGATATTTACATAATCAAAAAGATACAATTATCTCATCAGCAGAAATAAGTATAAATTCATACTTATTACTAAGCAAAAATATAAATAATATTATTTTCCAAGGTATAAACAATCAATTAATTAAAAATATAGTTTTAGAAAAGATTTATAATCAGACTTTTTTTAGTGCACAATCTAATCTTAATATTAATAAAATAAATTCTATAATTAATACATTAAGATGCTCTGGATCATTTAATAGCATTAAAGCATTTTATTTATTATTTAATCAATATCAATATTTAGTAATTCAATTAAAAGTAAATAATGTCATAAAAGAAATTATAATTCAAAATACTAATAAAATTAAAATACCTAAAAAGTTTTTAATGCTTATCTTGAAAAAACAGATAGGTCGTCCAAAAAATTTAAAACTGATTCATGAAATAATTGAGAATATTAAAAATTGGTATAATATTAGAGGCTATAAATGGATCAAGGTATCATGCAAAATACCTGCCTCTAATTTAAGCCAATTAAATCTTTTCATCAATGAAAATATAATTAATGAAATTAAAATAAATTCGGCTCACACTAAAATTAAAATTTCTGAGAAGAATTTGGAATCATTTATTCTTCATAAATTAAATATAGTCTTAGGTAAAACTATCAATATTTATCATATAGAATTAGGCATTCTGAAATTAAAAGCACAAAAAATAATACTTAGTTGTGATTATAAAGTCCAATATATATCTAAAAATACCTTGAAAATCAATATAGAATATAACTATTTAGATGCAGGTAAATATAATTTACTTAATCGAAGTATTTACTTAAATGATAAACTAATGAATTTTATTTATAAGGAATCATGTAAAGCTTTTAGTTATTTGTGGCATAGACTTATTGATGCTTCTAACTTTAAACAAATAATCAATACATCTTTAGAACATACAGCTATTAATTGTAATGATAAAACTTTAGTTCTTTCTAATTTATTAAATATTATATATAAATACCAAGATAGTAAATTTAATATTAAGCAAAATCACTTGCAAATAAAATATTCTATTAATATTTTCAATAATTTATTGAATAAATTTATTATAGATCTTAAACAATATCAAGGAAAGCAAAGTCTTATTATTTCCTATAAATATTTAAAATTAGATAATAGCAATTACAATGATTGCGAAATTTTGTTATGTATATTTCAAAAGATATATAAAATTAAAAATTTTATTTTACAAGTTATTTTTAAAAATACACAATATAAGCAAATATTTTTTGATAATTATCATAATTTTTATGGCATAAAAATAAATTTTATAAAAAATTTTATATCAAAATTTTATATATCTCAAAAATTTAATATATATAATTATACATATAAAATGAATTTTTTATATAATGTAAATAGTTGGAATACTATACACAAATTCTGCAAATTAAATAACTATTTAATAATAAATAAATTTCATCAAATAAATCAGCAATTAATTAATTATACAATTATCATTAGTTCACAAGCATTGCAACTTAGACAAAACCTTATACCACAAAATATATGGAATTTTTCTTTTCATACTTATATGCCACTTATTATTCATTTTGAAGAGTTTACTAAAAATGCACAAATTAATCATTTAATAAATATTGATTATACTAAAGTAATCAATTTTTCTCAAAATAGATTAAATATTTTAGTCAATACACTTATTTGTCAAATCAAATTAAGAGCATTTTATAACTTTGTACAAAAAATATCAATAACAAGATTAAGCAACTGGCAAAGATTACAAAATTATACTATTAACTTAAAAGAAAAAAAAGAGCATTTTGATGCTAATTTAGAATATTGTATATATAAAAAATATCATATATTATTATGCCTATTATATAATTATCATCAAATCATTAATCAAATTAATTTGGATAATAGTAAGTATGAAATTAATCAAAAAAACACTTTGAGCCATTCTATTGGTACTGGTATAGAGATTAATTTACCAATTTATCAATTACCTATAATAAGATTAAATCATGAATTTTACTGCAATGGTACATCAAGATTGTATGTTAAATTATCTTTTAAATAACTAAAAAAGAAATTAAAATGAATTATAAATTTGAATTTGACAGGCTTGAAGGGGACTGGATTATACAAAGTACAAATTATTCTTTATTGAATAATAAATTATTTACATATATTGACCAAATCAATTGGAAAAAAATACAAAATAAAAATAATATAATAAAACCTATACTTAAACAAATTATTCAAGAATATTCTATTACAAACTACAGTATTTATATTACAAAATCTAAAAACAGAAATCAGATTAATAATTTCTATAAAATTTTTTTACATAATAATACTATAAATAAAGTCTATATTTTAAAACTAGATTACTTGGGAAATATAATTAATAAAGCATTTTTCAAAGAAAACAATAGTCAATCTTTATCTATTAATTATAAAAATGGACCTTTTTATATAACAGAAATCACGTATCTTATTAACTACAATCTCAAAATCGTAAAAAGTCTTATTAAAAAAAATCAAAAATGTATTGGAATTTCTTTTTCTTCTGAAATTAAAATTAATTCATAAAAGTCTTAGTAAGCAGAGTATTTTAATTAATTAACTTAAAATACAATGCAATAATAAATTTATTCTAAGTCTTTACGATTGGGATTTCTTGAAGGATCATTTGACAGAAATCCAAAAAAGAATAAAGAAACAAAGAAAATTATAGTAGTATAAACAAAGATTTTTAAAGTAAACATTTTCTACATCCTTAATAATTACAAATCCTTTCATCTATTGTATATTAAAAATGATAAGAAAAGAGTTATTTAAGTAAAAAAACATTACTTTTGCATAATAATATGAGCAGGATGTATGTTATTAATATTAATAAGAAGGCCTTTAATACCATTATTTTTTGCTATAACTAATTTACCTTCTATTATTATGTAATCTCCTTTAAAATACAAATCAAATATATTCTGGCCTATTCTATTATAAGCAATGCATTTTGCATAACATAAGAGCTTTCTTTTATAAGGAAAACTAATTTTCATTAATGTTATATAATTATCTTCTCTAAATATTCTCTGGGGATTATCAAGTATCCTGGCTGTAATAAAACAGATGTTCATATATAATTAAAAGTAAAAAAATAATTTAATCTTTATTAATCAAAAGTTTTCAATTGAGACTATATTGTTTTTTTGTTGACTTAAGTCTTTTACCTTTTTTAAAATACGGGAAAAATATTCTTCTAAGTAATTTTCTAAAGAATTTATTTCTGAAATATTTATATGAAATATAGCATAAACATCATCCATTTTTAAATCAGAAGTCTGTTTTTCTATCAACATATTTGTAAAAGATAAACGTTCTGAAATATGCCAACTCCATTGAAATAATTTAGTTAATTTACTCATAAACTGCAACATGAAAATTGGAATAGTAGAAATCTTTGATTTCTTACCAGATAATTTTTCACATAGTTCAATAATCTCATAAGAAGTCCAAGAATATTTACCTGCTAAAACAAAAGTCTTTTTTTTAGTAAACTCAATAGAAAGACTTCTAATGGTAAATTTAGCAATATCCTGTGTATCTATATATGCAATAGCTTTAGACTCTTTTGTAACCCATACAGATTGCTTATCCAATATAGGCAAAGCATATTGACCAATTAAACCTTGAAAAAAACCACATAATGAAAAAATTGTATAATTTAAATTAGAATTAATTAATTCTTCTTCTATTTGAACTTTTAAATTTATTAAAGGAATATTAGTGTAATTTTGAGCATTGAATATAGAGAAAAATATATAACGCCTAATTTTAGCTAGTTTAGCTGCATTTATCAAAATTTTTTTACTCTCTAAATCTATTTTATTGGCTAAATAGAAATCCGAAACTCTAGATGTTGAAGCATCAATTATAGCTGTTGCACCATAAAGTGTTACAGGTATAGTTTGTGGTACTTTTAAATCACCATATACTAACTCTGCACCCCATTCTTTTAAAAATGCTGCTTTTCTAAAATTTCTAACAAAACATTTAACTTGAAAACCTTCATCCAAGGCTTTTTTAACCACTTGACGACCTAAAGTACCTGTTGATCCTAGAACTAATAAACTCATAATATTTACTTTTGTTTTAAATAATATTTATGGGTAGAGAGGGATTCGAACCCTCAAAACTATAAGTTGTCACATTTTGAGTGTGATGCGTATACCAATTTCGCCATCTACCCAATAATACAAATATTTTACGGATTTTGAATAAAAATATTTTTTTAAAATTGTTATTATATAATTACAATCAAATTTATAAAAGCATGAATCTTTCTCAACTATCAAATAACTATCAATTTTTATATTCACCGAAAAGTTGGTTGCATATGAAAAATACTAACTATAAAATTTACTATGTTTTTATGCAATTAATTATATTGCCTTACACTCATTTTAAATATATAATAGTAATTTTTATTATAACTTTAATGACTTTAAAATCAATATATCTTCCTATTAAAGTACGTGAAGATATATTTTTTACAACAATATTTTTTGCATTTGCCCTAATTGCTAATTCATATTATACAACAAAAAATATGCATATTAACAACATAGATAATTATATTTTAAAAATTCAACCTCTTAATTTTATTTATCGATTTCTTAAAGTAGACAATTCATTTATAAAAAATATTGCCAATCTTTTTTTCTGCATATCTATTGCAACAAGTCGCTTAATTTTTATTAGTTTAACACATATTATTACAATAAAAATATTTTTACTAACTACTGACTATGAAAAAATAATTATTTCTTTATCAAAATATAGAAATAATTATATTGTTGATTGTGATTCAAAAATACAATTTATTATCATATTATCTTCACAATTTTTAAAAATCACTTTTATTCAAATAAACAGAATCAAAACTGCCTGTTTAATAAGGGGTACAAATTATCAAACAATAAATCTTTTCAAAAGATCTATGTTAATTTACTTTTTTTTAACTAAAAGATTTTTAATGAATTTTTACAAAAATATTCAATTTATATCTAAAACTTTATACAGTCGCAATATATCAAATAAAGATTTATACATTATCAATATTTATAATAAATAAGAGACTACATGACTTGATACCTACGCATTAATTATAATATTTATTAGAGCATAAAAAACTAATATAAAATCATGACCAATAAAACCTCATCACAATTAAATAAGTTAATTAATCAACCTTATAAATATGGCTTTTCGACGAACATAGAATCTGAAGATTTTCCTAGGGGATTAAATGAAACGATTGTGAAATCTATATCTGATAAAAAGAATGATCCTTTATATCTCCGCAAATTTCGTCTCAACTCTTATTATAAATGGGCAAAGATGAATGAACCAATTTGGTCAAAATTAAAATACAATAAAATTGACTATAATAACATTATTTATTACTCTACACCAAAATTGAAAAAACAATTAAATAGCTTAGAAGAAGTTGATCCAGAATTACTAAAAACTTTTGACAAATTAGGGATCTCTTTAAATGAGCAAAAAAGACTAACCAACGTTGCTGTAGATGCAATTTTTGATAGTGTTTCTATTGCTACAACTTTTAGAAAAGAACTTTCTGAAGCAGGTGTAATTTTTTGTTCTATTTCAGAGGCAATTATCAAGTATCCAGAATTAATCAAAAAATATTTAGGTTCTGTTGTACCTAATGGCGATAATTATTTTGCTGCATTAAATTCTGCTGTTTTTAGTGATGGATCTTTTTGCTATATTCCACCTAATACTCGTTGTCCATTAGAATTATCCACTTATTTTCGAATTAATAATAAAGAATCAGGACAATTTGAACGTACCTTAATTATAGCGGATAAAAATAGCTATGTAAGCTATCTAGAAGGATGTACTGCTCCTCAATACGACAATAATCAATTACATGCTGCTATTGTTGAATTAATTGCATTAGAAAACGCAACTATTAAATATTCTACAGTACAAAATTGGTATTCAGGCAATGCAGAAGGCAAAGGAGGGATTTATAATTTTGTTACAAAAAGAGGTCTATGTATAGGTAAAAACTCGAAAATTTTTTGGACTCAAGTAGAAACAGGCTCAGCAGTTACATGGAAATATCCAAGCTGTATTTTAGTAGGTCAACATTCTGTCGGTGAATTTGCTTCTGTAGCTCTAACTAATAATTATCAACAAGCTGATACAGGCAGTAAAATGATTCATATTGGAAACAATACAAAAAGTAGAATTTTATCAAAAGGTATTTCTGCTGGAAATTCTATAAATAATTATCGTGGACTAGTTAAAGTTGGACCAAAAGCATACAATGCACGCAATTATTCACAATGTGATTCATTACTTATTGGAAAAAAATGTCAGGCCAATACCTTTCCATATATACAAATACAAAATTCTTCTGCTAAGATAGAACATGAAGCTTCTACATCAAAAATTGGAGAAGAACAAATTTTTTACTTCTTACAACGAGGTATTAATATAGAAGAGGCTATATCACTAATGATTAGTGGCTTTTGTAAAGATATTTTTAATGAACTGCCAATGGAATTTGCTCTTGAAGCTGATCGCCTATTAAACTTAAAACTAGAAGGAACTGTAGGTTAAATTATGACAAAAAACCTCCTGAAGATTGAAAATTTACATGCAACTATTAATGATATTGAAATTTTAAAAGGTCTTAACTTATCTATTAATGAAGGTGAAATACATGCCATAATGGGACCAAATGGTTCAGGTAAAAGTACTTTATCAAAAGTTATTACAGGGCATCCTCTGTACAATATTACAAAAGGATATATTAAATTTAACAATGAGGATATTACATATTCTGAACCTGAGCAAAGAGCTAACAAAGGGATATTTCTTGCATTTCAATATCCAGTAGAAATACCTGGTGTTAATAATATAGATTTTCTACGTTTAGCATACAATGAAAAACAAAAAAACAGTAATCTTCCTGAGCTTGATCCTTTGTCTTTTTTTGATTTAATTAATCAAAAAGCTAAACATATACATATGAATACTGAGTTTTTAGCAAGAAATGTTAATGAAGGCTTTTCTGGAGGAGAAAAAAAACGAAATGAGATTTTACAAATGTCTTTATTAGATAATCAATTATCAATTTTAGATGAAACTGATTCTGGTCTAGATATTGATGCTTTAAAAAATATTTCTACTAGTATTAATAGTTTTTTTGACTCTAAAAAAGCAATTATACTTATAACACACTACCAAAGACTGTTAAACTATATAATTCCTGATTTTGTACATATCATGCAAAATGGTCAAATTGTATGCACTGGTACTGCAGAACTAGCTAAAAAGCTTGAAAATGAAGGATATAATAATTTAGTTAAGCAAAAAATTAATTAAAATAAATAAAATAGAAATAATGATTAATATTATATTAATCATTATTATTAGACTTTAAGACAAGAAACCTTGTCTAACATCTTCAATAGATTTCTTTAATAATTCCTCATTCTCAGGATTCAATTTTTTAGTACTCCGAATATCTTCACCAAATTCAGGTTTAGAGTTGTGTAAATCTTGACGTAATGCACTAATAAATTTTTTCACTTCTGTCAAAGGAATACTATCTAAATATCCATTTATGCCAGTGTAAATAATTGCCACTTGTTCTTCTACAGGAATAGGAGAGTTTTGAGGCTGTTTTAAAATCTCACGCAATCTTTGACCTCTTGCTAACTGATTTTGTGTAGCTTTATCTAAATCAGAAGCAAATTGAGAAAAAGCTTCCAATTCTGCAAATTGCGCTAGTTCCAACTTTAATTTTCCTGCCACTTGCTTCATAGCTTTTACTTGAGCAGCAGAACCTACACGTGATACAGATATTCCAACATTAATTGCAGGACGAATACCAGAATTAAATAAATCTCCTGATAAAAATATTTGTCCATCTGTAATAGAAATTACATTAGTTGGAATGTATGCCGATACATCACCAGCTTGAGTTTCAATAATAGGTAAAGCAGTCATACTGCCACCACCAAGATCATTATTTAATTTTGCAGCTCTTTCTAATAATCTAGAATGTAAATAAAATACATCTCCAGGATATGCTTCACGCCCAGGAGGTCTTCTTAAAAGTAAAGACATTTGACGATATGCCTGAGCTTGCTTAGTTAAATCATCATATATAACAAGCGTAGCTTTACCATTATACATAAAATATTCAGCTAAAGCTGCTCCTGTATAAGGTGCTATATACTGAAGTGTAGCTGAATCATCCGCATTAGCTGCAACTATAATAGTATAGTCTAACGCACCTTTCTCATCTAAATCTGATACAACCTGAGCAACTGAAGAAGCTTTTTGACCTATTGCAACATAAACACAAATAACATCTTGACCCTTTTGATTTATAATTGTATCCAAAGCAACAGCTGTCTTACCTGTTTGCCTATCACCAATTATTAGCTCTCTTTGACCTCTGCCAATTGGAATCATGGAATCTATAGCTGTAATACCTGTTTGCATTGGTTCACAAACTGATTGCCGTCCAATAATTCCTGGTGCATATGATTCAATCAATCTTGTCTCTGATATATCAGGTTTTCCTTTAGCATCTATAGGAACTGCTAATGGATCAACAACTCTGCCTAAAAACTCCTCTCCAACGGGTATTTGAGCAATTTTGCCTGTTGCTTTTACAGAACTTCCTTCTAAAATATTTCTACCTTCACCCATTAATACTACACCAACATTATCACTTTCTAGATTAAGTGCTATACCAATAGTTCTATCTTCAAACTCTAAAAGTTCCCCTGCCATAACCTCATCTAATCCATAAACTCTGGCAATTCCATCTCCAACCTGTAATACCGTACCAACATTAGTAATTTGCAATGTTTGATCATATTTTTCAATTTGTTCACGGATAATACTACTTATTTCATCAGGTCTAATATTTACCATCTGTTTACTTATATTATATTAATTAACAAAAAAGACTTGAGCATATGGCTCAAATTACAATATACAAATTTACAAGTTATCGATATTCAAATAAGAAGTTATTTGACTTAATTGGCCAGATATACTCATATCAATAATTTTTGAACCAATTTTAATCACAAAACCACCAATTAATTCCTTGTCTATATTGATTATTAATTTGACTTCTTTAGACTTAGTAAAGTCTTGTATTTTTTTTTCTAAAGATTTTTTCTGTAAATCTGTTAGAAATACTGATGTAGATATATTTGCTACAGTAGTTGATTGTAACTTATACACTAAGTTTAAATAACAACTAATTATAGAATTTAATAAGCCAATTCTACGACGATCAGCTAAAACAGATAAAAAATTTAAAATATGAGAGCTTACTTGATCTAAAAATAATTTATTTAAAACCTTTTTTTTAATTTCAGGATTAACTAAAGGATTAGATAAAAAGTTGCTTAAAGAATCTGATGCTGATATAGTATTTGCAATAAAATCTAAATCTTGATTCGTTTTTTCAATTAATTGCATTAGTTGAGATGATTCAAATAAAGCCTCAGCATAAGGAAATGCAGCTTTAGCTAAAGAAGTACTTTGACTCATAATTTATCTCCCAATTGCAGAATATTTTCGTCAATTATTTTACTTTGGATAGAAGGCGTTACTTGCCTTTTTAAATCTAAATATACTTGACGTACTGCTAAGCCAGTAATCTGTTGCTGAATTTGCTCTCTTACTTGCATTTCTGCAATAGAAATACTGATTTTACCTGCTTCTGTCAAACGTTCAATATCTAACTTACCTTGAGCTAGTATAGAATTTCTAACTTTTTCAGCTGTCATTATTGCTTCTTGCTCAATTTGCTTAATTACTATTTCTGTCTGCTTAAACTGTTTTTCAGATTCTAATAATCTTAGATTCGCCTGTTTTAAGCGCTCTTCTGCTTCTTGAATAGCAATCAAAACTTTTCTTTGCCTACTATTAAGAGCAGCACCTAAAAATTGCTTTAAAGCATAAATTAATCCAGATAAAAGCAAAGATATATTAATAACATTAGCTTCTAGAAAATCTGTATTTAGACCAAAACCCTTGAGTGTAGAATGCTCACAAAGTATCTCATATATTTGTATATAATTATGCATATTAATCTTAACCATGAATTAATTACCGATCATATTATTGCTGAAATTCAAATCATAAAAACTGGCGCATTAATAACTTTGACTTAATATGATCACTTAAAACATCAACTTGATCTTCTAAAGTTTTTAACGCCTGCTCTTTCTGAATATTCAATTGTTCAGAAGCTTCATCAACTAAATTTTGTGCTCCTTGCTTAGCTTGTTTAATATTTATTGAGACAATACCTTGAGCTTCTTTTTGAGATTCCCGAATAATATTTTGGGCTTTCTTTCTTGACTCAGCAAGATCTTTTTCATATTCTTGAGTTAATTCATCTGCTTGTAATAAATAAGCAGATGCAGTTGTTAAACTATTCCTAATGTAGTCTGCGCGTTCATCAAGTATATTAGCTACCGGTTTATAAAATAAATAATTCAATATAAACATTAATAATAGAAACTGCAAAACCATGAATGGCAAAGTTGCATTAAAGTCAAATAGACCACCTTCTACTCCAGAGGAATTATTTTCTATAACCGATAAAATAAGTGAATCTATCATAATATAAATTATCTATAAGTATGAATAAAAATTTTATTTTATTGGACTTTATAAAACGCTTAGCATTTTTACATATCTAGATTATTCTCTTATGCAAAAAACTAAGCGTTAAGAACTATACTAACTGGTATACGGATTTGCAAAAAGTAAAGATAAAGCAACAACTAAGCCATAAATCGTTAATGACTCCATAAATGCTAAACTTAATAATAAAGTACCTCTTATTTTACCTTCCACTTCCGGCTGCCTAGAAATTCCTTCAACAGCATTTGCAGCTGCACTTCCTTGACCAATTCCAGGACCAATAGCAGCTAAGCCAACAGCTAAACCGGCAGCAATAACAGATGCAGCAGAAACAATTGAATCCATAGTTTTATTTTTTTATAATGTGAATAGAAAATTAACAGATTTCATTTTTATATTAAATATCTACCCTTCAGAATGACCTTCTATTGCTTCACCAATATAAGCAGCTGATAAAGTAGAAAAAATTAATGCTTGTATAGAGCTAGCAAATAAACCCAAAATCATAACTGGTAATGGAATTAAGATGGGTACTAATAATGTAAATACTGATACTACCAACTCATCAGCTAAAACATTACCAAACAAGCGGAAACTTAATGATAATGGCTTCGTAAAGTCTTCTAAAATATTAATAGGCAATAAAATAGCAGTAGGTTCAATATATCGAGCAAAATAACCTAAGCCATTTTTACTTAAACCAGCATAAAAATAAGAACAAGAGGTTAATAATGCTAATGCTACTGTTGTATTAATATCATTTGTTGGAGCAGCCAATTCACCTTCTGGCAAATGTATTAATTTCCAAGGAATTAATGCACCTGCCCAATTGCTACCTAGAATAAATAAAAAGATTGTAGCAACATAAGGTACCCATTGCCTATATTCATGTTCACCTATCTGATTTTTTGCAATATCTTGCAAAAACTCTAAAATAAATTCCATAAAATTTTGTAAATTTTCAGGAATACGTTTCAAGTTTTGAGTTCCAATAAAAGCAAAAATTAATAAAATAGCAATAACAAGCCAAGAAACAATAAAAACTTGACCATGCATTTTATAACTACCAACTTGCCAATATAAATGTTTACCTACTTCAACTGCAGAAATATTCAAAAAGGAGACAAAATCCAATCTGCTTTGATACATAGAAAGTACCATTTTAATAAAAATAAACTTAATACATAATAAAAAAATATTAATAATTGCTGTAGATCTATGCCTAGACTTATTAATGACACATCATTACAACTAATTATATACGTAGATAAACTTTATTTAACGTTATTCTATAAGATTACATACAAATAATTACATATATAAAATAAAATCAAGGATAATTTGAAAATTATTATTTTTGCAAAATATCTGCTACTTCTTTAGAAAAATCATTTATTTTCTCTAGACCTTCTCCTAAAATAAATTTTTGAAATCTTCTTACTTTTATATTTTCTCCCAATAAAGCTTTTTTTTGCTCAATTAAGTTCTCAATAGAAATGTCGGGATTACGTATAAATGCCTGATCTAATAAAGATAATTCTTTAAGCCTTTTATCTATTCTACCTTTTACAATTGCAAATCTAATGCTATCTGGTTTATTTATTAAATCATTTTTGCTGAATTCTATTTTTTTTTCTAAATCAATAATATGATTAGGTATATCATCCTTACAAACATACTCAACATCAGTACATGCAACAATTTGCATTGCAAGATTTTTTGCAAGAGATTGAAATTCAGAATGACGAGCAACAAAATCTGTTTCACAATTCAGTTCTAATAAAACACCTATTCTTGATCCAGAATGAATATAACTTTCAATCAAGCCCTCAGTAGCAATACGCATAGACTTTTTGCTTGCAGAAGCTAAGCCCTGCTGCCTTAGATTTTCAATAGCTAAGTCCATATCACCTTTTGCAGCCCTTAATGCTTTTTTACAATTCATCATTCCTGCACCAGTTTTATCTCGAAGTTTTTTTACATATTGAGCAGATATCTGGATGCACATAAATATATTATCCTTTATTAATTAACTAAATAATTTCTCCATATTTAATAATTACATTAAATACTGGGGTCATTATGCTTTTATTTTCCTAACTACTGTCACGAGAAGGTTCACCTTCCAAAATTGCATCAGCTATTTTACTAACGATTAATTTAATAGACCTAATTGCATCATCATTTGCAGGTATAGGTATATCTACAAGATCTGGATTACAATTAGTATCTAAGATACAAATTGTAGGTATACCTAATTTTATACATTCTTGAATAGCAGTAGACTCTCTTTTTTGATCAACTACTATAACAATATCTGGAATCTTTTTCATATTTTTTATTCCAGCCAAATGTTTTTTTAATTTATTCAATTCTTTACGTAAAGTAGCCGCTTCTTTTTTAGGTAGCTGATCCATTAATCCATCAGCTTCTTGCTTTTCCAAACTTTTTAACCTTTCAACTCTTGATCTAATAGTCATCCAATTAGTCAACATTCCACCAAGCCAACGTTGATTAACATAAAAAGAATTAGATCTAATGGCCTGTTCTGCTATAATACCTGCTGCCTGCCTCTTAGTGCCCAAAAATAAAAACTTTTTACCATCTGAAGACAAACTTTTAACTAAATCATATGCCTCTTTTAATAACTGAGCTGTTTGCACTAAATCAATAATATGTATACCATTACGTTCTGTATAAATATAAGGAAACATTTTAGGATTCCACCTTCTAGCTTGATGTCCAAAATGAACTCCAGCCTCTAATAAATCGGATAAAGATATACTTGCCATATAAATATAAAATATTTCTCCATAGATATTGAATCATTACTACACTTATTCTCTAGACACTTAGGCTTGAAAATATATTTATAAATACTCAATCAATAATTTAAAAATTCGGAAATCAAACCTAATAATATTCTAAATGATATCAGTATTAGGTTGCAAATAATCTATATCATTTTCAAACTCTGATAAATTTCTTGCAGTTCTATCATCAAGTATAATATCATCAAAATGAGATCCTAGATTATCAGTTTTATATTGGTTTTTAGTATAATTTAATACATTTTTTTGATAGAAATTAATATTATTATTCAACATATTATTGCTATAAGTATTAAAGCCAGTTCCTGCTGGAATTAATCGCCCAATAATAACATTTTCTTTTAAGCCTCTTAACCAATCAAGTTTACCAGAAATAGCTGCTTCCGTTAAGACTTTAGTCGTTTCTTGAAAACTTGCTGCTGAAATAAAACTTTCTGTATTCAAAGATGCTTTTGTAATTCCCAATAAAATTGGGTGATAAGATGCAGGATCTTTAAACATCATCTCTAAAATTTTATTAACAGCTTCAATTTTTTGCAGCTCTACCATTTCACCTGGTAAATGACTAGTTTCTCCACCTTTTTCTATTTTGACTTTAGAAGTCATTTGCCTAACTATAACTTCAATATGCTTATCAGAGATATCCACTCCTTGTGATTGATAAACTAACTGTACTTCTTGTACAAGCATTAACTGTATTTCCTGTATACTGATTCTAGTTGCATCATATAAATTTAAGCCTAATCCTAAATAAAAACGAAACTTTTGTTCAAGTAATAAATGTGGATTGAATGAACTATCAGCTTTTTTTCTAGCTTCTAAAATTTCTTCTACTCTCGGTAAACCTTGAACTATATCGCCTGTTTTAGCTCTATCAAATATAAGTGTAGCAATATTTTCACCACGTTGAACTAAATCATCATGATCAATATTTAAAATAGAACCATTAGAAATTAAATATGGATGACCAATTCTTAAAACTATCTGAGAATAATCAATATAAACTATTTGACCTGATTCTAGTGCAACTATATTTTTTGCTATTTCTTCACCTTTATATACCCAGTCATATAACTTAACTTTAGGCTTACTACTAATATTTAATTTAAAAGTGTATTTATCAAAATCCGTCAAAATCAATAAGCGACGACTATTTTGTTTACTTTGCTGAATATCAAGTATCTGACCTTTTGTATTTGATAACAACTCTGCTTGGGCAACTACATCACCTGCTTTAACAACAGAATTATTAGATACTAATATTCGAGTTTTAACTGATATTTCTTTATTATTAGATGAAGGACTATCTTTTACAATTATACTATCAGCTACAATAAATCTTAAATGTGAATATAAATTATTATAAAAACTTAATTCAATTGAACAATTAAGTTCTGATATATCTTTACAGAAGTTTACAACTAAATAGGTTTTAATTAAATCAACACCATTGACAGATTTAATTCTTGCTCCATCCTTAAAATCAATTATTCTAACTAAATTCATTTGAATTGCATCTATGCCAAATGAATCATTAGTATAAGTAAAAATATAATTTTTCTTTGGAATTGAATATACAACTACAGGACGAATTAACAATAATCTTTTTTTTTCAAGATCTAAATATTCCCAATATACTAATTTATCTGCATAAATAGTATCTATAATCTTTTCACCAGGACGCAAAAAGCCTCGCTTTTTTAAATTAATATGAACAGAAGATCTATTTTCCATATTATAAATAGTACATGGTTTAATTATAATTTCCCGTACTATACTATCTTTTTCTACAACTTCCACAACACCAGAATTTTGAGCAAAAGTATTTTTTATAATTTCTGTACCTGATTCAATAAAATCACCATGATAAACTAATAATAAAGAATGATCTTTATTTATTTCATGAGTTTCTTCAGGTATCCATAAAATATAACCTGAACTAACAATATTACAATGGTCATTATTATATAATGATTTTTTTTTCAATACTTGTAAATCAAGATATTTTATTACACCACCAGTTTTAGTTTTATAAATATCTGTAAGAAACTCACCAATAATTTGTTTATTAGAAACTTTTTCATTTGGTGTAATTTTTAATAAAAACTTATCTTTATTGTATAATTCTAAAATATAATTAACACTAGAATAATATGGATCAATATAAACTTTCAAATTAGAAAAAGTTGCAGAAACTGTAATCACTAAAATTTCTTGACTTGAACTATTGTTTAAATTTGGAAGAATTCGAATATTACCAGAATATTTACTAATTAATTGTGTACGCGCTAATAAATTGTCTGGACTAATATATTGCAGAGGCTTTACAATAATATGTGCATTATCAGGTATATTATGAACTCTACCAGATAAAACCCAAATTAAACCTCCTTTTTGAGCACTTCTTATTATATGCTGCTTATTTTCTATTTCTTCAATTGTTAAATCTGTAAAATAAATTTTACCTGAAATATCTGTAATTACAGATTTTTGCGCTTTTTCTGTTGAAAGTCGACCACTCAATGGATACTCTACTATTAATTGATTTTTTAAAATATTGGCATAATCTTCAATTAAAAGCATCGCTCCTTTACTTAAAAAAATTTTTTCTTCTTTTTCTTGATGTATATCTTCTATAATTATTATACAATCTTGATTAACCTCATAAGCTTTTTCCCCATGCCTTGTTCTAGTTATAGTTAAATAAGATTTCTTTGGATGCTTAATTATACCTTTCATAGGAGAATAAATTCTATCTGCAAACTCTCCAGTAAAAACTCCTCCTGTATGAAAAGTACGCATAGTTAACTGTGTACCAGGCTCTCCAATAGATTGCGCAGCTATAATACCTACTGCTTCTCCTAAATCCACAAGTGTACCATGAGCCAAATTCCAACCATAACACATTTGACAGACTGAACTAATAGAATTACATGTAATAGGTGAGCGAACCAAAACTTTTTTAATATTAGCTTTTACTATAGCTTTTGCTAGAATATCATTAATGTCTTGATTTTTATAAGCAATTAATTGACTAGTCACCGGATGGAATAAATCTTCCGCTAATAAACGTCCTACTAAAGATTGCTCTAAACTAATTAAAATTTTATGGTTATCAACCATATCTTCTAATAAGATTCCTTTAGAGGTCTTACAATCAACTTCACGAATTATTACATCTTGCGCGACATCTACTAACCTTCTAGTTAAATATCCAGAATCAGCTGTACGTAAAGCTGTATCAACTAAGCCTTTACGCGCACCATAAGAAGAAATAAAATAATCAGTTATAGTTAAGCCCTCACGAAAATTACTTGATATTGGCAAATCAATAATTTGGCCTTGCGGATCAGACATTAAACCGCGCATTCCTACTAACTGTCTAACTTGAGAAATATTACCACGAGCTCCAGAAAAAGCCATTATATATATTGCGTTTAAAGGATCTGTATTTTGAAAATATTGTATTACTTCTTTTTTAAGCATTTCACTAGAATTATTCCAAGTATCAATTACTTTTTGTAATCTTTCTACGGCTGTTATTTCTCCTCGTTTATATTTATAATCGGCTTGTATGACTAAGTCTATAGTTGATTTTAATAAATTTTTTTTCACTGGCGGAATTCGTAAATCTTCTAAGCTTAAAGAAATACCTGCTTTTGTAGCATAATAAAAACCCAAATCCTTTAATCTATCTGCCATATTAGCAGCACGAGCAATACCATAATTACGAAAAGCCCAAACTATTAATTGCTTTAATTCACTTTTACCTATTACAAGATTAGAAAAACTTAAATCTATATTTTGTTTTTTCATTAAATAGCCCTGCTGATTTAATCAGATAAAGATTCCTGTACAATTTTATTAAATAAAATACGCCCTGCCGTAGTTCTTATATACTGAACAACTTTATTACCCAAACTATCTTGTTTAATAATTTTATTTGAGTAAATTTCATTATTACCTCCGCTAGTCAATTTTTCTACTTTGAGTAAATTACATTTTTCATTTTCTTCAACCTTGCCATTAAATCTTACCCAAATATATGCATGTAGATCTATTTTTGATTGCTGATATGCTAAAATAACATCTGCAGGATCTGTAAAATAATGACCTAATCCTTTTTGAGAAGCTGGATTATTAGCAGTTAAATAATAACAACCTAAAACCATATCTTGACTTGGCATTAAAATTGGTTGACCAGTAGCTGGAGATAAAAAATTATGTGGAGCTAGCATTAATAATCTAGCTTCTGACTGAGCCTCAAGAGATAACGGTACATGAACTGCCATTTGATCACCATCAAAATCAGCATTAAAAGCTGGACATACCAATGGATGTAATTTTATAGCCCTACCTTCTACTAAAATAGGCTCAAAGGCTTGTATGCCTAATCTATGTAAAGTAGGCGCTCTATTTAAGAGAATTGGATGTCCATAAATTACTTCTTCAAGCACATTCCAAACAATAGCATCATTTTTTTGTATAATTTTTTTTGCTGCTTTAATATTATTAACTATACCTTGAAGAATAAGTCTATGAATTACAAAAGGCTGAAATAACTCTAATGCCATTTCTCTTGGCAATCCACACTGATGCAACTTTAAATCTGGTCCAACTACAATTACAGATCGACCAGAATAATCCACTCGTTTACCTAATAAATTTTGCCGGAAACGACCTTGTTTACCTTCAATAATATCTGACAAAGATTTTAAAGGTCTATTATTTGCACCAACAACTGTTCGACCCCTTCTACCATTATCCATTAATGCATCTACTGCTTCTTGTAACATTCTTTTTTCATTACGTATAATAATTTCTGGTGCTAAAATAGCCTTTAATCTTGTTAAACGATTATTTCTATTAATAATTCTACGATAAAATTCATTTAAATCTGCAGTAGCAAATCTACCACCATCCAATTGAACCATTGGTCGTAAATCCGGTGGTATTACTGGAATTACTGAAAAAATCATCCAAGATGGATCTGCACCTGTGGATACAAAATTTTCTAGTAAACGTAATCGTTTCATTTTTTTATTAAATTTAGGCGATGGGTTTTTATTAAACTTTGGCGGCTTTAATGCATCTTCTCTCAAGACTTCTACTATAGTATTTAAATCAAGATCTTTTAAAAGCTTATATATAGCTTCTGCACCAATACTAACTTCTATACCAAAAAGAGTTGATGATTGTGGATATAATTTATCTTCTAATGAACGCCACTCATATCCTTCTAATAGCTGCTTATAATTTAATTTTTCATAATCACCAGGATTTGTAACTATATAAGAATGAAAATAAACAATTTTCTCTACTTCTTTCACTGTTAAATCTAATGCTAATGCAATATAACTTGTACTACCTTTTAAATACCATACATGAGTTACTGGCGCAGCCAACTCTATATAAGCCATCCTATGTCTTCTAACTTTAGATTCAGTAACTTCAACACCACATCTTTCACAAATAATACCCTTATATCTAAAACGCTTATATTTACCACAATGACACTCCCAATCCTTAATAGGGCCAAATATACGTTCACAAAATAGACCATCCATTTCTGGCTTTAAAGTACGATAGTTAATTGTCTCAGGCTTTGTAACTTCTCCAATGATTTGACCATTCGGTAAAAGACGCTGACCCCATGATCTAATTTTTTGAGGAGAAGCTAAGCTAATTCTTACATAATCAAAATGCTGCTCAATTTTAGTCATAAATACAATTTATTAAATAGATCATAATAACTAATTGCTAAGATTTTAACAATAATATAACTTCAATCAAAACTATCAACATTTAAATTTTTTTGAATATCTTGATGTATAAGAATAGATCTATCTAGTTCTAAAGAATTCATAATATCTAACTTATCTTGAATTAATGGAATTTTATAATTAGACATTAAATCAATTTCTACTTCCCGGGTTTGACCATCATGACATAATTCTACTTTATGTACTCCTATATCTAAACCTAAAGACTGCAATTCTCTCATAAGAACTTTAAATGATTCTGGTGTTCCAGGCCTAGGAATTGGCTTACCTTTAACAATAGCATTTAAAGCTTCATTCCTACCTTGCATATCATCTGATTTAACTGTTAATAACTCCTGCAATGTATATGCTGCTCCAAAAGCCTCTAATGCCCAAACCTCCATTTCACCCAATCTTTGACCTCCATGCTGAGCTCGTCCTCCAAGTGGCTGTTGAGTTACTAAAGAATAAGGGCCGGTAGATCTTGCATGAATTTTATCATCTACTAAATGAACTAATTTTAACATATAAGCTTTGCCAACTGTAACAGGATTATCAAACAATTCTCCTGTTCTTCCATCAAATAAAGAAACTTTTCCTGGATGACTTAAGTTAAACAACCATGGCTGATTACTCATAATACTAGCTTGCTGAAGTTTATTATTTACCAAAGCTCTTGATGCTTCAGGCCCATACATTTCATCAAAAGGAATAAGCTTAAATGTTTTACACATATATTCACCAGCTAAACCCAAAAGACATTCAAATAATTGACCCACATTCATTCTTGAAGGTACACCTAATGGATTTAATACTATATCTACAGGTGTTCCATCTGGTAGATATGGCATATCTTGCCTATTTAAAATACGTGAAATAATACCTTTATTGCCATGTCGACCCGCCATTTTATCACCAACTTGAATTTTCCTTTTTTGAGCAACATATATTCTTATAATCGCATTTGTACCAGGAGGTAATTCATCACCTTTTTGACGAGTGAAAACTTTGATATTGACAACTCTTCCTTTAGCAGCATTAGGTAACCTTAAAGATGTATCACGCACATCTCTGGCTTTCTCACCAAAAATTGCTCTCAATAATTTACCTTCGGGCAATTGGTCTGATTCACCTTTAGGTGTGATTTTTCCAACTAAAATATCTCCTGCTTCTAACCAAGAACCAATAGCAACTATTCCATTTTTATCTAATTGTGCAATAGAAGACTCACTAACATTAGGAATATCTCTTGTAACCTCTTCAGAGCCCATTTTTGTTTGTCGACATTCCAATTCATATCTTTCAATATGGATAGATGTATAAATATCTTCATAAACTAATCTTTCACTAATAAGAAAAGCATCCTCATAATTATAGCCTTCCCAAGGCATATAACAAACAATAATATTTTTACCTAATGCAATTTCTCCATTTTCTGTTGATGCACCATCTGCAATTACTTGACCAACAAGAACTTCTTCCCCAGGCCAAACAATTGGATGTTGATTAATGCAAGTATCTTGATTAGATCTATAATATTTTTTCAGCCTGTAATGTACAGTTTTACCTTTTATATCTTGAATACCTATTTTAGTAGCAGAAACATAACTTACAATACCTTTAGTTCTACTAATGACAACACTTCCTGAATCTCTAGCAACTTTTGCTTCTAAACCAGTACCAATTATAGGTTTTTCTGGGTATAATAATGGAACTGCTTGTCTTTGCATATTAGAGCCCATAAGAGCTCTATTAGCATCATTATGCTCCAAAAAAGGTATTAACGAAGTAGCAGCAGATATAACTTGAATTGGCGATACTGCAATATAATCTATTTGATCAGGCAAAGTAGTAATAAACTCTTGACGGTATCTTATAGGAATAATATCACCTTGTATATAACCAGACTTATCTATAGATATATCTGCTGGTGCTATACGCAAATCATCCTCTTCATCAGCAGTCATATATACTGGCTTTATATTTGTCAAAATTTTCCCGAATTCTACTTTACAGAAAGGGGTTTCAATAAAACCATATTTATTAATAGTAGCATAAATACTTAAAGAACCTATTAAGCCAGCATTAGGACCTTCTGGTGTTTCTATTGGACAAATCCTTCCATAATGACTAGGATGTAAATCACGAACAGCAAAACCTGCTCTATCTTTATTAAGACCACCAGGACCTAATGCACTAATTCTTCTTTTATGTGTTAATTCTGATAAAGGATTAGTTTGATCCATAAATTGAGATAATTGACTGGATCCAAAAAATTCTCTTATTGAAGCAATTAAGGGCTTTGGATTCACTAAATTAGATAAACTAAGAGAATCTAAGTCACAAATCATCATTCTTTCACGAATAATTCTTTCTAAGCGATTTAATCCAACTCTTATCTGATTTTGGAGTAATTCTCCTACTGAGCGTACACGCCTATTACCCAAATGATCAATATCATCAAAAGTACCAATGTTTTGGTCTTTTAAATTAATTAAATAATCAATAGCAGCCAAAAGATCTTGAGGAGACAATACTCTAAAAGAATTTGGTATTTTAAGGTTAAGTTTTTTATTTATTTTATGCCTACCAACTTCTCCTAAATCATAACGCTTAGGATCAAAAAATCTGGAATAAAGCATTTGTTGTGCTACAGAAACTGTAGCAGGTTCATTAGGTCGTAATTTACTATAAACAATCAATAGAGCTTCTTCATCAGTAATATTTTCTATAGAAGTTTCACCTATTTCTTTCTCTAGTTCTTTTTTCTCATATACTAATGAAGCCTTTTTTAAAAATGAATACTTGGTTAAACTTTTTTTTAATTCTTCTAAACTAATACCTATTGATCTTAAAAAAACATAAGCATTGACTTTATGAGTTTTATCAATTCTGACCCAGATTTGACCTTTAGAATCTATTTCAAGCTTTAACCAAGAACCTCTATTAGATATTAAACTTGCACTATAAATTTGCTTATTATTCTTATCTAATTCTTGCTTATAATATATTCCCGAACTTCTAACTATTTGATTAATAATAACTCTTTCAGTTCCAGAAATAATAAAAGTTCCTCTATTAGTCATTAAAGGTAAATCACCAATAAAAACTGATCTTTTCTTATATTTTTTTTGCTTAGGTTGATTCTCTAAGTATTCTATTGATTTACTATTATCAGGATCTAATAACTCCATATCTTTTCGAGTCAACTTAGAAGGTATATACATTTGTGCACTATAAGTACGATCACGACTTTTTGCATGTCTTACACTATATCTTGGAAATTTTAATTTATATTCTTTTCCAAAAAACTCTAGCTCTAATTTACCTGTAGGATCAGTTATAGTTGGCAAAAAACTCAGAACTTCTCCCAAGCCTTGAGATAAAAACTTTTTAAAACTTGTACGCTGAATTTCTGCAAGATCTGGAAACGATGAATGGACTATTTCATCAAATAACATTAATAACCTCAAGCAAAACATATAAAACCAGAAAAGCACACTCTAAAGTTCATATACTTTAGTTGTTAATAGAATTATATATAAATATAACAGAATAGAACATATTGAAAATTACATTAATTGACTTATCAATATTTTTTTGACTTCTTTAGATAACATAGATTTTTTACGAGCACCCTGATTTTTTGGAATAATACCTTTTTTGACTGCTTTATCGATTTTACTATATGATTTTGATATGTAAAATTGCACTTCATTAATTTGAACATTGGATTGACGTAAATTTGATACATTTTCTAATGTTTTTTTTAATATAGTTTTCATAGAAGACTTGTATTTCTTATTTCTTAAATTATTTCTTAAAGATGTTTGAACTCGCTTAATTGCAGATAAATTTTTAGACATATAGTTAATTAAAATTAATACAATGGATTAGATGTAATTATATCATTACTAAACAATATAAACAATAGAAAAATTATGCTTGCTGATATAATATAAAACATGCGATAATACTAAATAAAATAATATATTTATTACCCATAAAAATGGCTAAGAATAAAAGTGCTCGAATAACTATAACACTTGAATGCTCATGCAGAGATTCATCTAATATAACCAAAAGAAATCCAGGTATTTTTCGTTATACTAGTACAAAAAATAGAAGAAATACTCCAAATCGAATTGAACTAAAAAAATTTTGTCCTAAATGTAATTGTCATAGCATATTTAAAGAAATTAAATAAAAATAGAACGATATAATAAATGAAAATAAATGAAACTTTAGACTATAAAAACATTGACTTATTAAATCAATATATTACAGAACAAGGTAAAATCATGCCAAAAAGGATTACAGGCTTAACTACTAAACAGCAAAAAAAGCTAACAAAAAATATTAAAAGAGCTCGTATTTTAGCTTTACTACCTTTTCTAAATAAATAATTAGAGGTTAGGCTTTTAAACTAATAGATGAATAATCGAAAATTAATTATTCATCTTCTAAATCTATAAACTTTTTTCTAAAGGTTTACGAAAATAAGCTTCAATCTTATCATTAACTTCCCACAGATTAAAATCTTTACACATTAACCCACATTCATAACCAGACAATACTTCTTCAAAATCTTCTTTTTCTCTTTTTAATGAATTAATTAGTCCATTATAAATAATCTTGCCTTTTCTTAGAACACTAATATAAGAACTTTTTTTCAACTTCCCGTCTAAAACACTACAGCCAGCAACCATACCTTTATTAACAATAAAAAGACTTTTTACTTCTGCATGTCCAATAATCTCTTTAGTATATTGAATGTCTACAAAACTCAACATATAATTTTTAATATAATCTATTAAATCATAAATTATATTAAATTGTTTTACTATAATTAATGAATTTTCTGCGTTATCTAAAATAGCTGAGGGTATATTAATATTAAAAGCTAAAATACTGGAATTACTTGTAAATGCTAATTGAATATCTTTTAAAGATATTTCTCCAAGTGCAATTGACAAGATATTTACTTGAACTTTTTCTTGTGGTATTTTAGAAAAAGCATGTAGAATTGGCTCTATAGAACCTTGAGCATCTGTCTTAATAATTAAATTAATTTGCTTAATAATACACCTACTACCATTTAAATCAAGGGAATCTAAAGCAATTCTATTATTCAATGAATTTACAGTTGGCTTTAAAGCAATATAACTAGAAGACTGTAATTTTGCTACTTTTTCATCTTTAACCACTCTAAATGATAATCCAACATCTGGTACAGAAGAAAAGCCCAAAATTTCTGCCAATGCATTTGCCTCTATACTTATAACTTTATTACCAGAATTATCAAATAAAGCTTTAACTTTACAATAAAAATTACCTGATACTATAAAACTTCCAGTAAAAAGAGTTCCATTCTGAATTAAAAGCTTAGCGATAGGTCCTTTTTGCTTATCTAAATAAGACTCTAATATAATTCCTTCAGACAATTGAGAAGAATCTGATTGTAAATTTTGAGCTTCAGATAACTTAATTAAATTTGATAAAAGAAGATCAATATTTTCACCTGTTAAAGCACTTACACCTATAATAGGCACACTGTCACTTAAGATATTAAAACTTGATAATTGATTTATAACTTTATTAATATTAGCTTCAGTTTTATCTATTTTATTAATTGCTACAATAAAAGGTAGATTTCTTTTTTGTATATGATCAATAGCTTCAATTGTTTGAGGCTTAAGTCCATCATCAGCTGATACAACTAAAATTACAATATCTGTAATTTCAGCACCTCTTCTTCTCATACTAATAAAGGCTTCATGACCAGGCGTATCAAGAAAAATAATCTTTTTAATTTCTTGACTATAATTTAATAACACTTCATAAGAACCAATTGCTTGAGTAATATTACCAGCTTCTTTTTTAAATTTATTATTTTGTCTAATAAAATTTAATAAAGTTGTTTTACCATGATCTACATGTCCTAAAATAGTCACTACTGGAGATCGTGATTGTCCTTTAAACTTATTAGGAATATTGACATTAAAAGAACTATGCCTAAATTTTTCTCGTAAAACTATAAAAGAGTAATTTTCAGCAACTAAAGTAGATATTGACAAATCTAATGATTGATTAATTGTTACTGAAATACCTTGCAAAAAAAGCCATTTTATAATTTCTGTACTTGGTATTTTAAGTTTTTCAGCAAGTTCTTGTACAGTTAATAAATTCTCAATGTAAATCTGCTTCGTATCATTTAAAGATAATGTTTCTGTACAATCAATAGACCTAGGTAGTATATTGTTTTTTTCTACTACTTTATTTTTATTAATCTTTTTATTTTTAAGATTTTTTGGCGGTCGTAAAAAGGTTAATGAGCTTAGATTATTTAATTCTAAATCTTCCGTTGTTTCAGCAAAATCTTTATCTAAATAAATTTTACTACGGACTTTCTTTTTCTGTTTTACCTTATTTTTTTTGTTTTCAATATTATCTAAAGGCCTAAAATTTAACTTACTCTTTTTTTCATTTTTTATAGCATATGAAGGATTAATAATATTTGGTATTTCTATTTCCATATTATTGCTAGAATCTTCTGCTAAATCATATAATAATTTAGGGGTTTTTAAAAAAAATATTGAATCATTCTTATGAATGGCCAAGCATATATTTGAAAATATTCTAGGTACTAAAGGTCTTTGATGAGAGTAATTATTTAAGATTTTTTGCAGCATACCAGTTTAATAAAAAAATAAGTAAATGAGGTTTTTATAATTTACTAAAAATAAGAATCAAGTATAATTATACTAACTATACAAAAGAATAATTTATCAATTTAAACTAATTGAAAAATAAACAAGACAAATTTAAGGAACTAATATGCCACGCTCTCAAAAAAACGATAATTTCATTGATAAAACATTTACAGTACTAGCAGATATTGTGCTTAAAGTTTTACCCACAAGCAGGGAAGAAAAAAAAGCTTTCTGCTATTATCGTGATGGCATGTCAGCACAATCAGAAGGTGAATATGCTGAAGCATTAGAGAATTACTATGAGGCACTGAAACTAGAAGAAGATCCTTATGATAGATCATATATACTGTATAATATTGGACTAATTTACGCAAGTAATGGACAACATATTAAAGCTCTAGAGTATTATCATCAATCATTAGAATTAAATACTCAACTACCACAAGCTCTTAATAATATTGCTGTTATATATCATTATCAAGGCCTAAAAGCTGCAAAACAATCCAAATTTGATATATCTAAATCACTTTTTGATAAAGCAGCTAATTATTGGATACAAGCCATTTACTTGGCACCTAATAATTATATTGAAGCACAAAATTGGCTAAAAACCACAGGAAGAATATCAGAATATAAAGTTTCATAATATATAAATATTTCTTAATTTGAATTACAATATAAAAAAACAAAGTATTATTAACTTATAGAAATTCCACTAATTAACCATATAAATATACAATATAAATTAAAATCATGGCTTCATCTAATTTTGGTGCCGTCACTCAAATCATTGGTCCTGTATTAGATATAGAATTTGAAAATGGTAAGTTACCCAAAATATTCAATGCTTTAAAAGTAAAACATAATGAAAATACTATTACATGTGAAGTGCAGCAATTATTAGGAGACAACAGAGTTAGAGCTGTTGCAATGAGCTCTACAGAAGGATTAAAAAGAGGTATTGAGGTATTAGACACAGGTGCTCCAATAAGCATACCAGTTGGGATACCTACATTGGGTAGAATATTTAATGTACTTGGAGAACCAGTAGATGAATTAGGAGAAATTGTATGTGAAAATATACTGCCAATACACCGTGCTGCACCAGCATTTACTCAACTAGAAACTAAGCCATCTATTTTTGAAACTGGCATCAAAGTTGTAGATTTATTAGCACCATATAGAAGAGGTGGTAAAATAGGCTTATTTGGTGGAGCCGGTGTTGGTAAAACAGTTCTCATAATGGAATTAATTAATAATATTGCTAAAGCACATGGTGGTGTTTCTGTATTTGGTGGAGTTGGTGAAAGAACTAGAGAAGGGAATGATCTATACGAAGAGATGAAAGAATCTAAGGTCATTGATAAAGATAATTTATCAAAGTCTAAAGTTGCTTTAGTATATGGACAAATGAATGAGCCACCTGGTGCAAGAATGAGAGTTGGCTTAACAGCTCTAACAATGGCTGAATATTTTAGAGATATTAATAAACAAGATGTACTGCTATTTATAGATAATATATTTAGATTTGTACAAGCTGGCTCAGAAGTATCAGCATTATTAGGACGCATGCCTTCAGCTGTTGGCTATCAACCTACATTGTCAACTGAAATGGGAGCTTTACAAGAAAGAATTACTTCTACTAAAGAAGGGTCTATTACTTCTATACAAGCAGTTTATGTACCAGCAGATGACTTAACAGACCCAGCTCCTGCAACAACTTTTGCTCATTTAGATGCTACTACAGTATTATCTAGAGGATTAGCTGCTAAAGGCATATATCCAGCTGTTGATCCTTTAGACTCTACTTCTACTATGCTACAACCAAGCATTGTAGGAGAAGAACATTATACTACTGCACAACAAGTAAAATCAACACTACAAAGATATAAAGAACTACAAGATATCATTGCTATCCTAGGACTAGATGAACTATCAGAGGAAGATCGCCTGACTGTTTCTAGAGCAAGAAAAATTGAAAGATTTTTATCTCAACCTTTTTTTGTTGCTGAAGTTTTTACTGGATCTCCTGGTAAATATGTATCACTTGAACAAGCAATAAAAGGTTTTCAAATGATTTTACAAGGACAATTAGATGATTTACCTGAGCAAGCTTTCTATTTAGTTGGAAATATTGAAGAAGCTATTTCTAAAGCAGAAACTTTAAAATAAAAAGGATATATTTATGACATTAAAAATACGTGTCATTGCTCCCGACAGAACTGTCTGGGATGCTGATGCTGAAGAAGCAATTTTACCTAGTAGTACAGGGCAACTAGGAATATTAACAGGACACATACCATTATTAACTGCTTTAGATATTGGCGTAATGAGAGTTCGGATTGAAAAAGATTGGATACCAATAGTACTACTAGGAGGATTTGCTGAAGTAGACAATAATGTAATTACTATTTTAGTAAATGGAGCAGAAGAAGCTTCAGAGATTAATATTGAAACAGCTAAATCTAATTTAGAAAGCGCAATATTGATGATGGCTGAAGCAGAAACAAATAAAGAAAAGATTGAAGCAACTCAAAAAATCAGAAAAGCCAGAGCTCGAGTACAAGCTGTTACAGTTATCAATAATTAATCAATAAAATAAAAACTGGACTTTAAGAGTCTAGTTTTTATTAATTAATTATATATTAGCTCAATCCTGAGCAAATATAATCAAAATAAAGAGCCATTTCTTGGCCTGCATCTGCGCCTACTAATGCCGATGTTACTTCTTTCATCGCTTGTATTGCTTGTATTGTAGCACCAATAGGAACACCTAATGAATTATAAGTTTCTTTTAAACCATTTAACACTCTCTCATCTAAAATAGAAGGATCGCCCGCCAACATGCCGTATGTAGCATAACGCAAATAATAATCTAAATCACGAATACATGCTGCATATCTTCTTGTTGTATACATATTACCACCTGGACGTGTAATATCTGAATATAACAATGATTTTGCTACAGACTCTTTAATAATAACAGCAGCATTAGCTGCAATTGTAGCTGCAGCACGAACTCTTAGTTCACCTGTTTGAAAATAACCTCTTAATTTTTCTACAGAATTATCGTCTAAATATTTTCCCTGTACATCAGCAGCATTAATTACAGAAGTAATAGCATCTTGCATAATATTAATTTTCCTTATTATATAAAATAATACAAAACTTATATACTAAAATCAGTATATTAATCTATTGCATAGCACCTAAAGTATAATCAAAATAAAAGCCTGCCTCTGCAGAATCTTCACCTGATAAAAGAGAACACGCAAGCATCTTCATAGAACGCACACCTTCAGCAACACCAGAAATTGGTGTACCAAGAGAATTATACATTTCTTTTACTCCTACTAGACCAATTTCTTCAATTGGTGTTACATCACCTGCAACAATACCATAAGTCACTAGCCTTAGATAATAGTCTAAATCACGTAGACAAGTAGCTGTCATTTCTTCTCCATAGGCATTTCCGCCTGGTGAAACAACATCCGGCCGCTTTTGAAATAATTGTTGTCCACCCTGTTTTACTATACGCTCTCTATTATCAGTTAAAATTTGAGCTATACGTAAACGCCTCTGTCCAGACAATACAAAACTCTTGATTCTGTCTAATTCTCCTGGACTTAAATATCTAGCTTCTGCATCTGCATTTACAATTGACTTTGTAACAATACTCATGAATAAAACTCCTCATCCTTTTTTTGTAAATTCAAGCTTATTTAATATCATCAATGCAATATAAGTAATAAAATATATTTCAAAGACTTTAATGAATTCTAATGAATTGCTCGTATATTATCTAATTGTATTATATAACTAAAAAAGACAAAATATCAAAAAGGATTAGCTCAATACAATAGCAATAAAGATTAAATATTTATCTGACATATTAAGAAATAAAGCTTGGAACAATAATTTGATTATTTTGCTTAGTAAGTTTATTATATAATCTCTCAGTATTCGGAAAATTTGCTGCTGGTAATGTAGGAAAACGACGATAAGGAACAATTGAATCACCGAAAACTGATATATATTCTTGGCTATTAACTAATAAAATAACAAAAGATAATAAACCACGAGAGGCTAGAATTTGATTATAAAATCGAATCTCTTCTTGATTATTAGGAGCACGACCCAAGAAATGCTTTGTACCTAATTCAATAACTTGAGTATTTGGATATGGCTGGTAAAACTCTTTAGAGTATAAATTAGAAGAACCTAATTTTTCAATTAATTGTTGAACAGTAAGTTCTTCAGATAAAAAAGCCTTATCTATAGATACAAATTCTGATATTAAGCTAAATGAACTAATATCACGCTCAAAAACTTGACGATAAGCTGCTCTTAATATTTGCTCTAATCGTAATTTACTAATATTTTTTTCATATTCAAACACAGGACTTTGATCTCTTTTAGATTTAACACCTTGCCCTATTCTTTTTTGAACATTATATAGAGTTCTTGATTCAATAGGCTTTCCTAAAGATATAAATTGATTAGCAGCAGGATTAATTAATTTAGGCTTTAAACTATACTTGCTAAGACCTGGTCTTAAAATTCTTGCCGATAAACCTAATGGAGTAGTATATCTTTCATAAGGAACCGTCATATTACCAAATGTTTCCATATACTCATCACTACCTACAATAGAATCAATGAATGCATTATAGCCTTGCTTATATACAATATCAAAATATTGATTTATTTCTTGCCTACCATAGGTAGGTCTTCCCAATAATCTATTATGAATATATTCTATAGCTTTACAAATATAAAAAGGCTGCCAATATAAAGATCTAAAAATCAATGATTGCGATAAAGATTTAATAAATTCACGTACAGAAATTTGCCCCTCTCTTAATTGACTTTCTACCTTTTTTAATGAGATTAATTCTTCATGATATACAAGACGACCAAAAACCCTTAAATAACAAGCACGAATAATAGAATCTAAAGATGACTCAGGCTCAGTATTTGTATTACTATATTTTGAATTATCAAAAGAAGAATTTAACTTAAAAATTTTCAATCCTAATAAATTAGTAACTTTAGAACGTACATTAGGATTACTGATTTGATTATAAATTCCAGGACCATATCTAATTAAGATTCTTCTTGTATCTTTACCAAAAGGTGCAGACTTTTTACGTAAACATACCCTGTTTTTTGGAAAAACAGCTCCAAATTGAATAGATAATGGATCATTGCTCAGTCCATAAGGATGCTGGTCTGGTAAAGTTCGCTTATAATCACCAAATAAAGTTATAAATTGTGGTATTTTTCTAAAAGGTGAACTATAATTCAAAAGATCTATTTGAGGTCCCCAATTACGACATTCTTGCGCTTCTTCCCCTAAAGATCTAGCATATGGCACTGTTTCTTCACCAAAATAGTCCGAATACTCTGATGAATTGATTAATGAATCAATTAATCCATCTAAACCTCTAGAAGATAAAACAGAAAAATACTTTTGAAATTCTTTTAAAGAACTTGGACCTCTGCCCAAGAAATGGCGAAAAGATAATTCAACAACTCTACTATTTACAAATGGCTCAAAAAAATCTTTTTTATACAAATAAGATTTGCCAAGAACTCTAATAAATTCCTTAATAGAAACTCGACCATTTTTAACTTGTGACTCTAAATCTGATATTGATAAATTATAAGCTTTAGCAATATCTCTTTGGAAAATCTGCCTATAACAAGCTTTAATAACATTACTTTTTTCCTCAGTAGATAAAGATGATTTCATCACAAATCTTTGTATTGAAATACCAGCCTTAGAATATACTTGAGGCAAACGTAAACCTTGCAGATCTGTTGAATCCCGTTTTCTAAATTTATCAGTTAAAGAAGCTGATTCAAACTCAGATATAATAACATTAAAATACTGTCTAACAAGCTCTTGTCCTTCTATATCTTGATTAAAAAGCATAATAGCTATTTTTCTCATTTCTCTTAATGCTACTATAGCAGCTGAACTAGAACAAGCATTTTCAATTAAATCACGTAAACCACGAATATTCACTGTCAAGATATTTGGATCACCTGTTATTATTGCATAAGTTAAATATCTAAGAAACCAATCTAAATCACGTAATGATTTCTTCATACGACTAGAGCCATAACGAACAATATTAATTGGCTTAAAACCCGGAGGCGCACCTTCTCCCCCAGCAAATACATTTTGCAAACCATTCAATAAGTTCTGCTGTGTATCACCAGACAACTGTTGAACAATTTGTTCATTAAAATTATTCTCAAATAAAAAAGATGCTTGAGATGTCTCTAAATAAGAAATAGCTGAACCACCTACAAAAATTTTATCTGCTGACTTTGAAACTAAAATATTGGCATTTTTAGCCAGTAAATCAGCTACTTCTAAACGTTTAACTCCAGAATTTAAAAATGTAACTAGCTCATTTAACTCGCCTAACTGCAAAAACCTGTCTTGTTGCTCTGCCTGAGCAATCGTTGACATTGATGCTGTCCGGTAAAGTTGTGGCTTTGCTGTTGGACTTCCACCACTTGCTTTAACTCTCATTAGTACATCTCCTTCACTTATATTAATTATGTTAAAACCATTCATTACAAAGCAATTCTAATACTTACTTCTTTATAAATTTAGATATTTATAAATTTAAATATTTGGACTTTATTTATCTTTAATTTAAATCATATAACTTAAAATAATACTATCTCGTATAAAGATAAATTTTGTAATACTATACTTATAAAATAAAATTAAGAATTATACATTCAATTAATCTAATTACAACTATTTTAATATAATAATAAAGATAATCAAAATAAACCATATGATTAATTTATACAATCAAAAAACACAACCCGACAGCACTCATAAAGATATTGAGATGTCTATTTTTGAGCATATTGAAGAACTAAGAGATAGAACTATTAAAGCAACTATATTTTTTATTATAATTACAGGAATTACCTTTATACATGTTAATGAAATATCTAATATACTCAAAGAACCTGCAATAGGAATACAATTTTTACAATTAGCACCTGGCGAATATTTTTTTTCATCAATTAAAATTTCTAGCTACATGGGATTAATTATAAGTAGTCCTTTTGTAATTTACCAATGTGTATTATTTATACTTCCAGGACTAACTGAAAAAGAAACTAAGTTTTTTTTACCTATTTTACTATCATCTATTTTTCTTTTTTTTCTTGGTCTTTACTTTTCATATACAACCCTTATTCCAGCTGCAATCAATTTTTTTATTAACTATGGGTCTGAAATAGTAGAACCTTTTTGGTCTTTTGAACAATATTTTGACTTTATACTAATTTTACTTATAAGTACAGGACTAGCTTTTCAAGTACCAATAATACAAATTATTATAGGATTAATTGGCATTATATCTTCAAAACAGATGATAAGATCATGGAAATATATAATTTTATTATCAACAATTATTAGCGCTATTTTAACCCCTTCAACGGATCCTTTTACACAATTATTTTTATCTTCTGCAATATTATCATTATATTTTATTGGCATATTTATACTAATAACTTTAGGCAAATAAAAACAATATATTACAAAAAGATTAATTTATCATTATAATTTATCAATAATCATAAATATTGAGTGTTATTATAAATATAAATAAGATATAAAAATTATAATTTATAAATACATGAATTCAAATAACTACAAAGATTTAATTAAAAAGATAATAAGCATATTAGTAGTAATAGTTATATCACAATCTAATTTATTCTTAGATAATCAGGTTAATGCTTTTCCAATATATGCACAACAAGGATATGAAAACCCACGTGAGTCAACTGGGAGAATTGTATGCGCAAATTGTCATTTAGCACAAAAAAATATTTCTATAGAAGTACCTCAGTCTATTTTACCAAATACTGTATTTGAAGCTACAGTAAAAATTCCTTATAATTTACAAAATAAACAGATTTTAAGCAATGGTTCTAAAGGTAATCTAAATGTTGGCGCTATATTAATTCTTCCTGATGGATTTAAACTTGCCCCATCTAATCTAATATCAAATGAAATAAAAGAAAAAGCCAAAAATATTTATATACAACCTTATAGTACAAATAAATCAAATATTTTAGTCGTTGGTCCAATATCTGGCAATGATAATCAAGAAATTACTTTTCCAATTTTATCACCTGACCCAAGCAAAGATAAAAATGTACATTTCTTAAAATATCCAATTTATGCTGGAGGCAATCGAGGAAGAGGTCAAGTGTATCCCAATGGCGACAAAAGTAACAATAATGCCATTACTTCAACAGCCGACGGAAAAATAACTCAAATTGAAAAACTAGAAAAAGGAGGATATAAAATCCTTATTCAAGAATATGATGGACAAAATACTTCAGAAAATATTCCTCCTGGATTAGATTTACAAGTAAACCAAGGAGATAGTATTAAATATAACCAATTTATCACTAAAGATCCTAATATTGGTGGTTTTGGACAAAATGAAACAGAAATTATTTTACAAAGTCCAGGAAGAATTAAAGGCATGATTGCATTTTTTCTAATTATAGCAATATCACAAATATTTTTTGTACTGAAGAAAAAACAATGGGAAAAAGTACAAGCTTCAGAAATGAATTTTTAGAATAAAACAAATAAGATAAAGTATGTAAGCAAATCTTATTAAGATTGCTTACATGGTATATTAAATCTTAAAACCACAAATTTTTTGGACAGCATTAATAATCTGATATGGATGTATAACTGTTGCTTTCTCAAGATTACCATTGTAAGGAGTTGGTATATCTTGTGATGATAGACGAACAATAGGAGCATCTAATTGATCAAAGCCATGATCATTAATTTGTGCTATTAATTCAGCTCCAATACCTCCTGTTTTCATACATTCTTCTACAATTACAACCTTATGTGTTTTTTTAACTGAACCTAATATAGTAGCAATATCTAATGGCTTTAAAGAAATTAAATCAATAATCTCAGGATCATATCCTTCTTGAACCAAGGTTTCTACTGCTTGTATAACATGATAACGCATTCTAGAATAAGTAATTACAGTAACATCATGACCTTTTCTTACAATTTCAGCCCTATCTAAACGAACCAAATACTCATCTTCTGGTAAATTTTCCTGTAAATTATAAAGTAAAACATGTTCAAATAATATAACTGGATTATTGTCTCTAATTGCTGATTTCAATAAGCCCTTAGCATTATAAGGGGTTGAACACGCTACAATTTTTAAGCCAGGAATAGCTTGAAAATAAGCTTCTAATCTTTGAGAATGTTCTGCACCTAATTGTCTTCCAACTCCACCAGGTCCTCTAATAACCAAAGGTATTGTAAAATTTCCACCAGAAGTATATCTTAGCATGCCAGCATTATTAGCAATTTGATTAAAAGCTAAAAGAAGAAAGCTCATATTCATACCCTCGACAATAGGTCTCAAACCCGTCATGGCAGCACCAATTGCCATACCAGTAAAACTATTTTCAGCAATAGGAGTATCTAAAATTCGTAAATCTCCATACTTTGCATGCAAATCCTTAGTAACTTTATAAGATCCACCATAATGCCCGATGTCTTCACCCAAAACAAAAACTCTACTATCATTTTGCATTTCTTCATCAATTGCCTGTCTCAAAGCGTCAAACATAAACTGTTTAGCCATTATATCCCTAGAATTATTTTAATTATCAATAGTATAAATTAATACTTTAACTAATCAACAAATAAATATTTTTTTAGATCAGCTAATTTTGGCTCTGGACTTGATAAAGCAAAATCAATAGCATTGCTTACAGCTTTCTTGACTCTATCTTGTATTATATTTAAAGATGACTTTGTATCTATATTATTTTCAGTAATATAATTAGCAAGACGTAAAATTGGATCTCTGGAAATCCAAGCCTCTTTTTCTGCATTTGCACGTAACTCGTCTGGATCTGCTAATGAATGTCCTCTAAAACGATAAGTCAATGCTTCTATTAAAGTTGGCCCTTCACCTAATCTTGCTCGATTTACAGCTTCTTCAGTAACCTTTTTAACAGCAAGCACATCCATACCATCGACCTCAATACCGGGCATACCAAATGCTTCAGCTTTTTTATAAATTTCTGGCTTAGATGTTGAACGATGATGCGCCATACCAATGGCCCATTGATTATTTTCTACAACAAAAATAATAGGCAACTTCCAAAGTACAGCCATATTAAGACATTCAAAAAATTGACCATTATTACTAGTGCCATCACCAAAAAATGCTGCTGTAACTTTAACTTTATCTTTACAAGACAAAACTTGTTTCTGATAAATACTTTGAAATGCTGCACCAAGTGCTATAGGAATACCTTCAGCAATAAAAGCAAAACCACCTAAAAAATTATATTGAGCTGAAAAAATATGCATTGATCCACCCCTACCTTTACTACAACCAGTCTCTTTACCAAAAAGCTCAGCCATAATATCCTCGGGAGGAACTCCTTTACTGAGGGCATGTACATGATCACGATATGTGCTACAAACATAATCACACCTATCTAAAGCTTTAATTACTCCTGTTGCAACTGCTTCTTGACCATTATACAAATGCACAAAACCAAACATTTTACCTCTATAATACATTTGAGCACACATATCTTCAAAATTACGACCTAAAACCATGTCTTCATAAAGTATTAAGATTTGCTCATTTGTAATTTCATCATTTTTTAAGACAGTTAATGGCAAATAAATCTCTTTATTCATAAATATATGAGTATCTCCTTTTTATAGATATAAAAATCAATAACTTATAAAATAATCAAAAAGATTATCTAAAATAAACAAGAAATAATTTAAAATCATGCAATATATTTTATAAGTAATATAATTTTATTACATAAAAAATATTTTTTCAAAGAAAGTAAATTATATAATTGTTTTTTAGTTATTATGTAAATAATAGGAACCCTGAATTAAGATATAATTAATTTCCATATAAAAAAATATGTTTTCACAGATAGAAATAGATTTACAAATACTAGACTCAAACCTAAAAAAAATGGCTGGACCAAGGCATCCCATCTTGTATGCTGCTGCTGAACATCTTTTTCAAACAGGTGGCAAGAAAATTAGGCCTACTCTTGTTTTACTAGTAGCAAAAGCCACCAATAAAGAAAAAAAATTAAAAAATGAACATAGACGTCTTGCTGAAATCACTGAAATCATACATACAGCAAGCCTATTACATGATGATGTTATAGATGATTGTACTACAAGAAGAGGCTTAGGTAGTGTTAATAATAAATTCAGCAATAAAATTGCTATACTAGCTGGCGATTTTTTATTTGCACAATCATCATGGTATCTTGCTAATTTAAATAATTTAGAAGTTGTTAAAATAATATCTAAAGTAATAACAGATTTTGCTGAAGGTGAAGTATCCCAAGGATTAACCAGTTTTGATACTTCAATATCAATCGATAATTATACAAATAAATCTTTTTATAAAACTGCATCTTTAATAGCATCCAGCTGTAAAGCATCTACAATTTTAAATCATGCCGATTCATTAACGCAAAATGCTTTTTATAATTATGGCAAACATATTGGATTAGCATTTCAAATTATTGATGACATACTAGATATAACAGGACAATCTAAAACACTTGGTAAACCCGCCGGATTAGATTTAAAAAATGGAAACTTAACAGCACCATTATTATTTGCTTTGAATGAATCTAGTATACTATATAAATTAGTTGAAAGGGAATTCAGTCAAAAAGGAGATCTAGAATATGCAATTAAACTCATAAAATCAACTAGTGGCATAAAACAGGCTACTGATTTAGCTATTGAACATACTCAAACAGCCATTGAACATATCAAATATTACACAAAAAATTCCTCAATAGAAAATTTAAAATCACTTAGTAACTTAATTATTAATAGAATAAATTAAAGGCACAATATTAATTTAATTCTAGTATACAAATAATGTATCTATACTAGAATTATTTCATAAATCAAAAAGATAAATAGCATCTAACGGATAATACTGATAAGTTTTTCAAATGCAAAAGCATCTAAAATTACTAACTGCGACAAAACTTTACGATTTAAGCCAATATTAGATTTTTTTAATAAATAAATAAATTCACTATATTTTAAATTATAAGGCTTAACACCAGCATTAATCCTTGCAATCCATAAGCGACGATAATCTCTTTTTTTCTTCTTACGACCTATATAAGAATACTTTAAAGCTTTTAATACCTGCTGCTTTGCTGTACGAAATAAAGATGAATGTGAACCTCTAAATCCTTTAGCGAGCTTAAGTATCTTTTTTCTTCTTTTTCTTGCAACGTTACCTCTTTTTACTCGCACCATTAACTTTACACCTCTTCAATTCAAAGAATTTAATTTACAACATATTCATTCTTAATCTCAATAAATCTACAGACTTAACGCTTATTACTTTACGCAATTGTTGTTTACGCTTAGGAGATTTTTTTTGTAATAAATGATTACGACATGCTTTATGTCTTAATAACTTACCACTCGCAGTAAATTTAAATCTTTTTGAGATAGAGCTTGAAGATTTTAATTTATAATTTGACATAATTAAAAATATAAACTCCTATTAAATAATAAAAATACAAATAATTAATACATAAATATCATTAGATTATATTACGAAAACTATTGATGGTATTAGATAATAACATTAACATAATTTTTACAATATTAAAATTTAGCTCTTGAAACATTTTCATATTAAGATTAAAAGCAACATTCGCTTCAGAAATTATTAAATCTACTTGATCTTCTGTAACAGAGATTGAGTCTAATGCTTGACGATATTTTCGCTTAAATTCTTTATCATTTTCAATCTCACGAAAAATATAAAACTCTGTTCCTTCATCATCAGACAACTGCATTGCATTTTTTGCTATATTTTTCAAAATTTGTCCCCCAGATAAATCTCCCATATAGCGAGTATAAGCATGTGAAATCAAAAGCTCTGGTTGATTCTTACCAATTTCATGTATCCTGCTAACATAAATTTGAGTAACCGTAGATGGAACTATCATAGCTTGCCAATCTAATCCATAGTAATAACTTAAATCCTTTTCCAAACTTTTCTTTCGATTTAATTGATCAAAATAAATTGGACAAATTGCTAAATCATTCTTATTTTTATACATTTCTTCTTCAATAGCTGAATAAACAAAAAATAAATTAGCTAACAAAATACGATATGATGTTTTATCTACAACACCACCTAAAAATGATTTCACGAAGCTTACATTTTCAGCCATACTATGCGACTTAGTTGTTCCTTGACGTAACTGTTCAGCCAAATTTGTAACCATAATTATATCCTAAATAAATAGATTGAATAACTTAATAATATTTATACTACAATTCAATAAAATAACCAATTAATTATTTGCATAATATGACAAATATGAAAAGATAAAGTAATACTATATAGATCTAAAATATTCTTTTGATTTTACAGGATCTGCTATCATAGTTGCATCTCCTGGCTTCCAATTAGCAGGACATACTTCATCTGGATGAGACTGAACATATTGTATAGCTTTTAATGTACGTAGTGTTTCATTTACACTGCGCCCAAAATCTAAATTATTTACTACTGAATGCTGAAGAATACCTTGAGCATCAATAATAAATAAACCTCTTAAAGCTTTACCTTCGGCTGTCAGTACATTATAAGACTTACTAATTGATTTTGTTAAATCTGATATAAGTGGGTAATTTAAATCACCAAGACCACCATCATCTCTTTTTGTTTGTAACCAAGCTAAATGTGCATATTCACTATCTACAGAAACACCCAAAACCTCTGTATTAATTTGTGTAAACTCATTATATAAATCACTAAAAGCAGTAATCTCTGTAGGACAAACAAAAGTAAAATCTAATGGGTAAAAAAATAAAATCACATATTTTCCAAGATAATCAGATGATTTAACTTGCTTAAATTCTTGATCATAAACTGCTGTAGCAGTAAAATTTGGTGCTGGTTGGCCAACTTGAATATAATTATTATGTAATAACATTGAATTTATAAGTAAAATCTAAATGAGATAATAGTAACATTAATATAGCATAAGATTGCTCTTTTAGGCTTTATATTGATTATAATAGCGGGGAATGGATTTGAACCATTGACCTTCGGGTTATGAGCCCGACGAGCTACCAAGCTGCTCTACCCCGCGATACGATAATCATAATCTAAAATGGATTAGAAAGTAAACTATAAACACAAAATTCTACAATTACAACTAGTGCTAGTATAGCAAAAGTATATTTTATTCTTTGCAAAACTGGGAGCACACAATATAGACCAATTAATCGATCCTTAGTCAACATTTCTGCTGTTTTAGTCCAAATTTGACCATCATACCATCCTGATTCTTCATAAAATATTGTTGCGCTTAAAAGCCTATTAAATACATAAGACCAACCCAAATATAAGCGCACCAGAACTAAAATTAAAGAAAAAGTAATAAAAATCGATTCAATCATACAAAATTGAATTAATGAAGTTTTTTTTATAGCTATTGTCAAAGGCGCAAAGATTAAAGCAGACATAAAACAAATGATAAATATACTATAAAGATAATCATGCAATTTCAAATCAAAAGAAGAAAAAAGGCAAGATTTTTTTAATGCATAGAACTCATTTAATGGTTGCTGATCAAATGGTACTGGACAAAAATCTTTAGAAAAAAACATGCTATAAATTAAAGTGACTTGTTAAAATAATTGTAAGAAACATAAAAGCTGATGTAGCTAATATAGTTAATATAAGTAAATTTTTTTGCGTACTCCTAGTATAGCTAAATAATTGTGACTGATTTCCAATACCACCAAATCCTTCTGCTTTTGGATTATTAATTAAAATTAAAGATACGGCTAATATGCTTGCTATATACCAAGTAAGTTTCATAATAAAATATATTTATAAATACCTATCTAAAAAAGCTTAAGAAAATTTGGTAAAGAAGATTATTTATGAATAATCATCTTTACTATAATAAATCTATTCTCCCTGTGCTTTAAGTAAAACAAAACCTAAAACTAATCCCAATAAAATTAGTATTGAACTTATAAAAGCTACAGTAAAAATTTCATTTCCCATGTTTTAACAATTCCTATATTAAAAATTTTTATTTAACAATACTGAACTAGAAACCATTCCTTCCCCATATAACTAAAGCAATAGAAAAAGTAACCATAGCTAAAAAAGAACCCCAACCTAAACTTACAATATCCATCAAATATTTTTTGAATCCTTGGTAAAAATTAATTTTTAGTCAATTGAATTAGAATAATACATATTAAATTATAAAATATATTATTTTTTAAAAATTTAATATATAAAATAGATACTACATATTATAAATAATAAATAACCTAAAATTACATAAAAAGAAAAAACTATTAGAAAATTATATAAATTAATAATTAACACAAATAGATCGAAGATTAAATTAATTGCATTAATCATTTAGATATGAATATAATATAAATTAAAAAAGCCGTATATATAAAGATATAATACTATTTAAATTTTATCTATAGATTATTTTCATATTAAATAAATTTTCTTATATATCAAAACGTATAGAGATTTTTTATATATAATCTATAAAAATAATAACATTCCATTCAATAGCAAAAATAAAATCAAGAAATGTAAAATTTTAACAATTATAAAGTAAAAGAGATAGTCTTAGAATTAATATTATTAGAGTATTCATGAACTTAAAAATTATACACCAGTAACTTTACATACCTACATATGCAAACCACTATCAAATCGTCACAATCTAATATAGACGAAACTTTACTGACTCCAAGATTTTATACAACAGATTTTGAAGAAATGCGCATGCTAGATATTAGCTCAAATCAAGAAGAATTTGAAGCATTGCTACAAGAATTCAAAGCTGATTACAACAGACAGCATTTTATAAGAGATTCAGAATTTGAACAATCTTGGGATAAATTAGAAAATAAAACTAAAGCTCTTTTTATTGAATTTCTAGAAAGATCATGTACAGCAGAATTTTCAGGATTTCTTTTATATAAAGAACTATCTAGAAGATTACAAAAAACTAACCCAATTATAGCAGAATGTTTTTTATTAATGTCAAGAGATGAAGCAAGACATGCAGGATTCTTAAATAAAGCCATGGGAGATTTTAATTTATCTTTAGACCTTGGATACCTAACTAAAAGTAGAAAATATACATTTTTTTCCCCTAAGTTTATTTTTTATGCGACTTACTTATCTGAAAAAATAGGTTATTGGAGATACATAACTATTTATAGACACCTAGAAAAATATCCCAAATATAGAATTTATCCAATTTTTAAATTTTTTGAAAATTGGTGCCAAGATGAAAATAGACATGGCGATTTTTTTGCAGCATTACTTAAATCACAACCTCAATTCTTAAATAATTTATCTTCAAGACTATGGTGCAGATTTTTTCTTCTTAGCGTATTTGCAACTATGTATTTAAATGATTTTCAAAGAACTGATTTTTACAAATCTATTGGTCTTGACTCAAGACAATATGATATGCAAGTTATTCGTAAAACAAATGAAAGCGCATCAAGAATATTTCCTATTGCATTAAATATAGATCATCCAACATTTTTTCAAAAGATGGATGATTGTGCAACTAAAAATAGACAACTTATTGAAATAGACCAAAAACATAAAAATCCATATATTAAATATTATAAAAAACTTCCAATATATATTGAGCTAGGCACCATTTTTTTTAGCCTTTACTTAATTAATCCTATAGAATCAAATAATATGCATAAAGCTATCAAATAAAAATTTGATACACCAACTAAATAATAAAAAGATAGTTGATGCATATTATTTCATAAAATTATGCTTGATTTGCTTCCTTAGCACTATACATAATTTCCAGAGTTATTTGCTTTAGATTATTATCATAAGCAAACTTCTCTGTATTTTTTTTAACTTTATTTCTAACAAAACCTGGAATTTTAGTTAGCTCTTCTAAAGCTTCATTGCACCATTTCATATTAGATGTACTAGACAAAGTACTGCTTGTAGACTTTATAGTATCATGTCCACCAAATACTTCCAATAGATGATCTTCCATTCCTAAAGTAAAAGAATTATAAATAAGATCTGCAATTTGATTTGTTCCTTCGTAACCTATAAATGGTCTATAACTCAAAGGAAAATTTTGTATATGTACAGGTGAAGAAATTACACCACAAGGAATATTTAATCGCTTGCCGATATGTCTCTCCATTTGAGTACCAAAGATTGCATTAGGGTCAGTTTCTGCAATTAAATCAGCTATATGAGTATGATCATCTGAAATAACAACCTGATCACAATAATCCTGAACTTCTTGTTTAAACCATTCTGCATCATTAATACAATATGTCCCAGACCATACAACTCTAATGCTCATTTCAGCACTTAATATTTTAGTAATTGCAGAAGCATGAGTTGAATCACCAAAAACAATAGCTTTTTTACCGGTTAGATTTTGACAATCTATGGAACGAGAGAACCATGCTGATTGAGAAACAAACTTAGTCTGCTGATCAATATAACTAGAATAATCTACACTATAGCCTGAATTAATTAAAACTTCCTGAATAGCCTTAATAAACCTTGACAACTGTAATACACCTATAGGAATAATATCTATAAATGGGATATCAAATTTTTGATTTAAGTAATTAGCAGTAAGACCACCAACTTCACGATATGGAACTAAATTAAACCAAGCTTGAGGTATATTTTTAAGCTCATGCACAGAAATACCGTCAGGAATGATTAGATTAATATCTATATTTAAATCATCAAATAATCTTTTTAATTCTAGCAAATCATGCTGATTATGAAATCCAAGACTAACACATCCAATAATATTAACTGATGGCTTTTGAGTTTTTACCATACTTAACTGGTTTAATTGATGTGCTTTATCTAAATAAAAAGCAACTATTTGTAACAAAGTTTTATCACTTGCCTGCAATTCATTAACTCTATAATGATTTACATCTGCTAAGATAATATCTGCTAAAGAATCAAAAGAAGCTCTATCTACAAAATTCTTTAAATCTTCTTGTAAAATACTTGAAGTACAAGTTGGCGTTAAAATAACTAAATCAGGCTGCTCTTCTTGATCCTTACGAGTAATATTATTTATAACCTTTTCTTGAGAACCTCTAGCTAATACATGCCTATCTACAACACTTGCAGTAACTGGTGCAAACTCTCTATCTCTTTCTAGCATTGATTTCATTACATTGTTAACCTAAGTAATTAAAGATAAAAAATTACTCGGCTTCAAAACCATACATGAATCTTTCAATTCATATGGCTTCTCTCAAACTTATTAACTATCTACTATATTTAATAACTATTACAAAAAAATTTATAAACAATACTTAACAAGCTAACCAAGACAATTTTATTGTAGAATACACCTTATAATAATTATTATTAATAATATGACTATTCAAAGGCCAGTGTGTATTAGTTTTAAAAGAATTAAAAATATAAAATTTTAAAGGAAAATATTTTTGCTTTATTTGTTTCTTAGACATATTAATATAAGCTTTTCTAATTAATACTTTTAATTTTAAATAAATTATATAATCTAATAAAGAAAAGACCTTGTTAACTTGCTGAGTATGATATAAAGATGACCATGATAAAAGCAACATATTCAATCGAACAACTAATAAAAATAGAACTTTAGATTTAGATTTTTTTAATAGAATAGCAATTTGCTTAAGTAAAATATATTGACAATATATAGATGGATTAAAAGCAATATGGAAAGGATTAGAGAATAAATTAATTACTCTACAATAATAACCAATATCCTGTAATGACAATATTGCTTTTAAGCTATTTTCAGATTGTATCTTTACACCATTTGAGATTAATATATCTAAAAATGCCTGCCTCCACAATTTTAAATGCATATAATCTTCACAATAAATTAATATATTTGTAAAATAATTTATCACTAAAACATTTCTTAAGCCAATATTCATATAACTTTTTAAAAGAATATTAATTTCATAACAAATTACAAGAATAAAAATATCTATTAATTGATTTGAAAGACATATTTTTTGCTTTATTAAAGTAGATAAATGATTAGACTCATATAAACAATACGCTAATCCTATAAAGATGCCATTATCTAAAAATCCATATACGTACTTGCTAATATCACTTATAGCATTCAATTTATTTATAAAAATATACAAATCAATATAATAAAAGAGAGAAGTTAAATCTAAATTTAAATAGTATGCATTAAAATCATGAGCTATTCCTAGATTAGTATATTTATTATAGTATTGTAAAAGAGATCGGCTATTTAACTCATATAAATGCTGAAAATAAGGTTCTAGTGACCAAATAATTATAAGTCTTGTAACTCTATCAAATATTAGATTCATTTCTTTAATTGAAACCAATACAGAATTATGACTAAAAGACAGCCAAATACTCATGTCTAGGATAGGACCTAAGCCAAAATAAGAAATAAAATAGCCCAGCTGAAAAGAGTTTACAATAAAGCAATGATCATATTCATGATAAGCCCTCTTAAATGCAATTAATTTAACTAAAGAAGAATTAATTAATTTATATTGTAAATCATGAATTTTTTTATAAGATTTCTGAATAGATGCTTTATATATTCTAGATTTTAGATTGTCAAGATAATGACTCAATTGCTCCCAGTCAATACTCTGCCATACTAATATATTAAGATTTGGAGAAAAATCTTCTTGATGCATTAGTTTTCCTAATTATTAGAAATACAAAAATAAATTTGAGTGACTTTATAGATATATCTAAAATTATTACATTTTTAACTTAATCTTAAAAATCAATCCTAACGGGATTAATATAAATATTTTATATATACAATATTAATCGCATTCCTGTTCCATAGTGAATTTTTAATAATAGCTGTAGATATGAAAAATACTGCGCAGAAAATATAATTTAGCACTATAAATATAAACTTCAATATATCTATATTTTTCTTCAAAATTATTATATACAATAATTAAGACTTAAATAAAATCAGGGATTTTTAAGATACGCAGCTTGAATTCAATTCATCTTAACTATTTCAATAATTAGCTTATGCTTAAACTTATAATTTAATAAAATTACTATCAAGCTAAATATATTTGCCTTGTACTAAAAACAAAGGAATTAAACCCTAAATTCATAATAGTTTATTTATATGCTTTATATAAATAAGTATTTTTTATTAATTAATATTATTAACTAACAGGTCACACAAAATAATCATCCCCTAATGGAGCATGCATAATAGCATGCACATTATTAAAAGAACTAGCAATTCTTAAAGTACCAATATGAGCTGGTCCTGCATACATCCAATAAGCCAATTTCATAAGTATTTATATCCCTATAATTAATTTTTTATATAATAATAATATTTTCATTAGATAAATAACTATCAAGGATACGCTTTAATTATTCTTAATATAAGACAAATCAGCTCGCAAAACTATTGACAAAAAATTCTAGACAAAGCTTTATTTACTATGATACAATAATAAAAAAGAATAATATACTCTATTATTCATATAATAAACAAATACAAAAAGGTACATTGAATGAATAATACAATTAATTTTCAAATGCCTTCACCTACTTTTGGTGGAAGTACTGGAGGATGGCTTGGATCAGCAGAAATCGAAGAAAAATATGCTATTACTTGGACAAGTACAAAAGAGCAATTTTTTGAAATGCCCACTGGCGGAGCGGCAATTATGAGACAAGATGATAATTTATTATATTTAGCAAAAAAAGAACAATGCTTAGCTCTTAGTGCACAACTAAGCACAAAATTTAAAATCAAAGACTTTAAAATCTATAGAATATTTCCAAGCGGTGAAGTACAATATCTACATCCAAAAGATGGTGTAGCACCAGAAAAAGTAAATGCCGGTCGTATAGCAATTGGCAGTATTAATCACTCAATAGGAAAAAATGCACAACCTATAAGCAAGAAATTTACCTGCGAAGGAACATACGAATAAAAAATAAATATGAGACTATAATAATTAAGATAGTCTCATATTATGTTAAAATTAAATTATAATCAAGGAGAGGTGGTAGAGTTGGTTTATTGCGTCTGATTTGAAATCAGGTGAACCGAATAGGTTCCGTGGGTTCGAATCCCACCCTCTCCGTTTCAGCTCAAGTCAAATCATTTTTTACTTACTGCTTGTTCTATAAATTGAATTGCTTGATCTAAAGTAGCTATTTTCTCAGCATCCTCATCAGGAATTTCAATAGCAAATTCTTCTTCTATTGCCATTACCAACTCTACTGTATCTAATGAATCTGCACCCAAGTCATTAGCAAAATTAGCTTTTAAAGTAACCTTAGTCTTATCTACACCTAATTGCTGTACAACTATATCCTGCACCCTTTCAAAAATACTGTCCGACATATCAATCTCCTATAATTAAAAAATATCTATTTTTGTGAAGTATAACTAATAATAACAACAAAGATCGAATGTATTACAAAAAATAGAAATAATTATTTAGGATAAATTCTTAATCTACGATTAGGCTCTTCTCCAAAACTTCGTGCTTTTAAATTGTATATTTGTACTAAATGATGCTGTATTTTTCTTAAATTTGCAACACATGACAACAATTCAACAATTTCCCTTTTATTCATAACAATTTTTGTAATAGCTTCATTAGCTTCTTCTAAAGCTTCTAACTGATCATTAGTTTTATTTTCATAAAGCTGCTTCCAATTAAGTTGAGAACAAGAATTTAAGTTTAAAATCTTTCTTAAAGCACGTGTAATGTGAGGAATAGTACTACTGTATATAGTATAAATAGTAATATTCCTTGCTTTTGCTATTTGTCTCAATTTCGTATTCTGCTTTACACTTGATCTAAGTGCCAAAATTGCATCGGCCTTAATAGCATCTTTAGTAATAAATAATGACAATTGCAATATATGTATCACAGCTTTAATTTGCTTTATATCAACAAAATATAAATATAAAGAAAATGGCGCTGCTATATAAGATGAATGTAAAACTGGTGGTACCTGCTGAATTTTTTTTATAATCTTAGAAGCTTTTAAATTACTGGAAGAAGAATCAAGTTTATCATAAGACAATAGATTCTTAAAATTATTTAAATGATTCCGAGAAGAAAAACTGGAAGTTTGTTTAAAAGAAACCTTTGATAAAGAATCATGATTTACTAAGGAAAGATTGCATTCTATTTTCAAAGAACCATCTTGATTAAATCTCCTGCATTGATTTAATGAATAAATGCCTTGGAGAATTTGATCAACTTTATAATCAACTGTTTCATGAACAACCCAACTATTTCTTGAATGAATCTCTATAGCTACCTGAAATGCAGCTGTTGCTTTTCTTTCTAATATGCTTTTTTGAGTACCTCTACGCTTAGCTTCATCATCACCCAGTGTAACATACTGAATACCACCAATTAAATCTGATAGCACTGGATTTTTTATTAAACTTTCTAGACAATTACCATGAGCTGTCCCAACTAACTGTACACCTCTTTCAGCAATAGTTCTTGCTGCTAATGCTTCCAACTCTGTACCAATCTCATCAATAATAATTACTTCTGGCATATGATTTTCTACTGCTTCTATCATAACTTGGTGCTGTAATTCTGGGTATGCAACTTGCATACGTCTTGCTCTACCTATAGCAGGATGAGGTATATCACCATCACCTGCTATTTCATTAGAAGTATCAATAATAACAACTCTTTTTTCCATCTCATCTGCCAAAATACGCGCTATTTCTCTTATTGCTGTTGTCTTACCCACTCCTGGTTTTCCTAATAATAAAATAGATTCTTTTTTTTCTAAAAGATCTCTTATAATACCAATAGTACCAAAGATTGCACGACCAACACGACAAGTCAGTCCGACTATGCTACCTTGGCGATTTCTAATTGAACTAATTCGATGCAATGTTCGCTCAATACCAGAACGATTATCATTACTAAAATTACCAATTCTCCGTGTGCAAAAATCTAAATCTTGCCAAGATATAGTTTTACTTGATAAATAATCAGGACCATTTGGAAAGCGTGCCTCAGGCCTACGGCCTAAATCCATAACTACTTCAATTAATAATTTTTGACTTGGATGTTTTTCTAAAGGAATACGCACAAAATCTGGCAATATTTCTAATAATTTATCTAGATCATCTGCAATTAACATTGATTTACTATAAAAATATTAAATAAATATAGATTTTCACTACCATTTGATAGAAAATATATAGTATTAATTATAAAATAGAATATTTAAAATATAAATAATAATAAAAATATTTAATAAGAGAAATAAAATAATGATACTTAATAATTACATAAATAACATAATTCAAATTAAAGAACTTAAATGTAAAATAGATTTAGAACTTAAATATTATACAAATCAAATAGGACAATTAAAAGGTCTCAAAACTTTAAATGATAGTACATGCATATATTTAATAGAATTTATTAACTATAATCGAGTATGGGCTATAAGACAAGAATTTGAATTCTTATGATATATATGTATATATGAAAAAAGTTAATTAATCATTATAAAAATTAAATCTATATGCAATTTAAAATAACAGAACTCAGAAATTTTTTATCTTCAATCACAAAGCATAAAGTAAAAAATATACAAATCAAAAGTAAAAATTTAAAACTTACAATTAACACAGATCAACTTATTAACAATAAAAAAATCAATATTATAACAAAGAATAAAAAAGATAAGATAATTAAACAAAAAATTAATATTGATAAAAATACTATAATTAATAAAACAAATAATGAAACCAATGTATACTTTACAATTATTTCTCCCATGATTGGTACTTTTTATAGATCTCCAGCTCCAAATGAACCTTCATTTATTGAAATTAATGATTTAGTCAACATAAATCAAACAGTATGCATAATTGAAGCAATGAAACTAATGAATGAAATAGAATCTGAGGTAAATGGTCATATCGTAGACATATTAGTACAAGATGGTGATATCGTAGACTGTGGACAAGCTTTAATGCGAGTAAAGCATAAATAAATCAAAAAGATTTTAAATATTGTTAACAGATTGTCAGTCTTATTAATGCTGTAATTATAATAAATAAAAACTCACTTATCATAAGAACTATATGAAATTGTATAATTTAAAAATAATACAAAAGAGAGCGTTTTAATTTCTTGTCTCATTCGAAAAATAAGAGAGGAGAATCTCAATGACCACTAGCTCACAAGAGCAAAAAATAAACAAAATTAAAGTCATAGTAGACAAAGATCCAGTAAATACTTCCTTTGAAAAATGGGCAAAGCCTGGCCATTTTGATAGAAGTCTACTTAAAGGACCAACTACAACTACTTGGATCTGGAACTTACATGCAGATGTTCATGATTTTGACAGCTATACAAACTCTTTAGAAGAAGTATCACGCAAAATTTTCAGTGCTCACTTCGGACAATTAGCTATTATTTTCTTATGGCTAAGTGGAATGTATTTCCACGGAGCAAAATTTTCAAATTATGTTGCTTGGCTGAGTAATCCAACAAATATTAAGCCTAGTGCACAAATTGTTTGGCCAATAGTAGGACAAGAAATTTTAAACGGCGATGTTGGAGGGGGATTTCAAGGAATACAAGTTACATCTGGATGGTTCCAACTATGGAGATCAGCAGGGATTACAACTGAGCTAGAACTTTATTCAACTGCTATAGGTGGATTAGTTATGGCAGCTTTAATGGTTTTTGCTGGATGGTTCCATTATCATAAAAAAGCACCTAAACTAGAATGGTTTCAAAATGTAGAATCAATGATGAATCATCATTTATCTGGTTTACTAGGCTTAGGTTGCCTAGGTTGGGCTGGACATCAAATTCATATATCGTTACCAATTAATAAATTATTAGACTCTGGGATTACTCCGCAAGAATTACCTCTACCACATGAATTCTTAGTAAACAGAGAACTTATGTCACAACTATATCCTAGCTTTAATAAAGGGATTCTACCTTTTTTCACATTAAACTGGAGTGAATATTCTGACTTTCTGACATTTAAAGGTGGACTTAACCCCATAAATGGTGGACTATGGCTAAGCGATACAGCACATCATCACTTAGCTTTAGCTGTATTATTCTTAATTGCTGGACATATGTACCGTACAAACTGGGGAATAGGTCACAGTATGAAAGAAATTCTAGAAGCACATAAAGGACCTTTTACAGGACAAGGACATAAAGGACTATATGAAATACTAACAACCTCATGGCATGCTCAACTAGCTATAAATTTAGCTATGATGGGCTCCTTAAGTATTATTGTTGCTCATCATATGTATGCAATGCCTCCTTACCCATATATTGCCACTGATTATCCAACACAACTATCTCTATTCACACATCATATGTGGATTGGTGGATTCTGTATAGTAGGAGCAGGAGCACATGCTTCCATATTTATGGTTAGAGACTATAACCCTGCACAAAATTATAACAATGTATTAGACAGAATTATAAGACATCGTGATGCAATAATTTCACATTTAAATTGGGTATGTATTTTTTTAGGATTCCATTCATTTGGACTGTACATTCATAATGACACTATGAGAGCATTAGGTCGATCACAAGACATGTTTTCTGATACAGCTATTCAACTACAGCCTATTTTTGCCCAATGGGTACAAAATATACATAATTTAGCTCCTGGTAATACAAGTCCGAATGCTTTAGCAAGTGCTAGCTATGCATTCGGAGGAGATGTTATATCTGTTGGAAATAAAGTTGCAATGATGCCTATATCTTTAGGAACTGCTGACTTCATGGTACATCATATACATGCATTTACAATACATGTTACAGTACTAATTTTAGTCAAAGGATTCTTATTTGCTAGAAATTCTCGCTTGATTCCAGATAAATCAAATCTTGGCTTCCGTTTTCCTTGCGATGGACCTGGTAGAGGTGGTACATGCCAAGTATCTGGATGGGATCATGTATTCTTAGGATTATTCTGGATGTATAATTCATTATCTATTGCATTATTCCACTTTAGCTGGAAAATGCAATCTGATGTTTGGGGTAGCGTATCACAAAATGGGACTGTATCACACATTACAGGAGGTAACTTTGCCCAAAGCGCAATAACAATCAATGGCTGGCTTAGAGATTTCTTATGGGCACAAGCCTCACAAGTAATACAATCTTATGGATCAGCACTATCAGCATATGGATTGATTTTCTTAGGCGCTCATTTTGTCTGGGCATTTAGCTTAATGTTTTTATTCAGTGGACGTGGTTATTGGCAAGAATTAATTGAATCAATTATCTGGGCACATAATAAAATTAAAGTTGCTCCCTCTATTCAACCAAGAGCACTAAGTATTACACAAGGAAGAGCTGTTGGCGTAGCTCATTATTTACTAGGAGGTATAGGCACAACTTGGGCTTTCTTCTTAGCAAGAATTATTGCAGTAGGATAAATTAGGATTAATATACAATGGCAACAAAATTTCCAAAGTTTAGCCAAGCATTAGCACAAGATCCAACAACAAGAAGAATTTGGTATGGACTTGCTACTGCTCATGATTTTGAAAGTCATGATGGAATGACAGAAGAAAATTTATATCAAAAGATTTTTGCATCCCATTTTGGACACTTGGCTATTATTTTTTTATGGACATCCGGCAACTTATTTCACGTTGCTTGGCAAGGGAACTTCGAAGAATGGGCATTAAATCCATTGAAAGTGAAACCTATTGCACATGCAATATGGGATCCACACTTTGGTCAACCCGCAGTAAAAGCGTTTACTAAAGGAAGCTCTATATACCCAGTTAATATCTCATATTCAGGAATATATCATTGGTGGTACACAATTGGCATGAGAACAAATAATGACTTATATACAGGTTCATTATTTTTACTATGTGTATCAGTAATTATGCTTTTTGCAGGATGGCTACACCTTCAACCAAAATTTAAGCCTGGACTAGCTTGGTTTAAAAACAATGAATCAAGATTAAATCATCATTTATCTGGATTATTTGGAGTAAGCTCTTTGGCTTGGACAGGACATTTAATACATGTTGCTATTCCTGAATCTAGAGGTCAACATATTGGATGGAATAATTTTTTAACTACTCCACCACATCCACAAGGATTAAAACCTTTCTTCAGTGGCAATTGGAGTACATACGCATCTAATCCTGATACACCTAGTCATCTTTTTGGAACTCAAGAAGGAGCAGGAAATGCTATTTTGACTTTTCTAGGCGGATTTCATCCGCAAACTCAGTCATTATGGTTAACAGATATGGCTCACCATCATTTAGCAATAGCAGTTATATTCATAGTAGCTGGTCATATGTATAGAACGAATTGGCAAATTGGACATAATATAAAAGACATACTAGAAGCTCATGAACCACCGAGTGGAAAATTAGGCAGAGGTCATAAAGGAATATTTGAAACTATTACAAATTCATTACATATACAACTAGGCTTAGCTTTAGCATCTATTGGAGCTATTACTTCTCTAGTTGCACAACACATGTATGCAATGCCTCCTTATGCTTTTATAGCTAAAGACTTTACTACACAAGCAGCATTATATACTCACCATCAATATATAGCTGGATTTCTAATGGTAGGTGCTTTTGCTCATGGAGCTATTTTCTTTGTTAGAGACTATGATCCTATAGAGAATAACAATAATGTTTTAGCTAGAATGCTGGTACATAAAGAAGCTATTATATCTCACTTAAGCTGGGCATCATTATTTTTGGGCTTTCATACACTTGGATTATATATACACAACGATACTGTAGTAGCATTTGGAAATCCAGAAAAACAAATCTTAATTGAACCAATTTTTGCACAATGGATTCAAGCCAGCTCCGGCAAAGCATTATATGGATTTAATATATTACTATCTAATTCAAGTAGTGTAGCTCTAGAAACCGGTAGTAATATATGGCTTCCAGGCTGGCTAGAAGCTATTAATAATAATAAAAACTCTCTATTTTTAACTATTGGACCTGGAGACTTTTTAGTACACCATGCTATTGCTCTTGGATTACATACAACAACACTTATATTAGTAAAAGGAGCATTAGATGCAAGAGGATCTAAACTAATGCCTGATAAAAAAGACTTTGGCTACAGCTTTCCATGTGATGGACCTGGTAGAGGTGGTACGTGTGATATTTCTGCATGGGATGCATTCTATCTATCAGTTTTCTGGATGCTTAATACAATAGGATGGGTAACCTTCTACTGGCACTGGAAACATGTAACAATTTGGCAAGGCAATGCTAATCAATTTAATGAATCATCAACTTATTTAATGGGATGGCTTAGAGATTACCTATGGCTAAACTCATCTCCATTAATTAATGGATACAATGCATATGGAATGAATAGTTTATCAGTCTGGGCATGGATGTTTTTATTTGGTCATTTAATTTGGGCCACTGGTTTCATGTTTTTAATATCATGGAGAGGCTATTGGCAAGAATTAATTGAGACTCTAGCATGGGCTCATGAAAGAACACCTCTAGCAAATTTAATTAGATGGAAAGATAAACCTGTTGCTTTATCTATTGTACAAGCAAGATTAGTCGGTTTAATTCATTTTTCAGTTGGCTATATATTAACTTATGCAGCATTTGTAATTGCTTCAACAAGCGGAAAATTTAATTAATATCTGAAAACTAATTCAAGGATTTACTTTATCGCAAATAAAGTAAATCCTTGAATTGCAATAAATAGCAAAATAAAGTAATATATTTTTCATAAAAAATGAATTAGGAAAATCAGAATGGCAAAAAAAAGCATAATTCAAAGAGAAATAAAAAGAGACAAATTAGTCAATCAAAATATAAAACAAAGAAAAAAAATAAAAATGCAGATGAGAAAAGCTGCAAGCTTTGAAGAGCAACTAAACATACAAAAAAAATTACAAAAATTACCTCGTAATAGCATAGCTATTAGATTAAGAAATAGATGCTGGTTAACTGGACGTAGCAGAGGGTATTATAGAGCATTTGGCCTATCTAGACATGTACTAAGAGAAATGGCTCATGAATGCTTGCTACCAGGCGTTAAAAAATCTAGCTGGTGAATACAAAATAAATACTCTAAATTTTATATTAGAGCATTTAAATTAAGAACTAGCTTATAAAATTAATAAACTGCTACTATAAACCGAACTGATTTCCTCTACGGTATTGTAAGTAAGCAGCTACTAGTAATCCTACTAAAGTTAAAGGAATTAAACCTAAAACAATCCCAGATAAAAGTGGTTCTACCATTTATATAATACAATTAACTAATAAATTTTTAATAAGACAAGATAACTTCAATAATAACAATTATCAACTAAATTTTTACCTAAATCCAATAGCAGCCTGCCAAACAAATGCCAACAATAAGAAAAACACTGGAATAACCGGTAATATATCGACCAAAGGTCTAAATATATCATATGCTTCAGGTAGCTTCGCCAAAATTATCGTTACTAACATATAAAATACCTCCTGCAATCTTAGGAAAAAAATGTACTTAACAAAATGTACACTAAAAAATAGATTTGCACATACTTTCTTCTTATTTTTTCATGTTAACTACAAAATAACTTGATTTAAAGAGATTAATTTAATAATTAAAATTATTATTATAAACTACACATATAATATACAATAGAAGTAATATCAAATCAATTAATTAAAAATCAACATGTAAGAAGGTAAATATATGAATATTATAATTCAATTATTAGTTATAGGATTGATTATTTTATCTATAATCTCTGTTATATTTATGCCAATCACTCTAGCTTCTCCAGGCCAATGGGAAAAATCAAAAAATCTTGTATTTACTGGAGCTGGTATTTGGTCTATTTTAGTAATTATTACTGGAATAGCTAATCTATTTATAGCTTAATATTAATTAAATAATTCAATTTTATTGAAGTACATATATATAGTAAAGTAATTAATGAATATTTACTTGACAATCTATATGTACTTTGACACAATAATTACCATTAAGCGGGTATAGCTCAGTGGTAGAGCGTAACCTTGCCAAGGTTAATGTCGCGCGTTCGAATCGCGTTACCCGCTTTATGCAACTGTTGAGTCTGTATCAATAACTTCATTTATATTGTCTGACGCTTGACTTTTATTATCTTGCTTATTATAAGCTTGTTTTCCTAATTCCATTAAATTATCCTGCAATTTTTTCTGCTCTTCTTTAATTAAATCATAATCTTCATCTACAATAGCCTTACGCAAAATACTAATCTGAGAATCTATTTTGTCATAATCTTGTTGATTAATTTTTGATTTTAACTCTTGCAACTGACGTTCTGATTGATAACAAAATGAGTCTGCCTGATTTTTTAATTCTATATGATTACGTTTTTCCTTATCTATACCTGAATTTATTTCTGCTTCCTGAACCAATCTATCTACTTCTTCTTTTGGAAGCGTAGATGCACCACTAATTGTAATAGACTGCTCTTTGCCAGTACCTTTATCTTTAGCTTTAACAGATAAAATTCCATTAGCATCAATATCAAAAGTCACTTCAATTTGAGGAACACCTCTAGGAGCTGGCATTATACCATCTAAACGAAAAGTACCTAAACTTTTATTATCTTTTGTAAATTCTCTCTCACCCTGCAAAATATGAATTTCTACATTTGGCTGATTATCAACAGCTGTTGAAAAAACTTCAGATTTTTTAGTTGGCACTGTAGTATTTCTAGGAATAACTTTAGTCATAACACCTCCTAAAGTTTCTACTCCTAACGATAATGGAGTAACATCTAGCAGAAGTATATCTTTTACTTCACCAGCTAACACGCCTGCCTGCACAGCAGCTCCAATAGCAACAACTTCATCTGGATTCACACTTTGATTAGGCTCTTTGCCAATAATTTTCTTAACTAAAGCTTGAATAGAAGGTATTCTGGTAGAACCACCAACTAAAACTACCTGATCTATCTTGCTAGAATCTAATTGAGCATCATTAAGAGCATTATTTACAGGTACTTGACATCTATTAATTAAATCCGTGCATAAATTTTCAAATTTTGCACGAGTGATGGTTCTTTCTAAATGCTTTGGACCAGTATCTGTAGCTGTAATAAATGGCAAATTAATATTTGATTGATATAAATTAGATAATTCAATTTTTGCTTTTTCTGCTGCTTCAGTTAAACGCTGCAATGCCTGTTTATCTTTACCTAAATCTATATTTTCATCATTCTTAAATTCTCGAATTAACCATTCAACTATCTGGCTATCAAAATCATTACCCCCCAAATGAGTATCACCAGATGTGGATAAAACTTCAAATACACCATCTCCAACTTCTAAAATAGAAACATCAAAAGTACCTCCACCTAAATCAAATACAAGAATAGTTTCATTATTCTGCTTCTCTAAGCCATAAGATAAAGATGCTGCTGTAGGTTCATTAATAATTCGCAAAACATCCAAGCCAGCAATCTTTCCAGCATCTTTAGTAGCTTGTCTCTGTGAATCATTAAAGTAAGCTGGTACGGTAATTACAGCTTTAGTGATTGATTCACCAAGATACTTACTTGCATCATCAGCCAACTTTCTTAAAACCTGAGCGGATATTTCTTCAGGAGCAAAATTTTTATTTAATGCAGGACATTGAATTTTAATGTTTAAATTATCATCTGAAACAATATTGTAAGAAGATTGCTGCAATTCTCTTTTTATTTCTTCTTTTTTACAACCAATAAACCTTTTAACAGAATAGAAAGTATTCTCCGGATTAATCACTGCTTGTCTTTTTGCTATTTGACCAACTAATTTATCTCCATTTTTAGTATATGCAACAACTGAAGCTGTGGTTCTAAAACCTTCTGAATTTGGTATAACCGTAGGTTTACCTCCTTCCATTACTGCAACTACTGAATTTGTAGTACCTAAATCAATACCAACAACTTTACTCATAAAAATATCCCTAATAAAATTTAATAGAAAATCTATATATAAATATATTAAAGAATTTAAAATTTTTGATAAAGTAGTAATTACTATACTTAAAATCAAAAAAATATATAGACATAACTTAACAACTTGAAAATTCTAAGAAATTAAAAGATAATATCAATAGATAAATCTTAAAAGTTTATGCGCAAAAATCTCATTAAATTGGAGAAAAATGAATGGTGTCAATTAGTCTGCTAGGAACTAAAATAGGAATGACACAAATTTTTAATACTCAAGGAAGCGCTATACCTGTTACAGTCTTAAAATTAGGTCCTTGCTTTATTACACAAATTAAAACCACATCATCTGATGGATATAATGCAATACAAATCGGCTATTTAGAAGTGTCAACTAAAAAATTAAATCAAGCAGAATTAGGGCACTTAAAAAAAGCCAATTCACCTATATTAAAACATCTAAAAGAATACAGAGTAACATCTTGTGAAAATTTTAAATTAGGGCAATCAATTAATGTTAATAAACTCAGAGTCGGTGATTTAATTGACGTATCAAGCAAAAGCATCGGCAAAGGCTTTACAGGTTATCAAAAACGACATAATTTTAGTCGAGGACCAATGTCTCATGGTTCCAAAAACCATCGTCAACCAGGATCTATTGGTGCAGGCACTACGCCAGGACGTGTATTTCCTGGAAAAAAAATGGCAGGAAGAATGGGAGGCTGTAAAGTAACTATCAAAAATCTACAAATCATAGACATACATGATAATAACGATCTTGTTATAGTAAAAGGGTCTATACCAGGAAAACCTGGAAGTTTAATAAGCATTAAAAGAAAAGAGAATATATGATAAATCAAGTAAACATAAAATATGACATATTATCTTCGAAAGGATTAGTAAAAAGCTCTAAAACAATACAATTGAAAATTAGTCAATCTAATAGCATGTATATAATACATAGAGCTCTAATCAAGCTACTGAATAAAAAACGACAAGGTAGTGCAAATTGTAAAAATCGTAGTGAAGTACAAGGTGGAGGAAAAAAACCTTGGAAACAAAAAGGAACTGGGAGAGCACGTGCTGGATCTATTAGATCACCATTATGGAAAGGTGGAGGTGTTATATTTGGACCTAAAACTAAAGAATATAAAACAAAATTAAACAAAAAAGAAAAACAACTTGCATTAAGAAATATTTTATATAACAAATATGCTAGTACAACTGTAGTAGAAGATTTTTATTCAACAACGAACAAACCAAGCACAAAAGCAATTATACAGAAAATCAATACATTAAAAATTACAACAACCAATAAAATACTTATTATCGTTGCAAAAAAAGAACCGAATATATACTTATCAACAAGAAATATAAAAAATATAGAACTAATTGCCGCTAATCAGATTAATATACTATCTATAATAAATGCTAAAAATATTATAATAGAAACACAAGCATTAGATATTATTGCAAAGGTATACAATGGATAAAAAGAAAATAAGACAATTATTAACTATAATTAAGAAACCAATAATAACAGATAAAACAACAAAATTACTAGAAAACAATCAGTACTGTTTTCAAGTAGATCATAAAGTCAAGAAATCAATCATCAAAGAAGCTATTGAATATATTTTCAATGTTAAAGTTAAACAAGTTAATACATGTCATAAACCACTAAAAAAGCGCACTGTTAACCGTTTTACTGGCTACCAAAGACACTACAAAAAAGCTATTGTTACACTGTCAAAAAATGATAAAATTAATTTATTTTCAGAAAACTAAAATAAAATCCAGCAATTATTCACTATGGCTATTCGTTTATATAAAGCATCAACTCCAGGAACAAGAAATCGCACTGTATCAACGTTTGAAGAAGTAAATAAAAAAAAGCCTGAAAAATCACTTATAAGACATCTTCATTCACCTAAAGGACATAACAATCAAGGTGTTATTACTTCTAGAAGACGAGGTGGAGGACACAAAAAAAGATACAGATTAATTGACTTTAAAAGAAATAAAATCAATATTTTTGCTAAAGTTGCCAGTATTGAATATGATCCTAACAGAAATGCAAGGATTGCCTTACTCCATTACAATGATGGAATAAAAAAATATATCATACATCCCAGATCATTACCGATAGGCAAACTAATAATTTCTGGACCTAATTCAACAATTGAAGTTGGCAATGCATTGCCAATGGAAAAGATACCTTTAGGTACAGCGGTACATAACATAGAATTACAAGCTGGTAAAGGAGGACAAATGGTTAGAGCTGCTGGAACTTATGCACAAATTGTAGCTAAAGAAGGTAATTTCGTAACCTTAAAACTGCCTTCTAGTGAAGTAAGAATAGTAAGAAAAGAATGCTATGCCACAATTGGACAAGTTGGTAATATAGATCATAATAATATTACGATTGGTAAAGCTGGGCGGAACAGGTGGCTAGGTAAAAAGCCTAAAGTAAGAGGACTTGCAATGAATCCAGTAGATCACCCCCATGGTGGTGGCGAAGGCAAATCACCAATAGGCAGAAATCAGCCAATGACTCCATGGGGCAAACCTGCACTAGGAGTCAAAACAAGAATAAACAAAAAATATAGTAATCAATACATACTACGTAAACGTAAATAAATTAATTCATAAATCAATGTCAAGATCTTTATACAAAGGACCATTTATACAAAGTAAATTATTAGATAAAATCAACAAACTAAATCAAGAAGGAATTAAAAAAACAATCAAAACTTGGTCTCGAGCATCAACAATTATTCCAACTATGGTTGGTCATACAATTGCAATATATAATGGAAGACAACACTTTCCAATTTTTATATCTGATCAAATGGTTGGTCATAAACTCGGTGAATTTGTACCTACAAGAAACTTCAGAAGTCATATTAAAAATGATAGAAGAACAAAAAGATAAATATATATATAAATAAAATGCAAAACGAAGCTACTGCTAAAATTAAATACATTAGACTATCCCCACATAAAGTTCGCCGAGTACTAGATCAAATTCGTGGTAGAAATTATCAAGAAGCATTAATAATACTAGAATTTATGCCATATAAGTCATGTAAAACCATAAAAAAACTACTAGAATCAGCAGCTGATAATGCATATAAAAACCATGGATATACTAAAAATAAACTCATCATAAACAAAGCATTTGTTGACATGGGTCCTAAGCTAAAAAGATTTCAGCCAAGAGCACAGGGTCGAGCATTTAAAATATATAAACCCACTTGCCACATGACAATAAAAGTAACTGCAACTTCTTTAAATAATTAAATATTCAAACACATGGGACAAAAAACACATCCTTTAGGATTTAGAATCGGCATAACTCAAAAACATAAATCTTCTTGGTTTTCAAATATAAAGAATTACTCTAAGCTACTTAAAGAAGATCATATCATTCGCTCATATATTGAACATCAACTAAAAACAGCAAGCATTGTCAAGATACAAATAGATAGAAAAGTTGATCAAATTGAAATAGAAATTAAAACTGCTAGACCAGGAATAGTACTAGGACGATTAGGAGCAGGCATTGAAAATTTAAGACAAGAAATCAGTAAAAAATTAAAAAACCAAAAACTTATTAGAATTAATATAGTAGAAATTACAGAGCCTGATCAAGAAGCAGCTTTAATTGCTGAGTTCATATCACAACAATTAGAAAAAAGAGTTGCATTTAGAAGATCTGTAAGACAAGCAATACAAAGAGCTCAAAAAGCAAATATTCAAGGAATAAAAATACAAGTATCTGGTCGTCTCAATGGTGCAGAAATAGCAAGAAGTGAATGGTTGCGCGAAGGTAGAGTTCCATTGCAAACACTAAGAGCTGATATTGACTATTCATATAAAACAGCACAAACAATATATGGGGTCTTAGGAATTAAAGTATGGCTTTTTAAAGGTGAAATTCGACCACAAACAAATACAATATAATTAATCATTCAATAGATAAAATAAATATAAAAATGTTAAGCCCTAAAAAAACAAAATTTCGAAAACAACATCGAGGACGCATGCGCGGAAAAGCAAGCAAAGGCAATAACATAGCTTTTGGAGACTATGCTTTACAAGCTTTAGAACCAGTTTGGTTAACATCAAGACAAATTGAAGCAACAAGAAGAACTATTACAAGATACGTACGTAGAGGAGGTAAACTTTGGATTAGAATATTTCCAGATAAACCTATAACTGCTAGAGCTGCTGAAACAAGAATGGGATCAGGCAAAGGAGCTCCTGAATACTGGGTTGCTGTAATAAAACCAGGGCATATACTATTTGAAATAAAAGGAGTTACTGAGAAAGATGCTCAACAAGCAATGAAATTAGCATCATACAAATTGCCTATTAAAACTAAATTTATTATCAAAATAAAATAAAGATATGATCTTAATGCGAATCAATGAAATTAGAAACTTATCGAAAGAAGAAATTGAAAAAAAAATTCATGAAGTAAAAAAAGAACTATTTGAACTAAAATTTAAACAGGCAACTAGACAAACAATAAAAACACATTTATTTAAAAGATATAAACGTTTTTTAGCACAACTATTAACGATAGAAAATAATTACCAAACTCAAAAATAAAATATGGCTATTAAAGAAGTAATTGGCAAAGTTATTAAGAATAAAATGAATAAAACTATTACAGTTAGTATAATCAGAAAAATATCACATAAAAAATACAATAAAATTTTATCAAAAACAAAAAAATACCATGTACATGATGAATATAATCATTATTTACCAGGCGATATTGTCAAAATTCAAGAAATTAGACCAATAAGTAAAACTAAATGCTGGAAGGTTATAGAAAAAATCAATAATTAATTAATACAATGATACAAAACCAAAGTTATCTAAATGTAGCTGATAATAGTGGAGCACGTAAAATAATGTGCATTAGAGTGCTAGGAAGTAGCAATCCCAAATATGCAAAAATTGGGGATGTTGTAATTGGAGTTGTTAAAGACGCTTCTCCTAATATGCCAGTAAAAAAATCTGATGTGGTCAGAGCTGTAATAGTTCGAACCAGAAAAACATTACGCAGAATTGATGGCATGCAAATACGATTTGATGATAATGCGGCTGTTTTAATTACACAAGAAAACAATCCAAAAGGCACTCGTATTTTTGGACCTATTGCAAGAGAATTAAGAGATAAAAACTTCTCTAAAATTATATCATTAGCAACTGAAGTAGTATGAAAAAAATAAAAAACAAATTCAAAATACACGTAAAAACTGGTGATACAGTACAAATCATATCTGGAAATGAAAAAGGTCAAATAGGTACAATATTAAAAGTCTTAACTAAAACAAGCCAGGTGATAGTTAAAGACTTAAATTTAAAAGTAAAACACTCTAAAGGAAATAAAGAAGAAGAAAGCGGTAAAATAATAAACTTCGAAGCACCTATACATAGTTCAAACGTAATGATTTATAGCATAAAACAAAAACTTCGAAGCCGTTTAAATATTACACATGATAAAAGTCAAAAAAAATGCCGCTCATTGCAAAAAACCGGAGAAATAATTAAATAAAAACACATAATATGAATCAATCTTTACAAATTCTATATAAAACTCAAATTCAAGAAAACTTAAAGAATGAATTTCTTTACAAAAACATACATCAAATACCAAAAATTACAAAAATTGTAATAAATAGAGGAATAGGAGAAGCATCTCAAAATGCAAAAATACTAGATAAAAATATTAAAGAATTTATGCTGATTAGCGGACAAAAACCAATCATTACACGTTCAAAAAAAGCAATAGCTGGATTTAAAATCCGGGAAAATATACCCATTGGCATGACTGTAACCCTAAGAAAACATAGAATGTATAATTTTTTAAATAAGCTAATTAATTTAGCTTTACCCAGAATTAGAGACTTTCGAGGTATTAGTACAAAAAACTTCGATGGCAAAGGCAATTATAATCTAGGGCTTAAAGAACAATTAATTTTTCCTGAGATAGAATATGATTCTATAGATAAAATTAAAGGTATGGATATAGCAATTGTAACCACAGCTATAACTGACCAAGAAGGACTAGCTTTGCTTAAAAACTTTGGAATGCCTTTTCAAAATTAAATAAAAAATCTCTTAATACTAAAAAAAGATTATGGTTAATGACATTATCTCTGATACTCTTACACGTATTCGAAATGCGAATCTAGCAAAACATCAAATCGTACAAATACAATCAACTAAAGTTACACGTAGCATAATTAAAGTTTTATACGAAGAAGGATTTATAAACAATTTCAGTGAAATTAAAAATGATTCAATAAATTATCTAATAATATCGTTAAAATATAAAGGCCAAAATAGAGCATCAATTATTACCGCATTAAAAAGAATCAGCAAGCCTGGACTAAGAATATATGCTAATCACAAAGAACTACCTAAAGTACTAGGTGGAATTGGCATAGCAATTATATCAACATCTCAAGGAGTAATGACAGATAAAAAAGCACGCTATTATAGAATAGGCGGTGAAGTATTATGTTATATTTGGTAAATTACTAAGAAAAGGAAAAAATCATGTCTAGAATAGGGAAAAGTCCTATAATATTAAATAGCACAACCAAAGTAAATATTGAAGAAAATAAAATAACCATTCAAGGACCTAAAGGTAAACTAACCTATATATTATCACCAGATATAAGAATTGAGCAAACACAACAACAATTAAGACTTTATAAAAACAGTACAAATAGTAAAGCTAAAGCATTACATGGCTTATCTCGAACACTTATTAATAATATGGTAATTGGTGTATCAAAAGGTTTTAGTAAAACACTTGAAGTAGAAGGTGTTGGTTATAGAGCTCAAATTGATAAAGATAATTTAATACTAAATGTTGGATATAGTCATAATATAAAAATAAAATCACCTCAAGGTATAAATATAAAAGTAGACAATCAAACAAGTATAACAATTACAGGTATTAGCAAGGAAGTTGTTGGACAAGTTGCTGCAAAAATCAGATCTATACGTCCGCCAGAACCATATAAAGGTAAAGGAGTGCGTTATAAAAATGAAATAATAAGAAAAAAAGTTGGTAAAGCAGGAAAATAAAAAATGAAAAAAAGAATTAAAATTAAAAGAGATTTTCCTCGTCTTTACGTATTTAGATCGAATAAGCATATTTATGCACAAGTAATTGATGATAGTAAAAATATAACTATTATAACTAGCTCAAGTATTTGTCCTAATTTAAAAATTGGTACAAATGAAAATACTACATGCAAAACAGCACAAATTATTGGACAAGATATCGGAAAGAAATTACGCAAAAAAGGAATCAAAAAAATTGTTTTTGATAGAGGAAAAAGAATGTATCACGGAAAAATAAAAGCTCTTGCTGAAGCAACTAGAAATGAAGGTATAGAATTTTAAAGCATTTAATCATGATTATAAAAAGAAAAAATAACAAAAACAAGGAACAAGAAGCAAATTGGGAAGAAAGAGTTATACAAGTTAAAAGAGTTACAAAAGTAGTTAAAGGAGGAAAAAAGCTTAGTTTCAGAGCAATCATTATAATTGGCAATGAAAAAGGACAAGTTGGTGTGGGTATTGGTAAAGCAACAGATGTCATTGGTGCAGTAAAAAAAGGTGTGACTGATGCAAAAAAACATATTATTCATGTTCCATTAACAAAAACTGATTCCATACCTCATAAAATAAATGGTATTGCAGGTGCTGCAGAAATAATAATGAGACCTTCTGCGCCTGGATCGGGTGTAATCGCTGGTGGGTCTATCAGAACAGTCCTTGAATTAGCGGGTATAAAAAATATATTAACCAAACAACTTGGATCTAATAATGCACTTAATAATGCTAGAGCAACAATTAATGCACTTAATAACTTGAGAACATTCAAACAAACAGCTCAAGATCGAGGTATTAATATTAACCAATTATATTATAAGAAATAGATCAAACATAAATCGCTAATGATACATGAATCTTAAAAATACATTAAACAAAAAGCTAACAATTACCTTATTAATACTAATGCTAGCAAGACTAGGAATATTTATACCTATACCAGGTATCGATCATGATACTTTTTATTCAAGCATTGGACAAAATACTTTAATCAATTTTTTAAATATATTTTCTGGCGGTGGATTCTCAACAATTGGGATGTTTGCTCTTGGCATAGTACCATATATTAATGCATCCATAATTATTCAATTATTAACTAAGATCATACCAGAAATAGAAAATTTACAGAAAGAAGACGGTGAAGTAGGAAGAAAAAAAATAACTCAAATCACACGATACCTAACCCTAGGCTGGGCTCTTATGCAAAGTCTTGCAATAGCATTTTGGATTAAACCTTACGTATTTGAATGGAATTTAGTTTTTATAACAGATTGTATTATAACCCTTACCACTGGATCAATAATCATAATGTGGTTATCTGAATTAATTACAGAACATGGAGTAGGGAATGGTGCATCTCTTCTAATTTTTCAAAATATAATATCTGGCATACCTAAAAATATTCAAAATTACTCAATTAGCATTTTTAATCTGGAGCAAATAAAACCAATTTTTATATTATTTTTTCTATTTTTGTTTATGCTATCAATTACAATACTTATTCAAGAAGGAACAAAAAAAATTAATATTATTTCTGCAAGACAACTAAACAAAAAGAATAAAATGGATTCTAAAAGCTATATTCCTTTAAAAATGAATCAAGGAGGAGTTATGCCAATCGTTTTTGCATCAGCCACTATGACAATACCAAATTACTTACTTGGAATATCTAATAATATTATAGCCAATAATTTATTAAAATTATTTTCTCCTAATGGACCACTATATATTGTATTATATGGTATTCTTATTATTACATTTAGCTATTTTTACTCATCATTAATATTAAGTCCTGATGATGTCGCTAAAAACTTGAAAAAGATGGGAGCAAGTATACCAGGCATAAGGCCTGGAGAAAATACTAAACAATACTTAAAAAGTATACTAGATCGCTTAACTTTCCTAGGGTCAATTTTCTTATTTTCTGTAGCACTAATTCCATCTATTATTACTAATGCAACAAATCTCAATAACTTTCAAGGACTTGGAGCAACATCTTTACTAATTCTAGTAGGAGTTGCAATCGATACAGCTAAACAAATACAGACATATATAATATCAGAAAAATATAATAGCATGATACAATAATATTATTTTATTAAGATTTAGCATAAAACTCAATACAATCAACATTAAAAAATCATCATATATCTATGAAAGTTAGACCTTCCGTAAAAAAAATGTGTGAAAAATGTAAAGTAATAGTAAGAAAAAGAAAAGTTAAAATAATTTGTGAAAATCCTAAGCATAAACAAACACAAGGTTAACAAATTAGCATAAAAAAAGTTAAATCAATAATTTGGAGATTAAAATTGGCTAGAATAGCAGGCATAGATCTGCCCAAAAATAAAAAGATTGAAAGAGCCCTAACATATATCTATGGCATAGGCTTAGTACGTTCACAAAATATTTTAGACAAAATCAACATAAATCCTAATAAAAATGTTATAGAATTAAATGACAAAGAAATTACAAGCATAAGAAATATTTTAGAAAAAGATTACATAATTGAAGGTGATCTTAGAAGATTAGAATCTATAAATATTAAAAGACTTATGGAAATTAATTCCTATAGAGGTAAAAGGCATCGCATGGGATTACCATTGAGAGGACAACGAACACGTACAAATGGTCGAACAAGAAGAGGAACAAAAAAAACAATGGCAGGCAAAAAAAAGGCTCCTAAAAAATAAGATCATTACTTCAATTAATAAAATCATTCAATGGCTAAACAAATAAAAAAAACATTAAATAAAAAAAGAAAAACAAACATAATTAATGGTATAACACATATTCAATCAACTTTTAATAATACAATTATCACCATTGCAGAACTAAACGGAGATACAGTATCTTGGTGTTCATCTGGAGCATGCGGATTTAAAGGTGCTAAAAAAGGAACTCCTTTTGCAGCACAAACTGCAGCTGAAAAAGCAGCTAAATTAGCCATTGATCAAGGCATGAAACAAACTGAAATTATGGTAAAAGGTCCTGGATCTGGACGAGAGACTGCTATTAGAGCCATACAAGCAACTGGTATAGAAGTAACACTTATTAAAGATATAACTCCAATACCTCATAATGGATGTCGACCACCTAAAAAACGTCGAGTATAACTTAATCAATAAATACATACATAATTAATAGTAATAGTTTATTCGTTATATTCATTTAAGCAAGGACTTTCTTAAATGACTCATTTTCAGATAGAATGTATAGAGTCAAAAACAGAAGGAACTCGTAAACAATATGGGCGCTTTGTACTAGAACCATTGAAACAAGGACAAGGTATTACAGTAGGCAATTCATTAAGAAGAACTATACTTTCTGACTTAGAAGGAACAGCCATAGTAGCGGTACGAATTGCTGGTGTTAATCATGAATTTTCGACAATTACTGGAGTTAGAGAAGATGTTTTAGAAATACTTTTAAACCTCAAAGAAGTTGTCTTAAAAAGTTATACAAATGAATCACAAATAGGAAGAGTAAGAGTACAAGGTCCTGCTGTAATAACTACTGGACTTTTTGATTTACCACCAGAAATTGAGATTGTTGATCATCGTCAATATATAGCAACAATATGCAATAATACAATTTTTGAAATGGAATTCCGAATTGAAAAAGGTAATGGATATAGACTAGTTGAAAGCAATATTCATGAAAAATCAATAGATTTTTTACAGATTGATGCTGTATTTATGCCAGTAAAAAGATTTAATTATACAGTTAAAGAAAAACGGATAAACTCTAAGCTTATTCAAGAAAAGCTGATTCTCGAAATATGGACTAATGGCAGTTTATGCCCAAAAGAAGCTATTAGCGAAGGTTCCAAAATATTAACCAACTTATTTCATCCACTTACAAATATAAATTTTCAAACAACAGAAGCCGAAAACACAAAGAATGGACAAAGAATTAACCAAGTATTAATTGAAGAGCTTAAACTATCTGTAAGAGCTTACAATTGCCTAAAAAGAGCTCAAATACATTCTATATCAGATTTATTAGATTATTCACAAGAAGATTTATTAGAAATCAAAAACTTCGGACAAAAATCAGCAGAAGAAGTTATGGAAGCTTTAAAAAACCGCTTAGGAATAAATCTACCTAAAGAAAAAATACTTAAAAACAGCTAGAATATTACAATAAATATTCTTTTGATAAAAGTCCATAATACATTCATAAGTATAGTTATACTACTAATACAAAAAAATCATAATACAATGAATAAAACCTACATACCTAAGAAAAATAAACATTCTAGCTGGTATTTAATTGATGCAAAAAATCAAACATTAGGTAGAATATGTACAAATATTGCAAGCATATTAAAAGGGAAAAATAATTCTTCTTACACTCCTAATTTAATTAATAATGCACATATAATTATAATCAATGCTAGCTGCGTTAAAGTTAGTGGAGAAAAACAATCTCAAAAAATATATTACAGACATTCAGGACGACCTGGAAGTCTAAAAAAAGAAAATTTTGAGCAATTACAAAAAAGAATTCCAAATAGAATAATAGAAAAAGCAGTTAAAGGAATGCTGCCTAAAAATATACTTGGAAGAAAATTATTCACCCATTTAAAAGTATATTCAGGAGCATTACATCCTCATAAAGCTCAAAATCCGAAAATACTATCATTAAACTAATACAAAACAATAAAAAGACATAAATGACCAGCTTATCTAATCGTTCAAGAGTCATGTATTCTGGCACAGGTAGACGTAAATCATCTATAGCAAGAGTTAGACTGATACCTGGATCAGGTAAATTCATTATCAATGGTCTGCCTGGTGAATCATATTTACAGTTTAGCCCTAATTATTTAAGAATTTCTTATGCTCCGTTAAAAGTGCTTGGCTTAAGCAATGAATATGATATACATGTAAAAGCAGAAGGTGGTGGACTAACAGGTCAAGCCGATGCAATTAGACTAGGAATTGCAAGAGCTCTATGTAGCATAAATCCTGACAACCGTAGCATGCTAAAATCAGGAGGTTACTTAAGAAGAGATGCAAGAGTAAAAGAAAGAAGAAAATACGGCTTACGTAAAGCAAGAAAAGCACCACAATATTCCAAGCGATAAAAAAATGGCAAAAAAAAATATACATCCTAAATGGCATCCAAATTCTAAAGTTTACTGTGATGGACAACATATAATGACTGTAGGGTCAACAAAAGAGAAACTTAATGTAGATATCTGGTCTGGCAACCATCCATTTTTCACAGGTTCACAAAGAATCATAGATACTGAAGGAAGAGTTGAAAGATTTATGAGAAAATATAATATAAAAGATAAATAAGAATTGACAGGTATTGATACAGTCTCTATACTATTTTGAAAAATAAGAATCATCTCTTAATTAATTATGCCAACTATTCAACAGCTAGTCAGATATGCAAGAAAAAAGACTAAGAAAAAAACAAAATCACCAGCTCTTAAAGCATGTCCACAAAGAAGAGGAGTATGTACAAGAGTATACACAACAACACCAAAAAAACCCAATTCAGCATTAAGAAAAGTAGCTAGAGTCAGACTAACTTCTGGCTTTGAAGTTACAGCATATATACCAGGAATTGGACATAACATACAAGAGCATTCCGTAGTTCTTATAAGAGGTGGAAGAGTCAAAGATTTACCTGGAGTTAGATATCACATCATACGTGGCACACTTGATGCTGCTGGCGTAAAAGAACGTACACAAAGCCGCTCAAAATATGGAAGCAAAAAACCAAAAACATAAATCTTAACACAAATAACTAATATGTCTCGTCGTAATACAGCAAAAAAAAGAACTATGCTCCCTGACCCAATATATAATAGCAGGCTAGTAAGTATGTTGACAGTAAGAATATTAAAAAGCGGCAAAAAAAGCTTAGCACAAAATATCATATATAAAGCTTTGGAAATTATTAAAGATCGAACATCTGGTGACCCACTAGAAATCTTAGAAAAAGCTATTCGTCATGCAACACCATTAGTTGAAGTAAAAGCAAGAAGAATAGGGGGCTCAACTTACCAAGTTCCAATGGAAATCAGGGCTTATAGAGGCACAAATCTAGCACTTAGATGGCTTACTCAATTTGCAAAAAAAAGGTCTGGTAAAAATATGGCCCATAAATTAGCAAATGAAATCGTAGATGCCTCAAATGAAAATGGTAATACCATCAGAAAACGAGAAGAGACTCATAGAATGGCAGAAGCCAATAAAGCATTTGCACATTATCGCTATTAATTAATTAAATCAAGCTAAAAGTATATAAAGCATTAACTCTATTAAGATTAAGGAAAATCAATAAAATGGCAAGAGAAAAATTTGAAAGAAAAAAGCCTCATGTAAACATTGGTACAATTGGACATGTAGATCATGGTAAAACTACATTAACTGCTGCTATTTCAGCAACACTAGCTGCAGCAAACAACAGTATTGCCAAAAAATTTGATGAGATTGATGCTGCACCAGAAGAAAAAGCAAGAGGAATTACAATTAATACTGCTCATGTAGAATATGAAACACAAAAAAGACATTATGCTCATGTAGATTGCCCTGGACATGCTGATTATGTAAAAAACATGATCACAGGAGCAGCACAAATGGATGGCGCTATATTAGTTGTATCAGCTGCTGATGGACCTATGCCACAAACAAGAGAACACATCCTATTAGCCAAACAAGTAGGTGTACCTAATATAGTAGTATTCTTAAATAAACAAGACCAAGTAGATGATGATGAATTACTAGAATTAGTTGAATTAGAAGTTAGAGAATTGCTATCACAATATGACTTTCCAGGAGAAAGTATACCATTTGTATCAGGTTCTGCATTACTGGCCTTAGAAAAAGTAACCAATAAACCTGAAATTAAAAACGGAGAGGACAAATGGGTAGATAAAATTCATAATCTTATGGATGCTGTAGACAACTACATCCCAACACCAAAAAGAGATGTTGAAAAAACATTTCTAATGGCCGTAGAAGATGTTTTTTCAATAACAGGAAGAGGAACCGTAGCAACTGGAAGAATCGAAAGAGGTATTATTAAAGTAGGAGATACGATAGAAATTGTTGGATTAAAAGAAACAAAAAGTACAACAATAACAGGATTAGAGATGTTCCAGAAAACCCTTGATGAAGGAATGGCTGGGGATAATATAGGCATACTATTAAGAGGAGTACAAAAAAATGAAATTGAAAGAGGAATGGTACTAGCACAACCCAATACAATTACTCCTCACACGCAATTTGAAGCAGAAGTATATATTCTAACTAAAGAAGAAGGTGGTCGACATACACCGTTTTTCTCAGGTTATCGTCCACAATTTTATGTAAGAACAACTGATGTAACTGGCACAATTACACAATTTACAGCTGATGATGGATCTGCAGCAGAAATGGTAATGCCTGGAGATCGCATAAAAATGAGCGCAGAATTAATTAATGCAATCGCAATTGAACAAGGCATGAGATTCGCCATAAGAGAAGGCGGAAGAACTGTTGGTGCTGGCGTAGTATCTAAAATCATTGAATAATATAAACAATTAATTTATGACAACTGATCAAAAACAAAAAATCAGAATTAAACTAAAATCATATGATACAACTCTAATTGTAAATTCATGCAATAAAATTACTGAAACTGCTCTAAGAACTAATGCAACAATAATTGGACCAGTAGCTTTACCAACAAAAAGAAAATTATACTGTGTTCTAAGATCACCTCATGTAGATAAAGACTCTAGAGAACATTTTGAAGTTAGAACACATAGCCGAATAATAGATATATATACGCTATCATCACAAACCATAGACTCTCTAATGAAGCTAAATATTCCTTGTGGTGTAGATATAGAAGTAAAACTATAAAGAATTAGGTGATATTTATGTCACCTAATATATTTATATTTGAATTAATTACTCATTAATAAAGATTTTCTTCTTGATGAGTTTTAATAGTACAATCACTAGTAGGATAAGCTACACATGTCAAAATAAAATTAGCTTCAATCTGATCTGAATCAAGAAAAGACTGGTCAGATTGATCTATTGTTCCTTTATCAACTATACCAGCACATGTAGAACAAGCACCTGCTCTACAAGAATAAGGCAAGTCTATACCTTCATCTTCAGCAGCATCTAATATATAAGAATCATCTGCACAATTCAGTATTATTTCACTTTCTTCTTCTTCATTAATTAATATAACTTGATAATCTGCCATTTTAAAACTCCATAACTATATATTTCAATACTCTAACTACTCAAATATAAACAATATTGAAAGTAGATAGAATTGTTTTATAAATTAAAACACTAAAAATAATTATGATATATGTTACTAACGACTAAATTAATATAAAAATCTAAAAATCAGTTCAATAAAGTCAAAGAATTTGCATATAAGTTAATATAATTAATATCATAATAAATACCTTTTATCAATGCATAAAATAATACAATCCACACTGCAACCACGCAAAAAAATTATTACAAATCAGACATATACTCCTTGTTTTCTACAAGAAACTGCAAGCTTAACAAAAAGACTAACAATACAAACCATAAGACGTCCATCAAGTCTAATATCTGGTATTATTCAACCATTACTATGGTTAATTCTATTTGGTGCTCTATTTCAAAATGCACCTGTTGGATTATTTACATTGGAAATAAAATATGGTCAATTTTTAAGCGCTGGTATAATTATTTTTACATCTTTTACAGGTTCTCTAAATGCAGGTTTACCTTTAATCTTTGATAGAGAATTTGGTTTTCTAAACCGAATTCTTGTATCACCAATTATCTCTAAAGATACTTTATTATGCTCTTCTTCCATGTTTATAACAATAATAACGATGTTGCAAACATTTATCATAATAGCATGTAGTTTATATTTATTTAATTACAGCCTAAATACAAGTAAAGTTTGGATATCAATATTAATTACTTTATTAATTACAAGTAGTATATCAAGTATAAGTATTGGTTTAGCATTTATACTTCCAGGGCATATTGAATTTCTAGCATTTATACTAATCATAAACCTTCCTATGCTATTTTCTAGCACAGCGTTAGCACCACTTTCTTTTATGCCCCATTGGTTACAAATTATTGCCAATTTAAATCCTTTAACATATGCAATAGAAAGCATGAGATTTATCTCTTTATCTCAAACCTGGCATTATAATTCTACTGTCATAGAAATACCTTGGATGAGCTTAACATTAAAGCACATTATATATTTACTAATTATACTTACTTTAACAAGCTTCACTTCTGTTAAAAAAATTCTGTCTAATAAATTTGAATAACTATTTAATAGATGCTTTCATGACTATAAGAATGCTATAATAAATGAAGTAGCACAAACTCAAATATAAAAATTAATTGTAAGAAAGGCAAAATACTAATTTCTTATATTCGGAGGCATATAATCTAATGGGATTACCGTGGTATAGAGTACATACAGTAGTATTAAATGATCCTGGTCGTTTAATTTCTGTTCACTTAATGCATACAGCACTTGTTGCTGGCTGGGCAGGATCAATGGCATTATACGAACTAGCTGTTTTTGACCCTTCTGATCCTGTCTTAAATCCAATGTGGAGGCAAGGAATGTTTGTAATGCCTTTTATGGCACGACTAGGTGTTACAGATTCTTGGGGAGGATGGAGCATTACAGGTGAAAGTATTTCAAATCCTGGCTTATGGAGTTTTGAAGGTGTAGCTATAACACATATTGTTTTATCTGGAATGCTATTTCTTGCATCAATTTGGCACTGGGTATACTGGGACTTAGAGCTATTCCGAGATCCTAGAACTGGAGAACCTGCGCTAGACTTACCTAAAATTTTTGGGATTCACTTATTACTTTCTAGTTTACTATGCTTTGGATTTGGCGCATTCCATGCAACCGGATTATTTGGACCAGGAATATGGATATCTGACGGTTATGGAATAACTGGAAAAGTACAACCTGTAGCACCTTCATGGGGACCTGATGGATTCAACCCATTTAATCCTGGAGGCATTGCTTCACATCATATAGCAGCTGGTACTGTAGGAATACTCGCTGGCATATTTCATTTAACAGTTAGACCTCCTCAGCGTCTATACAGAGCACTACGAATGGGCAATATTGAAACAGTATTATCAAGCAGTATTTCTGCTGTTTTCTTTAGTGCATTTATCACATGTGGAACTATGTGGTATGGCTCTGCTACCACACCTTTAGAACTTTTTGGCCCAACAAGATATCAATGGGACAGTGGATATTTCCAACAAGAAATAGAACAAAGAGTAGAGAATGCACTAAATGAAGGTGCAAGCCCTACAGAGGCATGGTCAAGAATTCCAGATAAACTAGCATTTTATGACTATATTGGGAATAACCCAGCAAAAGGCGGTTTATTCAGGGCAGGCCCTATGGATAAAGGAGATGGAATAGCAGAAGCATGGCTAGGACATCCAATTTTCCAAGATAAAGAAAATAGAGAATTAATTGTAAGAAGAATGCCTGCATTTTTCGAAAACTTTCCAGTAATACTAGTTGATAAAGATGGAATTATACGTGCCGATATACCATTTAGAAGAGCTGAATCTAAATACAGCATTGAACAAGTTGGGGTTTCTGTTAGTTTCTATGGAGGTAAACTTAACAATAAAGTATTTACAGATGCACCTAGTGTAAAAAAATATGCAAGAAAAGCTCAGTTAGGAGAAGTTTTTGAATTCGACCGAACTACACTTGAATCCGACGGCGTATTTAGAAGCAGTCCAAGAGGTTGGTTTACATTTGGTCATGCTAACTTTGCATTAATCTTTTTCTTTGGTCATCTATGGCACGGTTCAAGAACTATATTTAGAGATGTTTTTGCTGGTATAGGTGCTGAAATAACAGCACAAGTAGAATTTGGAGCTTTTCAGAAGCTAGGAGATACTAGTAGTAAAAAGCGAGGCTCTGTATAAAAAGTTTCTTATCAATAATAATAATTATAAATTTCATTATATGGAGACAAAACATGGAAGCTCTTGTATATGTATTTCTATTAACAGGAACATTAATGGTCATCTTTTTTGCTATATTTTTTAGAGATCCTCCAAGAATAGCAAAATAATTAATAAAAGCAATAAAAAATAATCACTAAAACCACTTTCCTGAAATAATTCGGTAAGGAAAGTGGATATAATCATATAATTTCTTACAATTACTCTTCATGCTCTTCAAATGGATCTCTAAGATCTTTAGAAATAGGACCAAAAGATATATAAATTGAATAACCAGTAACACCTAAAAGTAAACTAGAAATAAAAATGCTAAGAACTGTTGCAATTTCCATAAATTAATCAAGAATAAAGTTACCTTATCTCTATAATACTACGATAAAACTTAATAAAGTAAATAATAAATTCAAAAAACTATGGCACTAAGAACTAGATTAGGTGAAATTCTAAGACCTTTAAACTCTGAATATGGTAAAGTAGCTCCTGGATGGGGAACAACACCTATTATGGCTATTTTCATGCTATTATTCTTTTTATTCCTTCTGATTATCTTACAGATATATAACTCATCTCTTATACTAAACAATGTTGATGTTGACTGGGCAACTTTAGGCAATTAAGTTAATAAAAATAACAATAAACCTTGTGTGTTTATACACAAGGTAAATAACAAATTTAAAAATACTAAGAAATAAGTACTAACTCATCTTTACTAAAATTATTTTTATCGACTCCATTATAAGATACTTTTGTAAACTTAACTGAAATAGGGTATCTAATTCCTTCATTCTCTACTTTTGTAATAACACCAATATCCTGGTACCAATAAGATTCTTTTCTCAAGACTTTTACTTTAGCATTTTTAGTAAACATAAATAAAGTTTTTATTTTAATCAATAGTATTCAATAATAAAGTAGCAGAAATAAACAAATAAAAGCAAATATATTAATTTTTATAAACTAATGAAAAGCTCAATTTTCAACTCTTAAGTTGCCGAAAAAAGATAAAAAATGTTAAATTTAGTAATATAATATCTACTACTTATATCGATTCAACAAAAAAATACATGGAAAGTTAATAACACAATGAATGCAAGGATTCAAAACAATGAAAATATCCTGGAAAACTATTTTACTATGGTCTTTACCTGTAATTGTAGTCATGTTTTTTATATGGCAAGGTTTTTTAGCACCAACGAATAATGAAATCAAGAATAATGTTGCAAGTTCAAGAATGACATATGGACGATTTTTAGAATATATAGAAATGGGATGGGTAAAGCGCGTTGATATATATGATAATGGACATACAGCTATAGTAGAAGCGATAGGTCCCGAACTTGGCAATAGAATTCAAAAAATTAGAGTTGAATTACCAGCCAATGCTCCTGAGCTAATTATTAAATTAAAAAATACAAATGTAGATCTAGATGCACATCCAACAAAAAATACAAGTGCTATATGGAACTTAATAGGTAATCTATTTTTTCCCTTATTACTAGTTAGTGGATTAGCTTTATTATTTAGAAGATCCAATAACAGCAACAATGGTCCTGGACAAGCCATGTCTTTTGGAAAATCTAAAGCTTTATTTCAAATGGAAGCGAAAACAGGTATAATTTTTGATGATGTTGCTGGAGTAGATGAAGCAAAAGAAGAATTTCAAGAAGTTGTCACATTTTTAAAACAACCTGAATGCTTTACTGCTGTAGGAGCAAAAATACCAAAAGGCGTACTACTAATAGGTCCTCCAGGAACTGGTAAAACATTATTAGCAAAAGCAATTGCTGGAGAAGCAAATGTACCTTTTTTTAGTATTTCAGGATCAGAATTTGTAGAAATGTTTGTAGGAGTTGGCGCTTCTCGAGTTAGAGACTTATTTAAAAAAGCGAAAGAAAACGCTCCATGCATAGTATTCATAGATGAAATAGATGCAGTAGGCAGACAAAGAGGCACTGGTATAGGAGGAGGCAATGATGAACGTGAGCAAACACTTAATCAACTATTAACAGAAATGGATGGGTTCGAAGGAAATACAGGTATTATTGTAATTGCAGCAACTAATCGTGCTGATATTTTAGATTCTGCACTATTAAGACCTGGTAGATTTGATCGACAAGTATCTGTAGAGGTACCCGATTTTAATGGCAGACTAGCTATACTAAAAGTACATGCAAAAAATAAAAAAGTAGATAAAAATGTCTCCTTATCAACAATTGCACGTAGAACTCCAGGATTCTCTGGTGCAGATCTTGCAAATTTACTAAATGAAGCAGCAATCCTAACAGCAAGAAGAAGAAAAAATACTATAACAATTAGTGAAATAGATACTTCAATAGATCGTGTAGTAGCAGGCATGGAAGGTACTCCATTAATTGATAGCAAAAGCAAAAGGCTTATAGCATATCATGAAATAGGACATGCTATCATAGGTACACTATTACCAAACCACGAACCTGTACAAAAAGTGACTCTCATTCCTAGAGGACAAGCAAGAGGACTAACATGGTTTACACCATCTGATGATCAAAGCTTAATATCTAGAGCACAAATACTATCTAGGATCATTGGAGCACTTGGTGGTAGAGCTGCAGAAGAAATTATTTTTGGCGATGCAGAAGTTACAACAGGAGCCAGTAATGATTTACAACAAGTAACATCTATGGCTAGACAAATGGTAACTAGATTTGGTATGTCTTGCATTGGTCCTCTATCATTAGAAAATGAAACAACAAACCCATTTCTAGGTAGAAGCATGTCGTCTAATTCAGAATACTCAGATGAAATTGCCATAAAAATAGATACAGAAATAAAAAACATTGTAGAAACTTGTCATAAAAAAGCTTTAGAAATAATAAAAGACAATCGTGTCATCATAGATTATTTGGTAGATGTACTAATTGAAAAAGAAACGATTGAAGGACAAGAATTTAGAGATATAATCAGTAAATATACTATTATACCAAGTAAATATCATTACCATATTTAAATAAACGGGAACGACGGGACTCGAACCCGCAACTTTCGCCGTGACAGGGCGATGCTCTAACCAATTGAACTACGATCCCTAATTATACTCAAAATACATCATATTATACTATAGTTCAATTGTCAAACCTTTTTAATATTTACATTGAACATTAATAAACAAGGAGAGAAAGGGATTCGAACCCTCGATATGAAAAATAATCATATAGCAGATTAGCAATCTGCCGCTTTAAACCACTCAGCCACCTCTCCAAAATAATTAATTCATAGAAATCAAGCTGATAGCTCAGGCGGGATTTGAACCTGCGACCTTGGGCTTATGAGTCCCCTGCTCTAACCGACTGAGCTACTGAGCCATCTAGAATATAATTCTAGCATCTTCAGAAGAAATAATACAGATCTAATAATAATTTTATATTAACATAGAACCAATCCCCTCTTTAGTTAAAATTTCCAATAACAAAGCATGATCAACACGACCATCAATAATATGTGCTGATTTTACTCCATTACGAATAGCTTGGATACAACAATCAACTTTAGGAATCATGCCTCCTGAAATTATCTTCTGTTTTTTTAATAAATCTACTTGAAAGCTATTTGCTAATTTCACCAAAGTTGTAGGATTATTAATATCTCGCATAATACCAGATGTATCTGTAAGTAATATCAATTTTTCAGCACTTAAAGCTTCAGCAATACGCCCTGCTACGGTATCAGCATTTATATTATAAGCCTGGCCTTCTAAGCTAGTAGCAACACTAGTAATAACAGGAATATATCCTTCTTTTATCAAAAGCTTAAGAATATCTACATTAACAGAATCTATTTTACCTACAAAATTTCCAGAAGACTGAAAAAACTGAGAAGCCATAATTAATCTTGCATCTTTACCAGATAAACCAATGGCTTTACCTTTTTTTTTATTAATTAAACCAACAAGTTCTTGATTAACTTTACCTACTAAAACCATTTCAACTACTTCCATAGCCTCTAAACTAGTTACTCTAACTCCTTTATCAAACTTTGACTCTATATTTAATCTGTTTAACCAACTATTAATAATAGGACCACCGCCATGCACTAATACTGGACTTAATCCTATGTAAGATAAAAAAAGGATATCTTCTATAACTTTATTTTTTAATACTTGATTTTGCATAGCTGAACCACCATACTTAATTACAATAGTACGTCCTGCAAATTTCTGAATAAAAGGCAAAGCCTCACTAAGTACTTTTACACGTTCAAAATTGTTTAACATAAAATTTAAATATATAAATAGTAAAATTAAATAATAAATATAAAAAATTAGAAAAATAAAATTATATGTATATTTTTTGGGATAATATATTAAAGTTTCCAAGATTTTTAATCTCGGTACTTATAGGATTTTTCTTGACAACTTTTAAACCATTTTTCGAGCTATTAAGAGATAAAAAAAATAGGATTATATTAATAATTACCATAAGCTTTTCTTGTACCCTTTTCTTAAAAATCTTAAAGCTTATGCTTGGATTAAATTAAATCAGAAAAATAGAATTTCATATCGGACAAAATTAAAAATTAAACATATATAATATTGTATATTATATAACTAAATCTACTTAAGAAGTAATATTTACTTTTGATAAATAAATATATAGATTAGATTATTTATAATAATTTATTAAAAACTCTAATAATAAAATTATTAAAAAACTCCATATGATAAAAACCATAAGTGAAATAACTGGTTCATTTGCATTGATAGATAGTTTAGTTAAACATAAAGTCAAGCATATTTTTGGTTATCCAGGTGGAGCCATATTACCAATTTATGATGAATTATATAAGTGGGAACAAAAAGGATTAATTACACATATACTAGCTAGGCATGAGCAAGCTGCTGCTCATGCTGCTGATGGTTATGCTAGATCAACAGGTAAGGTTGGAGTATGTTTTGCAACTTCAGGTCCTGGAGCAACAAACCTAGTTTCTGGTATAGCTACAGCACAAATGGATTCTGTGCCTTTATTGCTAATTACTGGACAAGTAAGTAGGACTTTTATTGGTACAGATGCTTTTCAAGAAGTGGATATTTTTGGAATTACTTTACCAATTGTTAAACATTCTTATGTCGTCAGAAATCCAAAAGATATGTCTCGAATTATTGCTGAAGCTTTTTATATTGCTCAGCATGGTCGTCCTGGTCCAGTTTTAGTGGATATACCAAAAGATGTAGGATTAGAGAAATTTATTTATGAGCCAGTTAAACCTGGTGTAATTAATTTGCCTGGTTGTCCAGTGATTTATTCTTCTAAATTAAAACAATTGCCAAAAATTATAAAATTAATTAGTCAATCGAGTCAACCTTTATTATATGTTGGTGGCGGTAGTATTATTTCAGGTGCTCATGAAGAAGTAAAAGAATTAGCTGTTATGTGTCAAATACCAATAACAACAACTTTAATGGGAAAAGGTATAATAGATGAAAATCATCCATTGTCTCTTGGTATGCTTGGTATGCATGGTACTGCATATGCTAATTTTGCTGTAAGTGAGTGCGATTTATTGATTGCTTTGGGAGCAAGGTTTGATGATAGAGTTACAGGCAAATTAGATGAATTTGCCTGTAATGCTCATGTTATTCATGTTGATATTGATCCAGCTGAAGTAGGTAAAAATCGTATTCCACATGTTGCAATTGTTGGTGATATAAAAGAGACTTTACGAAACATAATGATAGCTATTCAACAAGATGTTACTCTATTTACAGAGCAAACTACTTCTTGGAAAGAAAGGATTTCTAAATGGAAAATACAATACCCTTTATTGATTCCAAAGAAGACAAACTCTTTGTCTCCGCAAGAAGTTATTTTTTCGCTTAATGCAAATACTTCATGTGCTTATTTTACAACAGATGTAGGTCAACACCAGATGTGGGCAGCCCAATTTTTAAATGTTTTACCTCGACATTGGCTTTCTAGCGCTGGTTTAGGTACAATGGGCTATGGTTTACCAGCAGCTATTGGAGCACAAGTAGCACATCCAAATCATCTGGTTATTTGTATAAGTGGAGATGCTAGTTTTCAAATGAATTTACAGGAATTAGCTACTATTTCACAATATAGTTTACCTGTAAAAATTATTATTATTAATAATAAGTGGCAAGGTATGGTTCGTCAGTGGCAGCAAGCATTTTATGGTCAGAGATATTCACATTCAAATATGGAATCAGGCTCGCCAAATTTTCAGGTTTTAGCTTCGGCATTTGGGATTGATTCTCGAGTAATAAATAATCGAGATAGCATTGATGACGTTTTCAAATTATGCTTGGAAAAAAAAGGCCCTTTTTTAATAGATTGTCAAGTTACAGAAGATGAAAATTGTTATCCAATGGTTGCTCCAGGCAAAAGTAACTCACAAATGATAGGCGTTTATAAGCAAGTAAAAAAATAAATACAATACCTTCATGAGATAAAGTAATTAGAAATATTAGTTAAGTAATTTATTTATTTTATATTTATTCTTTTTTTATAGCCCTTGACGAGAATTGAACTCGTAACTTTTTTCTTACCAAGAAAATACTCTACCACTGAGTTACAAGGGCGTATCTTTTTTGATTGGGCCGGGTTGGATTTGAACCAACGTAGGCAAAGCCAGCGGATTTACAGTCCGCCCCCATTAACCACTCGGGCACCGACCCATTATTATTTATTGATTATATCATTCTCTATTTTAAAAAACAATCTAAATATTAGAGTTGTTTTTTATTTTGGATGTAACTGGGTTTGAACCAGTGACTTTCATGATGTCAGCATGATACTCTATCCAGCTGAGTTATACATCCTATTGTTATTTTGTAAATTTTTGTTTTAATCGTGTTGCTTTACCAGATCTATTTCTTAAATAGTAAAGTTTAGCTCTACGAATTTTTGATTTTCTAATTATTTCAATACTCGTAATACGTGGAGAATGTATTAGATATACTTTTTCTACTCCAATGCCTTGAAATACTCTACGTAGAGTAATTGTAGTGTTTAAATATGAATTATTAATAGAAATAATAACTCCTTCAGAAAATTGAACTCTTTCTCTGCTTCCTTCTTGTATTAATAGTCCTATTCTAATAGAGTCGCCAATATTTATTATGGGTAGATTCTTTTTTAAATAAGTTTTTTCTATATTTCTAATTATATTTATCTTGTTTTTGGTCATAAAAATTATTATATCTTTTTTTATATATTATGTAATTATTATCTATTTCGTCAACTTTTTATACTTCTTTTATAAGGTTTTTTATATTTAGATTTTTCTTTAATAATTTTTTATTTTAAAATAAAAGTTTTTTTATTAATTTATTTGTTTTTTTGTGTTAACATAATTAATATTAAAGGTAGTTATTTGTTTATTGGTTAATAACAATGTTTGAACGTTTTACAGAAAAAGCTATTAAAGTAATAATGCTAGCTCAAGAAGAAGCTAGGCGTTTAGGACATAATTTTGTCGGTACAGAACAGATATTATTAGGATTAATAGGTGAAGGAACTGGTATTGCGGCTCAGGTTCTGAAATCTATGAATGTAAATTTAAAAGATGCTAGAATTGAAGTAGAAAAAATTATTGGTAGAGGTTCAGGATTTGTTGCTGTTGAAATACCTTTTACTCCAAGAGCTAAAAGAGTTCTGGAGTTATCTTTAGAAGAAGCTAGACAATTGGGGCATAATTATATTGGTACAGAGCATCTTTTGATGGGACTTGTAAGAGAAGGTGAAGGTGTAGCTGCTAGAGTTTTAGAAAATTTGGCTGTTAATGTATCTTCCATACGTACTGAGGTTATTCAGATGCTGGGAGATAATGCAGAGGTTAATGTTAATGCCAATGGTAATATGCAAGCTCGTAGTAAAACCCCAACCTTAGAAGAATTTGGTTCCAATTTAACTGAATTAGCTATTGAAGGTGTTTTAGATCCTGTTGTTGGTAGGCAAAAAGAAATAGAGAGAGTGATTCAAATTTTAGGTAGAAGAACCAAAAATAATCCAGTTTTAATTGGAGAGCCTGGTGTAGGTAAGACAGCTATTGCGGAAGGTTTAGCTCAGCGAATTGCTAATAGGGATGTACCTTCTATACTTGAAGACAAGCTAGTTATTACTTTGGATGTTGGTTTACTTGTTGCTGGTACTAAGTATAGAGGAGAGTTTGAAGAACGTCTAAAGAGAATAATGGATGAAATTAAATCTGCTGACAATGTTGTTTTGGTAATTGATGAAGTTCATACTTTAATTGGAGCAGGTGCTGCTGAAGGTGCCATAGATGCAGCTAATTTATTGAAACCTGCACTTGCAAGAGGAGAGTTGCAATGTATTGGAGCTACAACTTTAGAAGAATATCGTAAGCATATTGAAAAAGATGCAGCTTTAGAAAGACGTTTTCAGCCAGTTTTAGTAGGTGAGCCAAGTGTTGAAGAAACTATTGAAATTTTATTTGGCTTAAGAGATAGGTATGAAAAACATCATCAATTAAAAATGTCTGATGCAGCTTTAGCAGCAGCGGCAAAATATGCTAATCAGTATATCTCGGATAGATTTTTGCCTGATAAAGCAATTGATTTAATTGATGAAGCTGGTTCTAGGGTGCGTTTATTAAATTCTCAATTGCCTCCGGCTGCTCGTGAATTAGATAAAGAGCTCAGATCTATTTTAAAAACTAAAGATGAAGCTATTAGAGCTCAAAAATATGAAAAAGCTGAGCAATATAGAACCAGGGAAATGGAAATTAAAGCACAAATTGCTGCAATAGCACAAAGTAAAAAAAATGAACCAGATTTAAGTATTGAAGATCCTATAGTAACAGAAGAAGATATTGCTGAGATTGTTGCTTTCTGGACGGGTATTCCTGTTACTAAGCTAACTAAAAGTGAATCAGAAAAATTATTACATATGGAAGATACTCTTCATGGTAGAATAATTGGTCAAGATGAAGCTGTTGTTGCTGTTTCAAGAGCTATTAGGAGAGCGCGTGTAGGATTAAAAAACCCTAATCGTCCTATTGCTAGTTTTATTTTTTCAGGTCCTACTGGAGTAGGAAAAACAGAATTGACAAAAGCTTTGGCTTCATACTTTTTTGGTGCTGAAGAAGCAATGGTACGATTGGATATGTCTGAATATATGGAGAGACATACTGTTTCAAAATTGATTGGTTCACCACCTGGTTATGTTGGCTATAGTGAAGGCGGCTATTTGACTGAAGCAGTGCGCAAGCGCCCTTATACAGTTATACTCTTTGATGAAATTGAAAAAGCTCATCCAGATATTTTTAATCTTTTGCTTCAAATTTTAGAAGATGGCCGTTTGACAGATGCCAAAGGAAGAACCATAGATTTCAAAAATACATTATTAATTATGACATCTAATATTGGTTCTAAGGTTATTGAAAAAGGTGGTGGAGGCCTTGGTTTTGAATTAGGTGAGTCTCAAGTGGAGTCACAATATACCCGTATTCGTTCATTGGTCAATGAAGAGCTAAAGCAATATTTTAGGCCAGAGTTTTTAAATCGTTTAGATGAAATTATTGTTTTTAGGCAATTAACTAAGGATGAAGTTAGACAAATTGCTAATATAATGCTTAAAGAGGTTTTTGAGCGCATAAAACAAAAGGAAATACAGTTAGATGTGACAGAAAGATTTAAAAGTCGTTTAGTTGATGAAGGATATAATCCTAGTTATGGTGCCAGACCTTTAAGAAGAGCTGTAATGCGCTTATTAGAAGATAGTTTGGCTGAGGAAGTATTATCTGGTAGAATTAAAGGTGGTGATAGTGCTGTAGTAGATGTAACTGATGATGGTAATGTCACAGTATTACTGGGTGAGAAATTAGAATTATTGAAATCTTAATTTATAAATTATATAATATTATATTTCTATTTTATATTTTGAGAATTGCCAGGAACCAGATTCGAACTGGTGACACGAGGATCTTCAATCCACTGCTCTACCAACTGAGCTATCCCGGCTTTATTGACATGATAACTTATTTATTCTTTTATTTCAATTTATAATTTATATAGTAAAAAAAATTAGATTTTTTTAATAGTTTATCTATATTATGTTGTCTATGAATATGAATAATCTTGACTATTTGGTTTTGGATTATTTTGCAATATGTCTATTAAGTATTGGATTCTTTTTATATCTATCGCTAAGCTTATATTAAAAAAATTTAGAAAAAAGATGAAAAATTGATCTATCTGTTAAGTTAGCATTTTGGGAATATTAATCAGTACAATTAAGCTAATTAGTAAAAAATACTCATAATAATTAAATGATTATGAGTATTTTTATTTGCTGAGTTTTTTATTGGTTTTTAATTTAGATTATTCTTAAGATTCATTTATCTTTTATTCTTTATTTATTTATCAGTATAATTAAGCAAATTCTTCTTTTAGGTTTTAGATATTAGCATATTTATGATGTAAATCATTAAACTTAGAGGTATTCTTGTGAAAAAGAAGTTGAAAAGATCCAATAGGACCATTTCTATGTTTAGATATGATTATATCTACTGTGTGCTTGCTTATGTTTTTTTCTTCTTGATATAACATAATTACTAGATCGGCATCTTGCTCGATGGAATTATGTATTATTTGTGTTTTAGTTAAAAAATTGCAATATTCATGCATTTCTATGTCATAAACTTGTGTTTTCTTTGATAATTTTATTTCAAGAAAAGGATGTAATTCTACGGTTGATTTTGTATTTTGATTGATTTGTTTTATGTACGAGCTATTTAAGTTATATTGTTTTATTTGGTCTTCTTTTTTCCAGCTTTCTTCTGTTAATATTTTATGATTATGTGTGACATTAATATGTAATGTATTTTTGCAAGTTATCAAATATGTATATTGTAATAAGTTATTTTTTAAATGGCTAAAACAAGATTTATATATATTGTAAAAATCTTTAAAATTATTTAAAGTTTCTATATAGTTAAGATGAAGATTTGTATTTGGTAAGTTGCTATATCCTATGCATCCACTTTCGCGTAAATCAGATAAAAGAGGTCTTTTGTTAGCTCTGTTTTCTATACTGCGATTTAATTGTGATAATATTATTATTGGTGTATTTAAGTATTTAGCTAATAATTTAAGTTCTCTTGTAATATAACCTAGCTCTTGTGTTCGACTGTTGCTTTTTGTAATATTTAGCTGTATTAATTGAAGATAGTCTATGATAATGACAATTTTTTTTTATATATAGAATTAATCAGTTTAGCTTTGGATTTTATATAATTAATTGATGCATAGCCATTATCATCAATATTTAAGTGAGATTTCATTAATGATTGACAAGTTTTATGTAAATTTTGCCATTCATATATTGTGATTCTTTTTTTATTAATCTTATTGGTAGATATTTTTGATTTTATTGATATTATTTTATCTAATATTTGATTTTTTGACATTTCTAAACTAAAAATGTATACACCTAAATTTAATTCAAAAATAATATGATTAGCGATATTAATAGCAAATGATGTTTTGCCCATAGAAGGTCTGCCAGCAATGACTATTAAATCGCCATACTTAAAACCATCTGTTATATTATCTAATGTCTTAAATCCTGATAAGATAGGATGTTTTATGTTATTTTCAATTTTATTATGGAATTGTAGTAAAAAATTACTGATTAAGTCTTGTAACTTATTATTTGTTTGTAATTCAAGTATTTTGCTAATTTCTTGTAGGTATTGTGTGGATTTATTATATAGTTGATTGGTTGATATTTTATTTATGTAGCTTAATTGTAAAATATTATAGCTGTATTGTATAAATATTCTTTTAGTATAGTGATGATATATAATTTTAATATATTCTTTAATATAGCTGTTTTTTTCAGAATAAGATAATAATACTTGTGCTTTTTGTATGAGATGCGTAATTTGGTTAAGACCACCTATTTTTGATAAAACTTGTTTTTGCCATAATAAATAGATTAAATGAGTTATACTCATATAAGCATATTTATTATAAATATTAAGAATATTCAAGTATAGTATTTGATGTTTTTCTAACGAAAAAAAATCTGATTTTATAATTGTAATAATATTATTTGTAATTATATCGTTTACTAATAAATATCCAAGTAAAGCTTCTTCAGCAAGAATATTCTGTGGCTGTAATCTTTTACAGTTTATCTTGTTTTGTTTATTCATTAATATGTTTTATATTTATTAATAATAAATCACTAATAATTTTTAATTATATTATTGATTTTAATGGATTTTTATATATAGATAATTAAAGAATTCTCAAGTGAAGTTTTAAAGAATAATAGGTAAAATTTGTAGCTTAATTTGAGTATTAATACTTTCTTCAATTTTAATATTTATATTATAAATACCAATTTCTTTAATATTTGGAATTTGAATTTGTTTTTTCTCAAGTTTTTCTCCTGTTAATTTGATTATTTGTTCAATAATTTCATTTTCTGTTATTCTGCCAAATATTTGTTGATTTGTGCCTAGTTTTTTTCTTATGTTGATTTTCTGTATATTTTTTAGATTGTTTTTCAGTTCTAAGTTTTTGTTGTAAAGAATATTGGCTTTTTGGGATTTAATATTGTTTAGCATGTTTAGATGCTTTATGCGACCTTTAGTAGCTATTTCTACTAAATTATTTGGAATTAAATAGTTGAATGCATAACCTAGATGCACTGATTTAATAGTATTTATTGGTCCCAGGAAAGAGTCTTGCTGATTTATGATGACTTTTATGGTTTTTTTCATTTTATTTCTTTTTAGTTTAATTTTTAATTTTCTTGTCACTAATATTGATTTATAGTAATATTATAGTATAGAGTATTTACTTTGGAAAGATGGCTGAGTGGTTTAAAGCGTAGCATTGGAAGTGCTAATTAAGCAAGACTTAACGAGGGTTCGAATCCCTCTCTTTCCTTATTATATCTATATACTTTTTATTCCTCCTTTTAATATATAATATTTTATTTGGTATCTATGTAAAATTTTTGCTGCTATATAAGACCTTAATTCATTATTGCAATAAATAATAAGTATTTTATTAGTAAGTTGTTTTTTGATGTACTGTATTGTTTGAAGTGTTTTAAATCTTTTTAAAGGTATGTTAATAGAATGATGAATATTTTGAAAGTTGAATTCTGTTGGTTCTCTTATGTCAATTAATTGGTAGTATGTATTTTCTAGTAAATTCTTTAGTTCTTGTTTATATATATATTTGGGCTTAAAAGATTGAACGTATGATTTAGTGCATTTGTGTAATATTAGTTTTGTATTTTTTTTATGCTTTATTGGTTTAATGCGAATCATTTTTAATGATAAGTCAAGTGAATTATATCGTAAAAGATAACCATTTATTATATTTCCTATGCCTGTAATTACTTTAATTGCTTCTGTGGCTTGCATTATTCCTATAATAGCTGTTAATGTATTTAGCACGCCTCTTTCACTGCAGGTTTCATACTTTTGATTTTCTGATTTTTTGTATAAATCATAGTAATTAGGGCCATTTTGATAGTTAAAAACACTAATTTGGCCAATGAATTTTTCTACTGCACCATAAATATGTATTTTATGTAATAAATGACAATATTTACTAATTATATCTCTACTTGTAAAATTATCAGTACCATCTATTACTATGTCATAGTCAGCTATGATATTGTATGCATTGTTTTCTGTAAATAAATAATTGTAAGTTTTTATGTCAATTAGTGGATTAAGTTGATTTAATTTATCTTTTGCAGCTTTTACTTTATTTTTTGTTATATCGTTTATATTATAAATAACTTGTCTTTGTAGATTTGATAGTTCTACTTGGTCATTGTCCATAATGCCTATAATGCCTACACCGGATGCTGTTAAATATAATAAAGAAGAAGAATTTAGGCCGCCAGCACCTATAAAAAGTATTTTTGCTTTATTGATTCTTTTTTGTCCTTCTTGGCTGATATTTTCTAGTATAAGATGACGAGAGTATCTTTCATATTCGATATGATTTAGTGTTTCTATTTTTATTGAGGGATTAAGCATGTATAATTGCAGTTAAGTTTTTTATTATTTACTTTAAATATGAATGAATAAATATTACAGGGTATTTTATTTAGAATTATGTTATAATATTTTTGTTCTTTCTTTTTTTTTGGAATTTGACGCCTTTAGTTCAGTTGGTAGAACGTAGGTTTCCAAAACCTAATGCCGAGGGTTCAAGTCCTTCAAGGCGTGTTTATAATTTATGCTTTATAAAAAACTTTATTCTGAACCCTTGGGAAAAGAGAGGCTTTCTCGTATAATGACTGTATGAGTTCTGTTTGATCTATAAATGTCTAAAATAGGCATGAATATTATTTTTTGAATTTATTTAATAACTTTTATGGCTAAAAAAATTATTGGTCTAGTTAAACTGGCTTTGAATGCTGGTAAAGCAACACCGGCTCCACCAGTAGGACCTGCTTTAGGTCAATATGGTGCAAATATTGTGCTTTTTTGCAAAGAATATAATGCACGTACAAGTGATAAGTTAGGTTTGGTTGTCCCTGTTGAAATTTTAATATATGATGACCGTAGTTTTTCTTTTATTTTAAAAACACCGCCTGTATCTGTTTTACTTATAAAAGCAGCTGGGATTATAAAGGGTTCTGGCTTACCGAATTCTCAAATTGTTGGCTGTATTTCAAAAAGTCAGCTCAAGGATATTGCATCAGTTAAAATTCCAGATTTGAATACCAATAATTTATCAAAAGCAATGCTTATAGTTGCTGGTACAGCGAAAAATATGGGAATTCAAATTAAAGATTGAAAATTAATTATTACTAGAGTTAAATATATTAAAATGTCTAAATCCTCTCGTCGTTATTGTCAATTACTTAAACAGGTTACAAAATATTTATATGATCCTTTAGAGGCTATTCAACTTCTTAAACAAGTATCAAATGCAAAATTTATTGAAACAGCAGATGTGCATATACTTTTGGATCTAGATCCTAAATATGCAGATCAACAGCTTCGTGCTAGTGTTATTTTACCAAAAGGTACAGGTAAAATTATGCGAGTGGCAGTAATTGCTCGTGGTGAAAAAATAGATGAAGCTTTGTCTTCTAAAGCAGATATTGTCGGTTCTGAGGATTTAATTGCTGAAATAGCCAAAGGTCGTTTAGATTTTGATAAATTAATAGCAACTCCAGATATGATGCCATTAATTGCCAAATTGGGTCGTTTATTAGGGCCCAGAGGTCTAATGCCTTCGCCTAAGGCTGGTACAGTTACTAATAATTTATTTGATTCTATTGCAGAATTTAAGGCTGGTAAGCTGGAGTACCGTATAGATCGTACTGGTATTATGCATGTATCTTTTGGTAAAGTTGATTTTTCTACTAATGATTTATTGGTCAATTTAACTGCTATTAAAAATTCAGTAGATAAAAATCGTCCTTCAGGATCTAAAGGTAAGTACTGGAAATCTGTTTATATTTCTAGTACTATGGGTCCCTCTATTCCTGTTGATATTACTCTTTTGCGAGACTTAAGTTGATATAGTATATTTATTGTTTATTTTATTTATTGGTTATCTTATTTATTATTATATGAATACAAAAATTAATAGTATTATTCAAGATTTAAAATCTTTAACGTTATTAGAAGCAGCAGAATTAATTAAAGAAATTGAAGATACTTTTGGTGTAGATGCGTCAGTTACTAATACCGGCATGGTGGTCATGGATCCTAACGCATCTGCTTCCTCTGCATCTAATGAAGTAGAAGAGAAGACAGAATTTGATGTATATTTAGAGGATGTACCAACAGCTAAAAAAATTGCTATTTTAAAAGTAGTTAGATCTTTAACTGGATTAGGCTTAAAAGAAGCTAAGAATTTGGTTGAATCCGTACCTAAGATTGTAAAAGAGATTGTATCTAAGGAAGATGCAGAAAATATTAAAAAACAATTAGAAGAAGCTGGTGCCAAAGTTGTAATTAAATAGTTTTAATATTTATTAGTAGAAGCACATATGCTTCTACTGTTTTAGATTATTTTAGAAAAATCCTAATGTGATAGCTTTTGATAAAGGCATGGTTGCACCAATCCCTAGCCATATTGTTATGAATGTTCCAAATAGAAATATTGTTGTAGCAACAGGTCGTCTAAAGGGATTTTGAAATTTATTAACATTTTCAATAAATGGTACTATTATTAGTCCAGCTGGTACAGAAGCCATAGATAATACACCAATTAGCTTATTGGGGATAACTCTTAATAGGTTAAATGTTGGGAAAAAATACCATTCAGGTAAAATTTCTAAAGGAGTAGCAAATGGATTGGCTTTTTCGCCTATTGCAGATGGTTCTAATACTGCAAGTCCTACATCACAAGCTATTGTACCTAGTATAACTACTGTAAAAATATATAATAATTCATTTGGCCATGCAGGTTCTCCATAATAGTGATGTCCCATTCCTTTAGCTAGTTTTGCTCTCAATTTTGGATCTGTTAGATCGGGCTTTTTTATTATTGACATAGTATATGTTTTTTATTTTTTATAGTGGACCGGAAATACCTTGTTTACGAATCATTAGAAAATGCATGAGCATAAACACTGCAGATAATAGAGGCAGTACAAATGTATGTAAGCTATAGAATCTAGTTAACGTACCTTGTCCCACGCTAACTCCACCTCTTAATAATTCGACAATATTGCTGCCTACTAATGGAATTGCTTCTGGAACACCTGTTACAATTTTGACTGCCCAGTAGCCTATTTGATCCCAAGGTAATGAATAACCTGTTACTCCAAATGATACTGTTAAAACTCCTAAGATTACTCCGGTTACCCAAGTAAGCTCACGAGGCTTTTTGAATCCTCCTGTCAGATATACTCGAAATATATGTAGTATTAGCATAAGAACCATCATACTAGCTGACCAGCGGTGTATTGATCTAATTAACCAGCCAAAATTAACATCCGTCATAATATATTCTACAGATGTAAATGCTTCTGCAACCGTAGGTCTATAGTAGAAAGTCATAGCAAAACCAGTTGCTACTTGTATTAAGAATGATGTAAATACTATTCCTCCAATGCAATAAAATATATTCACATGTGGCGGTACATATTTGCTTGTAATATCATCAGCTATGGCTTGAATTTCTAGTCTTTCTTCAAACCAGTCATATATTTTTCCCATGTAATTTTTTATTTATGTTTTTGTTAAAAATTTTGCATTTAGGCTACTTCTCGAATTCTAATAAAATTATATCATGTGAAGTATTTGTTATTCTACTTTTTAATATTGACTAAGTTTAAGAATATTATAAATAATTAATTGTTTATTATTGTATGAAATTAAATTTTTATTTTTTAATTCATTCATTATTTTTGCAATATTTACACGATGACAGCCTGTTATTGTACTTAATATGCTATGAGGTAAGAAGAGTGGTATAATTATTTTTTGTTTTTTAATTTGTCCAAATTCTTTGGATAAAATGAGCAGTAATTGTAAAATTCTCTTTTTTGTATTTTTATGGCATAAAATCTCTAGCATTCTATTATTGCTTATTCTGTAATGAGTGTTTAATTGCTCAAATATTTTGATTAAGCTTTGCGTATTAATCTTTTTTTTAGTTAATTCTTTGATGGGTATACTTAAAATAACTGTTTCTGTTATTGCGCTTGCTTTATAATAATAGTTGACTAATTTATTTTTTGAATTATGTAATTGAATTATATTATTAACTTTTAGTAATTGCGTGCAGATTATTTCTCTATTTGTAAACACTTTGATTATTTTGATAAAACCATCTAGTATAATTGCCATTTGATTATTTTGTGCTTTATTTGTAATGATGATTGAATCATGTGTTTGAAGTATTTCTATATTGAAGCTTATATCAATACTTTCTAAGTAGTCTAGCCATATCATTTATTATATCTCTATATTTAATTAATTATTTTTATGCATAAACAGATTCTAATAGTAGATGATGATATTTGCTTAGCTTATGCTATTCAATCATATTTATCTTCAGATAAAAGAAAAATCTTTGTTGTTGATAATTCGAGGTCAGCTTTACAATTATTAAAGCTTTATAGATTTGATTTAGTTATTAGCGATATTATGATGCCGAATATAAATGGTTATGAATTGCTTGCTATATTACGCTCAGATACTCAGTTATGTAAAATACCAGTAATATTGCTAACAGCTAAAGGTATGACTGATGATCGAATTAAGGGCTATGATCTTGGATGTAATGCATATTTAATTAAACCTTTTCATCCTTCTGAACTTTTATCTATTATTAATAATATTTTAATTAATTTTAATTATTGTAAAAATTTGCAAGAATTCGAGTCTTTACCATGTACTTCAATAACTGAAATATTATATAGTTCAGATATAATGATAGATTTTACATCTCGAGAAATTAGTGTTTTACAGCTATTGGTTAAAGGTATGATGAATAAAGAAATAGCTTCTGTCTTGAATTTAGGTATAAGAAATGTTGAAAAGTATGTAAGTCGTTTGCTAAATAAAACAAAAACAAGAAATCGTACAGAGTTGGCAAAGTTGTCTTGGTCAGTATCATTAAGGGCGAATGACGGGACTCGAACCCGCGAATAATGGAGCCACAATCCATTGCCTTAACCCCTTGGCTACATCCGCCATGCTTGTATTCCTTAATTGTAGTATTTTCTTTTTATTAAGTCCACTTTTTATTTTATTATTTCTGAGGTTATTACTTATTGTGTTGACCAGTTATATTCTAATCCAGTTAAATGGTAGGCCATTTAACTGTTTGCCAAATTTTTCTTTAAAAGATATTCTGTTATACTTAGATTTTGAGTTAGATCAAGTTGTTGTAGAATATAATTCTGTAATTATCCATGATTCTATTTTAGATACTGTTTTATTGGTTCCAGGTGATAGGTTAGAGATTCTAACTATTGTAGGCGGTGGTTAGTTATAAATTTTTTTGAGATACAGATAAGCGCCCTTGCTTTTCGTCTATATGTATTATCTTAACTTTAATTTTATCACCTACTTGTACAATTATTTTCATATTTTCTTTTATTTCTTTCTTTATTTCTGAAATATGTAATAATGCAGTCATATCATGAATTTTGACAAATGTTCCATAGCTTTCAATTTTAGTTATAGTTCCAAGAATGACTTGTCCTATATTAATTTTATGACGAAGATTTTTTAGTTTTGCTCGTTTATTACTTAGTATAATTTTATTCAGCTTTTCATTTATTAGTAAAAATTGACATTCTATCTTTTGATTTATTAATAAACTTTTATTTTGAATATTTGCTATATGTGAATTTGGTATAAAACTTTGTATATTTTCAATTAGTGTTAAGATTCCACCTTTGTTTATTTCATGGACCATTAAATTCATGGTTATATCTTCTTGTTCCATTTGTTTAATTCGTTCCCATGCTCTTATGTATTCTAATCTTTTAATTGATACAATTGGTTGTTCAGATATTTTATTATATGCAAGGATAAAAAATTCTCTTGTTTCATTGATAATTTCTTTTGTTGTTAGTTGGTTTTTGTATATGGTTATTTCATCTCGAGGTAAATATGCCGCAATTTTAGTGCCAATATCTACAAGGAAGCCATCTTTTTCTTCACTAAATATTGTTCCTGCTGTTATATCTCCTAAATTTAAATTATAATTATATTTATTTAAAACAGATGCGAAGTCCTTATGTGTGAAACCTGATTGAGTGTAAAATTTGGGTTCCATATTAATGTTTTAAGTAGAAGATTTGATTTTTTTAACTTTTTATTTTATAGTATCTTTTTAGAGTAAGCGTAGGTAGTTGCAAATTTTGTTAAATTTGAGGAAAGTCCGGGCTCCATATAGATTTTTATAGCTGGATAAATCCCAGTGTAGGTGACTACGAGGATAGTGCTACAGAAAAAAACCGCTTTTAGTAATTGAAAGTAAGGGTGCAAAGGTGTGGTAAGAGCATACCAGAAATATCTTCAAAGTATTTGCTTGGTAAACCCCAATAAGGAGTAAAGTTGTGTTGATTAGTATCTATTTTTATTTTTATCATAGATTTATACTGCATAAAGCTTATTATTTATAGGCTTCAGATGAATAACTACCCTTAATATGTAATTAAGAACAAAACCCGGCTTATGACTTGCTCAATAATAGTTCTGTATATAATTTATCTTTAAAAACATTCTCAATTTTTTCAATTTTTTTGTTAGTTAGTGTTGTATCTTTTGATCTATATGTTGTTCTTAGGCCAATTCTTTTAGTTTGATTTGTTTCATAGTATTCATCAAATATAGTAATGGACTCAAGAATCTCATTTTCTTCTTGTTTTATTGCTTGCATGATCTTTTTTATACGTTGTATGGTGACATATTTATTGATTTGAATTGATATATCTCTTGTGATTTTAGGATAGTTTGAATAAGGCTTATATAAGCATGTTAAATGGTTGATTGTTGTTTTTGTTTTTATTAAGTTAGATATATCAATTTCAAATATATAGATTTTATAATAAAGTCCAAGTTTTTTTGTAAGTCGATTATTTAGCTGGCTAAATATGCCTATTGTTTGATTTTTGTATTTTATATAAATAGTTCTTGTTGGATGTATGTATTGTTGTATATTTTTAAGCAGAGGTGTTTTTTTTGAATTAGTTGACCATGTAAATTTAATATGCATTCTTTCTAGAAATTCTTCTATATTTCCTTTGGCTTGAAACCAGCTTAACTCATTTGGTGTTTCATGCCATTTTGATCTACAGAAATCATTATTTCCTAATATGCATCCTAGGTGTAAGCGTTCATTGTCTTTTATAAATAGTTTATTTTCATTAATAAAAATCTTGCCAATCTCGAAAACTTCGAAATTTTCATTTACTTGATTTATATTATGAAATTTAGATTCAATTAAACCTTCTATTAAGTTTGTTCTAAGTGCTTTTTGCTCTTTATTAAGAGGATTAATTAATTCAATATGATTGCTTATTAAATTATGTTTCGGTCTTAGTGAATAATTAATTACTTCATGAAGACTGATGGATCTTAATATTTGCCGTATTTTTTTAATTACTAATTGATTTGCGGACAAGTGGCCAATTTGATTTATTTTTGGTAAATGGTTAATAAAATTATTAAAGCCATATATTCTGCCTATTTCTTCGACAATATCAATTTCTTGTTGAATATCATTTTCTCTTTCTTCTGGAATTATTACTTTTAATGTTTTGCTGTAATCTTTGACTATAAAGTTTAGTTTTTGAAGTATATTAATTATAGTTGTTTTATCTAAATATGTAATTCTTTTATTTTGTTTTATAGGACCTAATATTTTATGGATGTATTCTATTCGGCAAATAATGTTATTTTCATTTTTTACGGTATTTTCATGTTTATAAATAACTTTTTTATTATTTTTTTGTTTATAAGTTATTTCTATAAGATGAAGGATTTCTATTATTGCATAAGATAAATGTTTTTTAGATTTTATGTTTTGTTTATTGTGTTGATTGTTGATTTTATGATTTTTGTTAATATATCCTATGATTATAAGATTTATTGGATTTGTATAATAATCAGAAGTATCAGTTGAATTTAATTTTATTATTGATTCTTGAATTTTATTCCAGCTAATTGGCTTATTATCGTTTATTTGATGATTAGTCTTTGTATAATTATTTTTACTGTTCTCTATCTGAAAAACTTTAATAGACTGTCCCCATTTAAAGTTAATGAAGTTGATTATATCCATTATATTATTCTTGGTATTAATATCAGAAGCTATTAAATGATCTTTTAGCCATTTTGGTGATTCATTGAGAGAAATGTTTGTAATAATACTGTAGTATAGTGTTGTATATTGATTGAAATTATCTAAATTCTTTATTTTTTTGTATATAATTTTACTATTATATAGGGGAATCTGTTTATATAGTTTTAGGTTCAAGTGTGAAATGCTTGCTATTTCTATTGCAATACTTGCCATGCTGATAATATCAGTACGATTAGCTGTAGTACTAATTTCAATTATTATATCTTGAATATGTTTTTGATTTATTATGTTTTCGATTTCAAAACCGGCCAGTATTAATCTTTCTGCTAGTTCAGATTGCGTTGTGTCTTTTAGATCGACTAGTTTTTTTAACCAATTCCAAGAAATTTTCATTTTGTTATGAAGTATCAGATTTAATGTCCATAATAGTAGATTCTACATGGATGAAAGTATATATTGCCTAATATTGATTCAATGTTTTAATTAGATGCTTTTGTAAATGATAGATTGTTGTCATTTGAATATCTTTCCATAAAACGCATGAATCTATCCCAATGTTCAGGGCTTTTAATGATATATATTGATTCAATTGCTTTTGGCTTTCCATTAATAAATTTTGCATTGACATCACGAGTTACTATTTCACCTTCTTCATCTTTAAGATACATTCCAGTAATATCGCCTTTATTTTGCATGTCAGATGTTAATATATCTGGGTTGTTAAATCTAAAAGTAGCTGTACCTGTACTACCATCACGAGATCTTGTTAGCTTAATGTAGGGAACAGCATTTTCGTTAATACCTTTAATAAATTGTATATTTGCCATGATTAATATAGTCCTTTGTTTGATCTTCGTTAATTATAAAATATATAGCGTATTCTATGAGTATTACATTATTTCTAATGCTTAAGATAAATTATCTTCATGAGATCATTTTTTATGATAAAATAAACTGGGGTGGGAGGATTCGAACCTGCGAATGGCGGAGTCAAAGTCCGCTGCCTTACCACTTGGCTACACCCCATTTATAATATCATACCAATGATTGATTTTTTTGTATACTATTTATAAATCGACAGACTATTTTAGCTTTTTTTGGATATATGTAATGATATTTTTATAACAAATAGTTTCTTGAGAATAGTTTGCAAGCCATTTTATCGTTATAGTATGATCTTCTATCTCTTTTTCTCCTAGTATTAAGCAGCATTTTATATTATATTGATTTGCTTTTTTTATTTGTTTTTGAAAGCTATTATTACTTAAATCAAGGTTGAATTTAATATTATATGTTTCTAATCTACTTATTAAATGCCATGCTTTTTTTTGTGCTTTCAAGCCTTGAGTGATTATATAAAATCTATTTTTATTTTCTATCTGATTATTGTTTTGGTTAATTAGTAATAGTAGTCTTTCAATCCCGATTGCCCATCCTACTGCTGGAGTATAAGGTCCTCCTAATTGCTGAATGAGGTCATTATATCTTCCTCCTCCACATATTGTGTATTGATTATCTAAATTATTATTTACAATTTCAAATGCAGTATAGCTATAATAATCTAAACCTCTCACTAGCCTAGTATTAATTTTATAAGGTATATTGAGTAACATTAAATAGTCGCATATTAAGTCAAAATTTTCTTGTGATTCTTTTTTTAAGTATTTACTTAGGCAAGGTGCATCTTTTAAAATATCTTGTGTTTTTTTGTTTTTACTGTCTAATATCCGTAATGGATTAGTGTTTAATCGTTGTTGTGAATCATGATCAAGATCATCTTTGTATAATTGTATATATTTTATTAGTGCATCTTTATAGTTTGTTCTTTCTTGTTGATTGCCTATTGAATTAATCTCAAGAGTATATTCAGGACATTTAAGTTGTTGTAGTATGCTATGTGCAATTTGTATGACTTCTACGTCTGCCATGACATTACTGCTACCAATACATTCAATTCCTAATTGATGAAATTGTCTTTGTCTACCATTTTGTGGTCTTTCATATCGGAACATAGGTCCCATATACCAAAGTCTTTGAATTTGGTTTTTTTGATATAGTTTATTGGAAATAAAAGACCTCGCTATAGAGGCAGTTCCTTCTGGTCTTAGTGTAATATTCCTTCTTCCTTGGTCTGTAAAGCTATACATTTCTTTATTTATAATATCTGTTGTATGGCCAATCCCTTTTAGAAACAGTTCTGTTTGTTCTATTATAGGAGTACGAATTTCATAATAATTATAAAGATTTAGTATTTTTAATACTTGTTTATATAAGTTTTGCCAGGCTTCAATTTCATTGGGTAGTATATCTTTTGTTCCTCGGACTGTTTGCATATTATCTTTCTCCGGTTATATTGTATGACCGTATGTCTTTTGTTGTTTTAAGATTATATAATTATCGGGCAAGGAGGGATTCGAACCCCCGACACCGTGGTTCGTAGCCACGTGCTCTAGTCCACTGAGCTACAAGCCCTTATCATTTTATAATGATATCATTTAAAAGGTTCTTTTTGAAGTTGATTTTTTATTGAGTTTATATTTTAATCTTGTATAGTTCGTTAGAGTTTTAATTTATCTTTCTGAGATATTGCAATTTTTTATATAAATATATATTTTAATTTTAAAGGTATCTGTAATTAAATGAGTAAGCAAATTTTATATCAAGATCATGCACGTAAGGCTTTAGAAAAAGGAATGCATGTTTTGACTGAAGCAGTTGCCGTTACATTAGGTCCAAAAGGTAGAAATGTTGTATTAGAGCGTAAATTTGGTCCTCCACAAATTGTTAATGATGGTGTAACTATTGCTAAAGAAATAGAATTATATGATCAAATTGAAAATGCAGGTGTAGCACTTATTAGGCAAGCTGCTTCAAAAACGAATGATGTTGCCGGAGATGGTACAACTACAGCTACAGTTTTAGCTCATGCAATGATTAAAGAGGGATTAAAAAGTATTGCAGCTGGTTCTAATCCAGTCTTAATTAACAGAGGTATTGCAAGGGCAGTAACATTTATTGTAGCCAAAATTGCAGAATATTCTCGTCCAGTAAAAGATATTAAAGATATTGTTCATGTGGCATCAATATCAGCCGGGAATGATTTAAATGTTGGCTATATGATTGCAGAGGCAATTGAAAAAGTTGGTAGAGAAGGTATAATTTCTTTAGAAGAGAGTCAATCAACAAATACGTATTTAGAAATTTCAGAAGGTATGAGATTTGATAAAGGATTTATTTCTCCATACTTTATTACAGATATCTCTAAAATGCATATAGTCCAAGATAATCCTTATATTTTATTAACTGATAGAAAAATTACTTTAGTTCAACAAGAATTATTGCCTATTTTAGAGCAAGTTGCAAAAACTGGTAAGCCTTTATTAATTATTTCAGAAGATATTGAAAAAGAAGCCTTGGCAACAATTATCATTAATAAGCTTAGAGGAATTATTGATATTGTTGCAGTACGTGCTCCCGGATTTGGTGATAGACGAAAAGCTTTTTTAGAAGATTTAGCTATTTTAACTGGTGCACAAGTAATTTCTGGCGAATTGGGTTTTAATTTAGATACAATCTCTTTAAACATGATAGGTACTGCAAGGCGTGTTTGTATCTCTAAAGATAGTACTACAATTATTTCTAATCAAAATGAAGAGTCTGTTCGATTGCGTTGCAATCAGATAAGAAGACAAATTGAGGCAAGTAATAATAATTATGAAAAAGAAAAATTACAAGAAAGGTTGTCTAAGCTTTCTGGTGGTGTTGCTATTATTAAATTAGGCGCAGTAACAGAAACAGAGATGAAAAATAAAAAGTTGCGTTTTGAAGATGCTATTAATGCAACTAAGGCTGCTATTGAAGAAGGTATAGTTCCTGGAGGTGGATCTATGTTTGTACATTTAGCTCAAAATTTAAGTATTTGGTCAAATAAATATTTATCAGATGAAGAGCTTATAGGTTCAATGATTGTAGAAAAAGCTTTATGCTCTCCTTTATGTACTATAGTTAAAAATACTGGTTTAAATGGATCAGTTATGGTTGAAAAAATTAAGAGAATACCATTTGAAATGGGATATGATGCTAATAAAGGTAGTATTATTGATATGTATTTTGCTGGTATTATTGATCCTGCAAAAGTAACTCGTTCAGCATTACAAAATGCAGCGTCTATTGCTTCTATGATTCTTACTACAGAATGTATTGTAATTGATAGTTTAGAAATTACTAGGCTTTAGTAGTTTAATTATATTTATTTATATTTAAATATTTATATAAAATATATGGACCTTCTTGTGATAAAGCTTTATGAAATATATACAAGTTAACTATACCAATATTACAAAGCTTTTTTGTTGTATTATATTTGTTATATATAATTTGTGTTGTATTGTGTTTGTAAAAAGTTTTGTATTTATATATAAATCTATTCAAATATTGACTTGTGGCTAGAGAAAAAAGGTTTATATTGTCAGGATAAAAGTAAGAATATTCTATTAAAATCATGTTGATCTTTTCCTGAAAATGTTTTTTTATTATTGTATGACTTATGGTCTCTAGTAAATGGATAATTTCTTTAAGAGAATAGCTGTATTTTTTATATATGTAGTATTTTGTTAAAGGATTTTTTTTATTTTGTATTGTATTTGATTGATGATTATTTGATATATTTATATAGTCTATGGAATACAGGTCTAATGATTCTAAGCTTATAAGTAGAATTTGTAATTTTTGATTTATTGATATCACATCTATTTTATGAGTTTTAAAAGAATAATTTAATTTACTATAGATAATTAGTCATATATTTTGACTAATTATCTTGCAAAGAATTGTGCTTTATTATTAATGGCTGCCAGAAAAAATAAATTCTGGAAATTTTTCTTGTGCTTGTATCAAAGACTTATTTTTACCAGTTTCTTGCCAGTAATTAATAATTTCAGTAGCTTGATTTAATATATCTATTCTATCATTTTCTGAAATCCATGGTTTTGATTCTAGTTCAGTTCTTAGTTGTTCCCATGCATCGTTACGTGGCCAAAAAAAATATGATGTTAATGGGCTATATCCTTTGCCAACTACGTGGTCTATTGCTAGAGCAACATTATTTTCTAGCCATAATATTTTAAAAGTAAATTTATTCAATTTTAATTTTGCCTCTTGGTTTGGTTTTTAAATATGATTTACTTTGTTTAGTAAATTTTTGACAGTATTACTTAATTGTGCACCATTTTTAATGCGTTTTTCTATTTTTGATATGTTTAGTTTAGTTTCATTGGTTAATGGATTATAGAAGCCGACTTCTTCTAGTGCACGTCCATCTCTTCTTTTTCTACTATCAATAATGATTATTCTGTAAACTGCTTGTTTTTTTCTGCCATATCTTTTTAATCGAACTTTTAGCATATAGAATCCTTAAGTTTTAATCTTCTTTAGATGAATTAATATTATGCAATATAGAATAGCATATATTTTTCATCTCTTGTAAAAAAAGTTTATTTGTTTTTGTATTTCTATTATGTATTTATATGTGTAGATTTTAAAATTTGTATTATTGCTTTATTTGTATTTTTCTTATTAGATATTAGTATTTTGAGAAAAATTTATAGAAATCAATATATAGAAATTAGTGTAATAAATAATGTTTCAAGTTTTAGAATAAAAATAAACATTGAGTATTTAATGATATTAAATTTATGTTAATTGTTATTTTTAGTTCATAAAAAGTAAGAAAATTGATCATATAAATATTTTTCTATTCTCTAAAATAATTTAGTTGAGAATATCATTGTAAGTAATTGAAAATATAAAGAAAAGATTTTTATTAATTATTTATTTATTATGGAAAATGTTTTATGAATTATTTATACAATAGTAAAAAATTAAATCTAAAATAAATTTATAGATGAATAATTTACTGAAAAGATTAAAATTTTATTTTATATAATTGATTCAATTCTAATATTATTAAATATAACCATGAGGCATTGTAGAAAAATAATTCCTAGCATTGGCGACATATCCATACCAAAAATCATTGGTATTGTACCTCTAAATAATCTAAGGTAAGGATCAGTTAATCTATTTAGTGAACAAAAAGGTTCATTATACCAGTTAACAGTTGGAAACCAAGCTAGAGAAAGCTTTAGCAGTATTAATATTAAGTATATTTCAGAGAAGTTGGCAATGGACGTAAAAATAAGATTAAAAGAATTGGTAAGTATATTCATGCTATTATTAATATTGATTCAGATATTATAATAGCATGTTTTTTTTAGTTTCTTTAAGTAATTGCATCAATCCAGTTATGGATCATTTTTTATTTTTGTAGTATATATATTAAGCTTAGGATAAATTTTACTAATTGTTATTAATTTATTACTTTCACAAATTATGGAGATGAGTCTAACTTGGTAAATCTTTATGTTTTTAATTTTTGTTAAATAGTCCATTAGTTTAATAATATGTTTAGCATTAATAAAATGACTAATTATAATAATCTTTGTTAATGGATGTATTTGTTTAGGTATATAGCTAAAGTTTAAATCAGTAAAGACAGAATTTTGGCATTTCTTGAAATTTATTAAACTTATATTACAGTTAGGTAGTATGTACTTAGCTTTTTGAATAATCTCAAGATTAATTGTAATATTTGTCATAACTATATATGATTCTTTTGAATCATGAATAAGAAATTCTTTTGTGGTGTATATTTGTTTAACTGTAAGTTTATAGATTTTTATCCAATCTCTTATAGTTTCATACAGCAGAAATAGCCCTATTTGATTTAATGATTGATTATAGATACTATCTTCTTGCTTTGTATTTTGTATGTTATTGGATAATAATTGAGTAATTGGATGAGATATAGTATATATATTGAGTTTCATTATTTTATTTTTTATATTTGTATTCTTTCATTTATTGTATAATTTATAATTAGGAATTGAGATATATGAATAAAAGTTTTCGTAATCAATGGATATATGGTTTTACTTATGGTGCAGAAAATTGGAATGGTAGGCTTGCTATGCTATCTTTTGTATTTATATTTATATTTGAATTTCTGACTTCTCAGCCAATTGTCTTGGTTATGGATTTTATTCGTCTATAGTTTGTTTTATCTCTATGTGTTCATGCTTATATAGGTTTAAATATTGTTTTCTATAAATTTATTAATTGTATTATGTTCTTAAGGCTAATTAAAAAATAATAAAAACTATCCTTGTCTTATTTATAAGGATAGTTTTTATTATTTTATGAAATTTTAATCAAGCGGTCTCATCGATAACACAGCTTCATTTTCTCTATTTATACCTTTTTCAAAACCAGCAGCAGCAGCTCTTGCTCTACCGGCATGCCATAAATGCCCTATGAATAAAAAGAATCCTAAGAAAAAGTGCGATGTTGTTAGCCAAGATCTTGGTGATACATAATTAAATGAATTAATTTCTGTTGCAACTCCACCAACTGAATTTAATGATCCTAGAGGTGCATGAGTCATGTATTCAGCAGCTCTTCGTTCTTGCCATGGTTGTATATCATTTTTTATTTTATTTAGATCTAAGCCATTAGGTCCTCTTAGTGGTTCTACCCAAGGTGCTCTTAAATCCCAGAATCTCATAGTTTCTCCTCCAAAGATAATTTCGCCACTTGGAGATCTCATTAAATATTTGCCTAGTCCAGTAGGTCCTTGTGCAGATGCTACATTTGCACCTAATCTTTGATCTCTTACAAGAAAAGTAAATGCTTGTGCTTGTGAAGCTTCTGGACCAGTAGGTCCATAAAATTCGCTTGGATATGCAGTGTTATTGTACCAAACAAAATTAGATGCTGTTAGTCCCATGATGGATAATGCTCCAAGACTGTATGAAAGATATGCTTCACCAGACCATACAAATGCTCTTCTTGCCCATGCAAATGGTTTTGTTAATATATGCCATATACCACCTGCACTACATATAACACCTAGCCATACATGTCCACCTATAATATCTTCCATATTATTAACACTTACTATCCACCCATCCCCACCAAATGGTGATTTTAGTATGTAGCCAAAGATAATTAAAGGATTTAGAGTTGGATTATTTATTAATCGAATATCACCTCCTCCAGGTGCCCATGTATCATAAACACCACCAAGAAATAATGCTTTTATTACAAGCAAGAAAGATCCAATCCCTAATAGAATTAGATGTATGCCCAGTATAGTTGTCATTTTATTTTTATCTCTCCAGTCATAACCAAAGAAAGGAAAAGACTCTTCTAGTGTATCAGGTCCAATGATGGAATGATATAAGCCACCAAAGCCAAGGACAGCTGATGAAATTAAATGTACTACACCAACAACAAAGTAAGGGTAGATATTGGTAATTTCACCACTAGGACCAATACCCCAGCCTAGTGTTGCTAAGTGTGGTATTAAGATGAATCCTTGCTCGTATAAAGGTTTTTCTGGTACAAAATGTGCAACTTCAAATAGAGTCATAGCACCTGTCCAAAAAACCATAACTCCAGCATGTGCTACATGAGCACCTAATAGTTTACCAGAGACATTGATTAGTCTTGCATTACCAGACCACCATGCAAAGCCAGTAGATTCCAGGTCTCTTCCTCCAATGTCAGTATTTGTTTTAAAGGGCGTTTCCACGTGGTAAAACCTCCTCTGGGAATATAAAATTTTCATGGGGCTGATCTTGAGCTGCCATCCAAGAGCGTATACCTTCATTTAATAGTATGTTTTTTGTGTAGAAAGTTTCAAACTCGGGGTCTTCTGCAGCTCTTAATTCTTGCGATACAAAATCGTAAGCTCTGAGATTAAGTGCTAATCCAACAATTCCAAAAGCACTTGTCCACATTCCAGTTACAGGAACAAAAAGCATGAAGAAATGTAGCCATCGTTTATTAGAAAAAGCAACACCAAAAATTTGTGACCAAAATCTATTTGCTGTTACCATTGAATATGTTTCTTCAGCTTGTGTTGGAGTAAAGGCTCTAAATGTGTCAGCAGCATCTCCATCTTCAAATAGTGTATTTTGGACTGTTGCACCATGTATTGCACATAGTAGAGCGCCACCTAGTATACCGGCAACTCCCATCATATGGAAAGGATTTAATGTCCAGTTATGAAATCCTTGTAGAAATAATAAGAAACGGAATATAGCAGCAACACCAAAGCTAGGGGCAAAAAACCAGCTGGCTTGTCCTAATGGGTACATAAGAAAAACTGATACAAATACAGAAATAGGTCCTGAGAATGCGATAGCATTATAAGGTCTAAGACCTACTAGCCTTGCAATTTCAAATTGTCTTAGGCAAAAACCAATAAGGCCAAAAGATCCATGTAATGCGATAAATGCCCATAATCCTCCAATTTGACACCAACGAGTAAAATCTCCTTGTGCTTCAGGTCCCCATAATAGAAGTAGTGAATGACCCATACTATTCGCTGGAGTAGATACAGCTGAAGTTAAAAAATTGCATCCTTCTAAATATGAACTTGCTAGACCATGTGTGTACCAAGAAGTTACAAAAGTTGTGCCTGTTAACCATCCACCGAGTGATAAATAAGCACAAGGGAATAAAAGAAGTCCAGACCATCCAACAAATACAAATCTATCTCTTTTAACCCAGTCATCAATAAGATCAAACCATCCTCTGGTTTTCTCTTGTCCAATTGCTATAGTCATAAGTAAACTCTCCAGAGTGGTCGTGATAATTATATTAAATTAATAAAGTAAGTTAAGATTCACAAATAATTGAGCATGACTTTACTTTTCTTTACGGTTACTACAATTATAATCATAATTCTTGCAAAAGTGTATTTACTCTACGAATTATATTTTTGTAGTTCTCTAAGTTGACTTAGTATTTTATTTATATTGTACTACAATCATAAAAAATTTATCTTTATTTTATTTTATCTGTAATTCTTTGAAATAAATATCCTGTTCCTCTGGCAGTTAGTATAAGATCAGGATTACTGGGATCATCTTCTAGTTTTGCTCTTAATCTTGATATATGTACATCAACTACTCGAGTATCGACATGTCTTTCAGGTGTATAACCCCAAACTTCTTGTAGTATAGAAGATCTTGAAAAAGGATCACCTGCTTTACTGACTAATAATTCAAGTAGGCTAAATTCCATGCCAGTTAGTCTTACTCGTTCATTGTTTTTATATACTTGTCTTTTGTTTGTATCAACTTTTAAAAATCCAATATTGATTATACCAGAGCTAGGTATGCCACTGTTTATGGGAATTTTATCAACTCTACGTAATACAGATCTTATACGAGCTTCTAATTCTTTTGGAGAAAAGGGTTTTACAACATAATCATCAGCTCCTAATTCAAGACCAGTAATACGATCAGATACATCACCTAATGCAGTTAGCATAATTATTGGTACATCAGATTCTTTTCTGAGTTCTTGGCATACTCCGTAACCATCTAATTTTGGCATCATTACATCAAGAACAACTAAATTAGGATATTCTTTTCTAAACGTAGTTAAAGCCTCTTCGCCATCAGCCGCACTAACTACTTGATAGCCAATCATTGATAATCGTGTCTCTAGAATTCTTCTGATACTAGTTTCATCATCAACTATAAGTATTTTTTCTCTTTGATCTTCCAATTCTATAATCTCCCTTACTAATTAAGAAGTAATTTGAATCATTTTAAATATATATTGCACAGTATTTTTATTTGACTCATTGCTTCATGGCTTTTTAATGGTTTTGTCAATTATATTTTTAAGATTATTTATTCTAACAAATTTTTAGTATTGCTATATAATAGAAAAATTTTTTTAGTCTATGTTTCTGATTTTTTTTTGCTTATCATTTATTAGTTATTTTGCTTTGTTCATAAATTTTCTGGAATTTTTTCTAAATTATTGAATATGTGAGCATATTGTTAATTATTGAAAATTTATTAAACTAAAGTCTTAAATAGAATCCGTTTTATTCTTTTTGCTTAGTTGTATTTATATTAAAGCATCTTTAAGATTTATCATTATTGTCTTTTGAATTTGTTGTTTTAATAATAATTATATTTTATAGTAAATCTTAATGATTTTTACTTAAATATAGCTTGTAAATCATTTTTTTTGTTGTTTATTCGTTTATCTTTAAATAAAAAAATTGTTATTTGTTTATCTTTTATCTTTTTTCTTCAAAAAGGGGGTTGACAACGTCAGCATAACGGAGTATCTTTAATTTTAATTAGATACAAAAAATCTAATAACAATTTTTTATCTATTCTGGATACAATGGAGAGTTTGATCCTGGCTCAGGATGAACGCTGGCGGTATGCTTTATACATGCAAGTTGAACGAAAGCTTCGGCTTTAGTAGCGGACGGGTGAGTAATACATGAGAATCTACCCTTGGGAGGGGAATAACATTTGGAAACGATTGCTAATGCCCCATATGCTTACGAGTGAAAAGAGTAATCTGCCCTAGGATGAGCTCATGCCTGATTAGCTAGTTGGTAGGGTAATGGCCTACCAAGGCAACGATCAGTAGCTGGTTTGAGAGGATGATCAGCCACACTGGGACTGAGATACGGCCCAGACTTCTACGGAAGGCAGCAGTAGGGAATTTTCCGCAATGGGCGAAAGCCTGACGGAGCAATACCGCGTGAGGGAAGAATGCCCGTGGGTTGTAAACCTCTTTTTTTAGGGAAGAAGATATGACGGTACCTAAAGAATAAGCATCGGCTAACTCCGTGCCAGCAGCCGCGGTAATACGGGGGATGCAAGCGTTATCCGGAATCACTGGGCGTAAAGAGTCTGTAGGTGGTTCAATAAGTCTGCTGTTAAATCTTAAGGCTTAACTTTAAAACAGCAGTAGAAACTATTAAACTAGAGTATGGCAAGGGTAGAGGGAATTCCCAGTGTAGCGGTGAAATGCGTAGATATTGGGAAGAACACCAGTGGCGAAAGCGCTCTACTAGACCATTGCTGACACTCAGAGACGAAAGCTAAGGGAGCGAATGGGATTAGATACCCCAGTAGTCTTAGCTGTAAACGATGGATACTAGATGTTGCGCGTATCGATCCGTGCAGTATCGTAGCTAACGCGTTAAGTATCCCGCCTGGGAAGTATGCTCGCAAGAGTGAAACTCAAAGGAATTGACGGGGGCCCGCACAAGCGGTGGAGCATGTGGTTTAATTCGATGCAACGCGAAGAACCTTACCAGGACTTGACATGTTGTGAATTTATCTGAAAAGATAAAGTGCCTTAGGGAACACAATCACAGGTGGTGCATGGCTGTCGTCAGCTCGTGTCGTGAGATGTTGGGTTAAGTCCCGCAACGAGCGCAACCCTTGTTTTTAGTTGCCATCATTTAGTTGGGCACTTTAAAAAGACTGCCGGTGACAAACCGGAGGAAGGTGAGGACGACGTCAAGTCAGCATGCCCCTTATGTTCTGGGCTACACACGTGCTACAATGACTATGACAAAGAGCTGCAAGTTTGTAAAAGCGAGCCAATCTCATAAACATAGCCTAAGTTCGGATTGTGGGCTGAAACTCGCCCACATGAAGTTGGAATCGCTAGTAATCGCCGGTCAGCTACACGGCGGTGAATCCGTTCCCGGGCCTTGTACACACCGCCCGTCACACCATGGAAGCTGGCTACGCCCAAAGTCGTTGCCTTAACCTTTCTGGAGAGGGGCGCCTAAGGTAGAGCTAGTGACTAGGGTGAAGTCGTAACAAGGTAGCCGTACTGGAAGGTGCGGCTGGATCACCTCCTTTTAGGGATTATCCTAAGATCGTTCAAAGGGCTATTAGCTCAGTTGGTTAGAGCGCACCCCTGATAAGGGTGAGGTCCCTGGTTCAAGTCCAGGATAACCCAAAGTGAAATTAAGGGGGTATAGCTCAGTTGGTAGAGCGCTGCCTTTGCAAGGCAGATGACAGCGGTTCGAGCCCGCTTATCTCCACAAAAAATAGTATTTTAAAAACTATTTGAACTTTATTACTTTTTAAGTAAATAAGAGCTTACGGTGAATACCTTGGCATTCAGAAGCGATGAAGGGCGTGACTACCGACGAAATTCTTCGAGAAGCTGGAAGTAAGCTATGATCCGGAGGTACCCGAATAAGGAAACTTTTTAAACTATTTACTGAATTTATAAGTAAAAAAGAGCAAACCTAGTAAACTGAAACATCTTAGTAGCTAGAGGAAAAAAAAGCAAAAGCGATTCCCTTAGTAGCGGCGAGTGAAATGGGATCAGCCTAAACCACTTTAATAAGTTTTAGTGGGGTTGTGGGACAGCATATAAGATTAATAAAGGTTAAGTGAAATAGTTGGAATACTGTATCATAGAAGGTGAAAATCCTGTAGCTGAAAACTAATATAAATCAAGCTGAATCCCGAGTAGTGTGGGGCACGTGTAATCCCGCATGAATCAACGAGGACCACCTCGTAAGGCTAAATATTCCTGAATGACCGATAGTGAAATAGTACCGTGAGGGAAAGGTGAAAAGAACCCCGGGAGGGGAGTGAAATAGAACATGAAACCGTAAGCTTACAAGCAGTAGGAGAACGACTTATCGTTTAACTTCGTGCATGTTGAAGAATGAGCCGGCGACTTATGTGCAGTGGCAGGTTAAGATAAAGAATATCGGAGCCATAGTGAAAGCGAGCTTTAATAGAGCAAAAGTCACTGTTCATAGACCCGAAACCGGATGATCTAGCCATGGCCAGGGTGAAGCTTAGGTAACACTAAGTGGAGGTCCGAACCGACTGATGTTGAAAAATCAGCGGATGAGCTGTGGTTAGGGGTGAAATGCCAATCGAATCCGGAGCTAGCTGGTTCTCCCCGAAATGCGTTGAGGCGCAGCGGTTGGTGCTTAATCTTAGGGGTAAAGCACTGTTTCGATGCGGGCTGTGAGAGCGGTACCAAATCGATGCAAACTCTGAATACTAAGTGTGTAGCCAACCAGTGAGACATTGGGGGATAAGCTCCATTGTCAAAAGGGAAACAGCCCAGACCACCAGCTAAGGCCCCTAAATATATACTAAGTGATAAAGGAAGTAGAATTGCATAGACAGCCAGGAGGTTTGCTTAGAAGCAGCAATCCTTTAAAGAGTGCGTAATAGCTTACTGGTCAAGTGATCCTGCGCCGAAAATGAATGGGACTAAGTATTTTGCCGAAGCTGTGGGATGTTTACATCGGTAGGGGAGCGTTCTGTATTAGTTTGAAGCGTTAGTGTAAGCGGACGTGGACGAAGCAGAAGTGAGAATGTCGGCTTGAGTAGCGAAAACATTGGTGAGAATCCAATGCCCCGAAAACCTAAGGATTCCTCTGAAAGGTTCGTCCACAGAGGGTGAGTCAGGACCTAAGGCGAGGCTGAAAAGCGTAGTCGATGGATAACAGATTAATATTTCTGTACTATATATTATTAATATCGAGGGACGAAGAAGGCTAAATCATCCGGATGTTGGTTACCGGTTTAAGCTTATAAGGTTATGATAGATGGCTGAAACATCTTGAGCTAAAGAGCAAATACAAGATACTAAGGTATTAAAGTGATTGATGTCATGCTTCCTAGAAAATCTCGGCATATTTTAAATAATATATACCTGTACCCTAAACTGACACAGGTAGGTAGGTAGAGAATACTAAGGGGCGCGAGATAACTCTCTCTAAGGAACTCGGCAAAATAGCCCCGTAACTTCGGGAGAAGGGGTACCCTTTTAGGGTTGCAATAACCAGGCCCAAGCGACTGTTTATCAAAAACACAGGTCTCCGCTAAGTCGTAAGACAACGTATGGGGGCTGACGCCTGCCCAGTGCCGGAAGGTTAAGGAAATTTGTTAGTTGTAAAACAAAGCTAATGACTGAAGCCCCGGTGAACGGCGGCCGTAACTATAACGGTCCTAAGGTAGCGAAATTCCTTGTCGGGTAAGTTCCGACCCGCACGAAAGGCGTAACGATTTGGGCACTGTCTCGGAGAGAGACTCGGCGAAATAGACTTGTCTGTGAAGATGCGGACTACCTGCACCTGGACAGAAAGACCCTATGAAGCTTTACTGTAGCTTGGAATTGAATTCGGGTCTATTTTGCGCAGAATAGGTGGGAGGCTGAGATGATATATTTGCGGATATGTAAGAGCCAATAGTGAGATACCACTCCTAATAGACTAGAATTCTAATTTTGAATGCCATTATCTGGCCAAAAGACAGTTTCAGGTGGGCAGTTTGACTGGGGCGGTCGCCTCCTAAAAAGTAACGGAGGCGTGCAAAGGTTCCCTCAGGCTGGTCGGAAATCAGTCGTAGAGTATAAAGGCATAAGGGAGCTTGACTGCAAGACTTACAAGTCGAGCAGAGACGAAAGTCGGCCTTAGTGATCCGACAGTACCGAGTGGAAGGGCTGTCGCTCAACGGATAAAAGTTACTCTAGGGATAACAGGCTGATCTCCCCCAAGAGTTCACATCGACGGGGAGGTTTGGCACCTCGATGTCGGCTCATCGCATCCTGGGGCTGTAGTAGGTCCCAAGGGTTGGGCTGTTCGCCCATTAAAGCGGTACGCGAGCTGGGTTCAGAACGTCGTGAGACAGTTCGGTCCATATCCGGTGCAGGCGTTAGAGTATTGAGAGAAACTCTCCTTAGTACGAGAGGACCGGGAGAGACGCACCTCTGGTGTACCAGTTATTGTGCCAACAGTAAACGCTGGGTAGCCAAGTGCGGATTAGATAACCGCTGAAAGCATCTAAGTGGGAAGCTAGCCTCAAGATGAGTACTCTTTCTGTAATAACAGAAAAGATCACGGTAAGATTAACCGTTTGATAGGCATTAGGTGTAAGTATAGTAATATATTCAGCTGAGATGTACTAACAGATCAAAAACTTAAAAAGTATATTATTCTATTATAATATAGATGAGTTCAAATAGTAATATGTTTTGACATTTATAGCGTAGTAGATCCACTCCGATCCATACCGAACTCGGTTGTTAAATGCTGCAGCGGCAATAATACTGGAAGGGAAGCCTTTTGGGAAAGTAGCTCAATGTCAGGACTTAATTTAGTTTAATCTCTATATTAAAAATATTTATGAAATATAATGTATACAAAACTTTTTATATTATATTTAATTTTTACTTAAACTAAGTGATATGAATATTAAACTTTTTCAGGGAAAAATTTATGAAATTGGCTGTTTATGGTAAAGGTGGTATAGGTAAGTCGACTACTAGCTGTAATATTTCAGTTGCTTTATCATATCGAGGAAAAAGAGTTTTGCAGATAGGATGTGATCCAAAGCATGATAGTACATTTACTTTAACGGGATTTTTAATACCTACCATTATAGATACATTACAATCTAAAGATTATCATTATGAAGATGTATGGCCAGAAGATGTGATTTATAAGGGTTATGGAAATGTAGATTGTGTTGAAGCTGGTGGTCCTCCAGCAGGTGCTGGATGTGGCGGTTATGTAGTAGGTGAAACTGTAAAATTGTTAAAAGAACTTAATGCTTTTGATGAGTATGATGTAATCCTTTTTGATGTTTTAGGTGATGTTGTATGCGGTGGCTTTGCTGCTCCTTTAAATTACGCGGATTATTGTTTAATAATTACAGACAATGGTTTTGATGCATTATTTGCAGCTAATAGAATAGCTGCATCAGTACGAGAAAAAGCTAGAACTCATTCTCTAAAATTGGCTGGTTTAATTGGTAATAGAACATCAAAAAGAGATTTAATTGATAAATATATTGATTGTGTTCCTATGCCAGTATTAGAAATTTTACCTTTAATTGAAGATATTCGAATATCTAGAGTTAAAGGTAAAACTTTATTTGAAATGGCAGATAATGATAGTGCTTTATCTTATGTCTGTGATTATTATTTAAATATTGCAGATCAGTTAATTGCTCAACCAGAAGGCATTGTTCCACAAGAATCACCAGACAGGGAGTTATTTAGTTTACTCTCAGATTTTTATTTGAATCCTGCGAAAAAAGATAGTCCAAGCATGCTTCAGAATAATCTAGATTTAATGATTATACAATAGGTAATTTTATATTATATGACTTTTACAAAACAAACAGAAAGCAAAAAAAATTTAACCTTTGAATGTGAAACAGGTAATTATCATACATTTTGTCCAATTAGTTGTGTTTCTTGGTTATATCAAAAAATAGAAGATAGTTTTTTTTTAGTTATAGGTACAAAAACTTGTGGTTATTTTTTGCAAAATGCTATGGGTGTTATGATTTTTGCTGAGCCTCGTTATGCTATGGCTGAATTAGAAGAAGGCGATATTTCTGCGCAGCTGAATGATTATGAAGAGCTTAAGCGTTTATGTCTGCAGATTAAACAAGATAGGCAGCCAAGTGTGATTTTTTGGATTGGTACTTGTACAACTGAAATTATTAAAATGGATCTTGAAGGAATAGCTCCTAAATTAGAGGCAGAAATTAATATTCCGATTGTTGTAGCTAGAGCAAATGGCTTAGATTATGCTTTTACTCAAGGAGAAGATACAGTTTTAGCTGCTTTGGCTCAAAGATGTCCTCAAAAATCACAAGATATTTTAGTTAATTTGACAGATCATGAGCCATTGATTGTTTTTGGTTCTTTGCCAAATTTAGTTGCTAAGCAGTTAAGCTTAGAACTTGCTAGTCATGGTATTTCTATTTCCGGCTGGCTTCCATCTTCCAATTATATTGATTTGCCTAATATTAATCCAGGTAATTATGTCATAGGTATTAATCCATTTCTTAGTCGTACAGCAACAACATTAATGCGTAGAAGAAAAGCAAAGTTAATTATTGCTCCTTTTCCAATTGGTCCTGATGGTACTCGTGCTTGGATTGAAAAAATTTGTTCTGTATTTAATATACAGCCTAAAGGCCTCTATGAAAGAGAGCAAAAAATATGGGATACTTTACAGGATTATACAAGCTTACTTAAGGGAAAATCAGTTTTTTTTATGGGAGATAATTTGCTGGAAGTTTCTTTAGCTCGATTTTTAATAGCATGTGGAATGATTGTGTATGAATTAGGTATTCCGTATATGGATAAAAGATATCAAAGAGCCGAATTGGATTTATTAGAACAAACTTGTAGAAAAATGCAAGTTATGATGCCTAAAATTATTGAGAAGCCCGATAATTATAATCAATTAGATCGCATTAAAGATTTAGAACCAGATTTAGTAATTACTGGTATGGCTCATGCAAATCCTCTTGAAGCTCGTGGTATTAATACAAAGTGGTCTGTTGAATTTACATTTGCTCCTATTCATGGCTTTAGTAATTCAAGAGATATTTTAGAATTGGTAACTAGGCCAATGAGACGAAATAATAGTTTGCCAAATGTAGATTTTGTTTAGTATATATTTTATATAAATAATTTACTTGACATCTTTCTGTGTTTTATAATTAAGAATAACTTGTTGATTCTTTAATAATTTTAAGTATATTTAATTTTTATATCAAGTTTTTGAAAGAACTTGTTTAAAGCCTGCAATAATAGAAAAAAATATTTTTTAAGAATTAAAATTGTAAATATTTAATTTGTTCATTAAGTTAATATTAAATTTATATACAAATATAAATTTAATTAAATATATTTTGGATAAATAAAAGAAGTGTAAAAAGTTAGCCAATTATATGGTCCAACTTTTCTGATATTACATTTTATAAAAAAATATATTGATTATTTTTTTATATTAATCTTCTACCCTTTTTTCTTCTTTTTTTAATTATTTTACAGCCATTTTTAGTTTTCATGAATGTTAGGAAGCCTAGTTTTTTTCTTTTTTTATTAATATTTCTACGAATAGATTGGTGATTCATTTATTTAATTATATTTTTTTTAATTTGGATTATTTAATTTATGAAAAGATTATATTTTCTAAGAATTGATTGACCTATTTCTGTGGATCATCATCTCAGATCGTTAAATTATAATTAGCATTTATAGTTTATTATGTTTTTAGATATTGTATTGTTTTTTAAATTTATTCTTGTTAATTGAATTATATCTAGTAAATGATCGATCGTGTATAGTGTCTAATATTTAGAGTATAAATGATTGAAAGCTTATGTCAACTTTTTTTATTACTAGTCTTGTGTTTGGAGAAATAAATAACGTATTAATACCAATAATTTATTGTATAATTTTATTGCTATTTTTATTACTATTATGCGTAATAATAACATTACAGTTAATTTATATATTTACAATTAATAATCATTTGAGTATATTGAATAAGAAAAAAGATACTAGTCAATTAAATAAAGATGATACAATAATTTTATCAAAAATATATATGAAAAAGCAATTGTGGTTATCATCAATTAAAATGTTAGAATCGATAGATTTGAATTATAAATGTTTTAATTTAATGGGTTTTTCTTATTATAGCATGAAGCAATATAATATAGCTAAAGTGTATTATTTAAAGTCTTTAGAGTTAAAGAAAGATTATTTAGTTGCATTAAAAAATTTGGCCAAGGTTTACGAATTGACTGAAGATTTTTCTTTAGCGTTAAAAGCTTATAATTCTATCTTGCATTATGATAAAGATAGTATAATAGCGATTAATGGTTTGATGAAAATTAAAAATCGGGATAGCAGGATTTGAACCTGCGACATCCTGCTCCCAAAGCAGGCGCGCTACCAAACTGCGCTATATCCCGCGATATTATATAATATCATATCTTTTTTTTATTACTTTGTCTATAGTATGAATTAATTATAATTAATGTGGGTACCAAAACATGCCTTTAATGCCATCTGGATCAGAAATAAAGCCTAGATTTTTATAAAAACTTATAACTTGTGGATCGGCAAATAGGGTAATAGTATTTATATCAGCATAGCGTAGTTGTTTTATGGCTTCTTTAATTAAAATTCTGCCTAGGCCTCTACCTTGAAAATCTGGATGTACAACTACATCCCAAATTGTTGCATTGAAAGTATTGTCTGAAGTTGCTCTAGCAAATGCTATTAGTTTTTTATGATTGTTAGATTGATAGAATAATGAAATAGTTAAGAAGCTATGTTCAATAGCTATTTTTACTTTTTTTAAAGGTCTACGAACCCAGCCTACTGTATCACATAATTCTTCAAGCTCATATAAATTGATATTTTTGTCTTTACTTAAAAATATATTGATTTTTTTGTTTTTATAATCAAAATCTTGCACAAGAATTTTGTGCTTTATTTTATTGTAGTTGTCTGAATATTGATTTATCTGAATAACTTTAGTCTTATTCCAGAAAAGTTTCCAAAATGCCATTGTAGTTTTATGTATAATTATTTTAAGTTTATTCTCTTATTTTATTAAATTATATTCAATAAATGTTACTACATATACATAAAGTATATACTATATACTATGATTTTTTTATAACCATTTAAAAGCAATGATTTAATATGTAACTTTTTGTTGTACACATTTATATTTTTAATTGTAGGAGAAACTACTTTGAAAAAATTACCTTTTTTATCACTTTTAGTTGTATTTATATTATTGATGCAACCTTCATTTTCTAATGCTGATATAGCCGGTTTGAAGCCATGTAAAGATTCGCCAGCTTTTACAAAACGTTTACGAAATAGTGTCAAAAAATTAGAAGCTCGTCTTTTAAAATATGAACCTTCTACACCCCCTTTTTTAGCTATTCAAAAACAAATAGATAAAACCAATATGCGTTTTAGTAAATATAGTAAAGCTGGTTTACTCTGTGGTACTGATGGATTGCCACATTTAATTACTGATGGTAGATGGAATCATGCAGGAGATTTTATTTTTCCGGGTTTATTATTTATTTATATAACTGGTTGGATAGGTTGGGTAGGACGTGGTTATTTACAAGCCATTTCTAAAGATAATAAGCCTGCTGAAAAAGAGATTATTATAGATGTACCATTAGCAATTAAGTTTTCTATGTCTGGCTTTACTTGGCCATTGGCTGCATGGCAAGAATTTACTAGTGGAAATCTTTTAGCTTCAAACGATGATATTACTGTATCGCCAAGGTAATTAAGCAGATGAAAACTCTTTTATTTTTATTGGGATAGTTTATATGGATAACAATTTAATTAAGTATTTATCAACGGTACCTGTTGTAGCCTTTTTTTGGCTAACTTTCACAGCTGGTTTAATTATTGAAATCAACCGTTTTTTCCCAGATGTGTTATATTTTTACTTATAATTAAGAAAGATGTAGGTATTTATATTTGTTAAGATATATTAATGTTAATGTGTAAATTATAAGTTTGTTTTTTTGATTATTGTTTCTTAATTTGTTAATATAAATCATATTTATTAATAAATTAGTTGTAAAAAATATGAGTTTAATTAGTCAAATTATCGTAAATGCAGATAATGAACTCCGTTATCCTACTATTGGAGAGTTGCAATCAATTAAAGGTTATTTACAGACTGGAGAAGATAGAATCCGCATTAGTTTATTTTTAAGAGATCAAGAACTAAATATAATACAAAAAGCTAGTAAGGCTATCTTTAAAATTTATCCTGAATATATTGCACCAGGCGGTAATGCGGAGGGCGCTAAAAGACGTTCACTTTGTTTGCGTGATTATGGATGGTATCTTCGCCTTATTACTTATGGTATTTTATCTGGAGATAAGCAGTCAATTGAAAAAATTGGATTAATTGGAGTTAGAGAAATGTATAATTCTTTAGGTGTACCTATTTTGGGTATGATAGATTCAGTGCAGTGCTTAAAAGAGGCAACTTTAGATCTTTTATCACTTGAAGATTCACAAATTCTTGCTCCTTATTTTGATTTTATTATCCAAGGCATGTCTTGATTCTTGATATATTATTTTCAATTATTTATTTTTATAATGAATAGTTGTTTAGTAATAAATATAGTGATATAATTGGCTTATGCTCGGAAGTTTATAAATATATTAGCTAAAATTTGCCAGGACTGGAAAGTAGCAGCAATTTAGTTAAATCATATTTAGATAACTTTCCGGGTTTTATGCTTCTTTATTTTATAAATTCTGAAAATTTTCCAATACTATTGTCAATCTTAGACTAGCAATAATTAATTTTTATAATTCAACTGTATTTCAAAAGTTACATGAAATCATCAATTACGCAAGGAGTTAAAATACTTGCGACAGGCTCTGCTGTACCAGATTTATGTATTAGTAATGAGCTAATTAGTAATATGGTCGATACATCAGATGAATGGATATTTAATAGGACAGGAATAAAAGAAAGAAGAATTTCATCAAGTCCAACATCATTAATTGACATGGCTACTGCTGCATCAATGAATGCATTGAATAAAACGCATATAAATGCTATCGATTTAGATTTAATTATTTTGGCTACATCTACACCTAATGATTTATTTGGGAGTGCAAGTCAATTACAAGCTAAGATAGGTGCTAGTAAAGCAATCGCTTTTGATATTACAGCAGCATGTTCAGGTTTTGTAATTGCTATGGTAACAGCTACACAATTTATTCAGAATGGAAGTTACTCTAATGTTTTAGTTGTTGGTGCAGATGTTTTATCTAAGTGGACGAATTGGTCTGATAGACGTACTTGTATTTTATTTGGTGATGGTGCAGGAGCAGCTATTTTACAATCTTGTTCAGTTTTAGAAAATAATATTTTAGGATTTCATTTAAATACTAATGGTCAAAAATTTGATCAGCTAAATATTCAGTGTGAATATTCTAATCATGATAAAAACTTCTTTTCAAAAGGTTTAAAAGGTAGTTTTAAATATATTACTATGCATGGTAAAGAAGTATATAAATTTGCTGTTTCTAAAGTACCTCAAAGTATTCAGGCTTGTTTAGGTTCTTTGAATTTATCTTCTGAGAATATTGATTGGTTATTATTGCATCAAGCAAATGAGCGTATTCTTTATGCTGTTGCTTCTAGGCTAATGATACCATCTGAGAAAGTAATATCTAACTTAGCTAAATATGGGAATACATCAGCTGCTTCGATTCCTTTAGCTTTAAATGAAGCTTTAGAAGATAATAAAATTCAAAATGGAGATTTAATTGTTATGTCTGGTTTTGGTGCTGGATTAACTTGGGGAACGCTTATTATCAAATGGTATAGATAATTTTATAATATTATAGAATATGAAGATAAAATGCATTGATTCATAAGTTCTATCATAATATAATTATAAATTTTTTAGTTATTTCTAGAAATTTATGATCTTATTAGTTGATCAGTTTTTTATAAATTAATATAATAGGTTAATAAAAATGACTCCATCGTTATCTAATTTTTTAAATAGTTTGATTTTAGGAGCAGCAATTGTTGTGGTTCCAATTACAGCAGCACTCTTGTTTGTAAGTAAAAAAGATAAAACAATAAGAGGTTAAAGAGTTTATAATAAAGTTGATTTTATATAAATGAAATTTAAAATGTCTTTATCTAATTGGTTACTTGTCAAGCGAAATTTAGTAGTTGCTAAAAATATTAATAAGTCAAATCTAAAAATTCCAGATGGCCTTTGGATAAAGTGTGATAAATGTGGTTTATTGATGTATTATAAAACTTTGAAAAAAAATTTAAAAGTTTGTCCTCAATGCATGCATCATTTTCCTACATCTAGTTATGATAGGATAAAACAGATTGTAGAACTTGATTCATGGCAACCTTTAAATAATAATTTATCATCTACAGATCCCTTAGGTTTTTCTGATCAAAAGCTTTATCGTAAAAGACTGCAGGATATGAAAGTTAAAACTGGTTTACATGATGCTGTGCAAACAGGCTTGGGATTAATTGGCAGTATTCCTATTGCTCTTGGTGTTATGGACTTTCGTTTTATGGGTGGTAGTATGGGCTCTGTTGTAGGTGAAAAATTAACTCGTCTAATTGAATTAGCTACTAGTCAAAGATTACCTATTATAATTATTTGTGCTTCAGGTGGAGCTAGAATGCAGGAAGGTATGTTGAGCTTAATGCAAATGGCAAAAGTATCTTCTGCATTATATAAGCATAAGCAGCTTAATTTATTGTATCTATCTATATTAACTTCTCCTACTACAGGTGGTGTAACGGCTAGTTTTGCAATGTTAGGTGATTTAATACTTGCTGAGCCTAATGCATTAATTGCATTTGCTGGTAGGCGCGTAATTGAACAAACAATTCGACAAGATCTGCCTGCTAATTTTCAGACATCTGAATATTTATTTAATCATGGCTTTATTGATCTTATAGTACCTAGAACACAATTACGAATGAAACTTATACAACTTTTAACCTTTTACTATCCTTCATTAAAATGACTAATCATATATTTCTTTAAATTTTTGAATATATTCCCTTTGTCCATATTTTAAAGGATTAATTGTTGTTATTTATATATAGGCTACTTTATCTAAAAAAATAAAATATATTAAGGAGAATTATGCTAAAAAAAATTGTTTTTGTTTTTTGTTTATCAATGCTATCTAGTATATTAAATCTTAATATAGTTAACGCTATAGAATTAGATGAGTCTACAAGGACTGTTCAATTAGAACAAGCTGGTCAAACTATTGTTTTAACACCAGAGCAGGTAAAACGAGGTAAACGTTTATTTAATAATACTTGTTCACAATGTCATAATGGTGGAATTACAAAAACTAATCCAAATATAGGTCTTGATACAGAATCTTTAAGTTTAGCAACTCCTTCAAGAGATAATATTAGTGGTTTAATTGATTATATGAAAAATCCGACAAGTTATGATGGAGATTCTTTAATTTCTGAGTTACATCCTAGTATAAAGAGTGCTGAAATTTTTCCTAAAATGCGTAATTTAACTGATGAAGATTTATTCGCAATTGCTGGACATATATTAATGCAGCCTAAAATAGCTTCAGAAAAATGGGGTGGCGGTAAAATATACTATTAGGACTAAACTGTTAACTATTAATACTTTTTATAAAATACATGTGATAAATATTACAATTATACTGAATATATTTTTATTAGGAGAAAAAATTGAACAAGCTTTTAATGTCGTTATTATTGATTTTAAGTATTTTATTAATTAATTTAGAACCAGAAGTATATGCTGCAGATTTACAGGCTGGTCAACAAGTCTTTTCAGACAATTGTTCAGCATGTCATCTTGGTGGAAATAATGTAATAATGCCAGAAAAAACTTTGAAAAAAATTGCTTTAGAAGAAAACAGTATGAATAGTATCGGAGCAATTACAACGCAAGTAAAAAATGGTAAAAATGCAATGCCAGCATTTGGTGGTAGGTTAGAAGATGATGACATAGAAAATGTTGCTAATTATGTTTTAAGTCAATCTGAGCAAGGTTGGTAAATATTTGTGTTTAATAATTAAATATTGGTTGTTATTGTATATTTAAAATAGATAGTTAAAAATTCAATATTTATTTAACTATCTATTTGTTTTTTATGTAAAAAATATTATGCCTAAAATTTACTCATCTTTTTTGTTATTGGAAGATGGAATAATCTGTCAAGGTTGGTCTTTTAGTAATTATTTTATGTCAATAGGAGAAGTAGTATTTAATACTGGTATTACTGGTTATCAGGAAATAATGACCGATCCCAGCTATTTTGGTCAAATTATTCTTTTTACTTATCCTGAAATAGGTAATACTGGTATAAATAACCAAGATATGGAATCATCAACATTTTATATTAAAGGAGTTATTGCAAAAAATATTTGCTTAAATCCAAGTAATTGGCGTAGCCAAATATCGCTAGTACAGTATTTAATTAGTCACAATATACCTCATCTTTTTGGTGTAGATACTCGATTTCTTGCACAGCATTTAAGAACTAAAGGTGTTATGAATGGCTGTATTTGTAATACTATTATAGACTCTCATAAATTAGTAGAAAAGTTTAAGTATTGTACAGCTTTACAAAATATAAATTTAACAAATAAAGTTACTACTCGTAATATATATAAATGGTCCTCAAGTTTATTAAATGAGTTTCAATATCCTTCAGTTTATAAAATAAAAGAACAAGTTAATAAGCTTCATGTTATTGTGATTGATTTTGGTGTCAAGTTTAATATATTGAATAGATTGTCGTATTATGGTTGCACTGTGACAGTCGTGCCATCTATAACTAGCTCTGAGAATATTATAGCCAATAAACCAGATGGTGTATTGTTATCTAATGGTCCAGGTGACCCTTCATTAATTAATTCATCGCTTAATACAATTAATGATTTAATTAATGATAATATACCTTTATTTGGTATTTGTTTAGGACATCAGTTATTAAGTTTAGCTATTGGTGCTTCAACGTCCAAGCTTAAATTTGGACATAGAGGTCTTAATCATCCATCTGGATTATATGATCAAGTGAAAATAACTAGCCAGAATCATGGTTTTGTTGTATCTTTAAATACGTTACCTCAAAATATAGTTGATATAGTTTCTTGGAATCTTAATGATTATACTATTGCAGGAATAGTTCATAATTTAAAGCCTTGTTTTTCTGTACAGTATCATCCTGAAGCAAGCCCTGGTCCTCATGATTCAGATTATTTATTTGCTCATTTTATAAAAATTATGGATATTTTTAAAAAGAATATTTAAAAAGACTTTATTTTTTCATTTAGATGTATTTTTTTTATTCCATGCAGGATGATCGAATAATGCAGATAATACTTGTACTCCTCTTAATTGATTAAATAATGGTAAATGGCCTATAGGAGCTGTATTATCCCATACAAATTCATTTGGATATCTTACAGTTGTATTATTAATTTTCCAGCCTATTCTATGCCATAATTTATCCCAGTTTTGATTATTATATAGCCATATATTTCTTTGTATTGAAAATCCAAATTGTCCTTCTGAGTATATTTTCCATAATGTATCAATAGTCTGCAAGTCTTTTGCCGGTATTCTTAGTATATCTGTAAAATATAACCATTGCCGATCATTTTTATTATTTAATCCAGCTAATTCACGTAAATATTTTTGTGTAAGATTGTTTGCTTTTTTAAAGTTATTGGTAATTAGAGATTCTTTTAACTCTATATAATTAATATTGTTTGATGATTCTAGCTTAACAACTCCTTGCTTAAAGTAGTAATCTATTTGTTTTTTGATAATTTTAACTTCTGATAAGTGTAAATATTTAAAGATAGTACCATCAATATAAGATAATTTAGTTTCTTGATTTATTCTACGTTCTATCAGTAATTCAAGTAGAGCTATTAAGCCAGATGGATTATAGCCAATAATCTTTTTAACTAATTTAGTTTGCTTATTTATTGAAAAATAATCTTCTAGATGAGCAATCTTTCTTAGAATTGATAAATGATTTTTGAATTGATCAGTCATGATTAGTTTGCTTAATATATCAATTAATATTTTTTATTATTAATCATAATCTTTTTTTATTAATTATTTATTTTTAACGCGTATAAGATATGCAATCTAGTTCTGATTAATCTTTTGAATTATGTTTTTAAAGCATAACCGAAATCCTTTGCCAATAATTTCTATTGAAATATATACTATGAATTTGCCTAAAATAATTATCAAGCTATTTATTTTTGGTATAATAAAATCTTGTAGTTCTAGATATAATATTAAGCATAGCTGAATTTTTGATAATTTAAGATACTCATGAGATCTATTAATATAAATATACTTATAAAAGATACCTTTTGAGCTTAATAGCCAGATTTTATATCGGCAGCAATATATGTTTTGTGGATAATAAATATATCGATTTGCCCAATTATAGCTAACTAAGTTATTCCGAAAATGTGATATTGATCTAATTGATGCATTATTATAATTACAAAGATTATTTATTATAAGAAATTCAGAAATAGTTTCAATTGATGGAAAATTGTCTAATAGATTAAAGATTACAATATTGCTGATTTGTATGATAGCATTTTCCAGTAAAAGTTTTACATGATTAAATGGTGTTTTGAGTCTATAAAACTGGAATGTTTTTTTATCTATTGCATTAGCACCAAATATTAAATAAATTAATAGGTTTTGTATTAATAGTTTATGTTCATTGAATAGTAGTTTATTATAAGAAGATTTATGGTTAATTAAATTATAATTATTTTGATACTTAAGTTTATGGACAAAATTTTTTATTGCCTTATTTATTATGTCATAAAGAATTTTATGATTAAGAATTTTAATATTTTTGATATCTAGGTTAAGTTCAATTATATCTATAATTAGTATTTCTAATTCTATTAGAATATCTATAAATAACTCTTTTCTTATATAATTATCTAGTATATCAATCGGTAGATTGATTGGAGTTTTATTTAATAGTTTGCAGGAAAATCTTTGATAAGTTTGTACAAAAAGATTAGCAACGGCTATATTTAAATTAATACTTTGTCTATTTGGCCAATATTTGGTCATATGTTTTTTGTTGATATCTTTAAAATATAGAGCAATTTTTATTAAATATTAATGTATAATTAGTGCATAATTTAATATTATTTTGGGTATTATGATTCAGTATTATTTTCTTGTAGCTAGTCAGGACTTTCTATTATATCAGGAGCCAATTGAAGAAATTTTAAGAGAGAGAATCAATCATTATAATAATCTCAATAAAAGTATTGATTTTGGAGTAACAATTAATTTGTCATTTTTAAATGATCCAGATTTGAAATATATTCAGCAGCAGCTTGTAAAGCCATCAATGGCTATTATTTCATTGGATTCTCAGTTTATTGATTGGCTTAAGCTTCGGATACAATATGTTATTACTGGTAGTTTTCTATCTTCCTCTATAAATATTAAGAATTCTTTGGCATCATTTGATAAAATTAATGTTCCATAGAAATTGTTGTTCTAGAAGGTGTTACAAATAATGTTAAAATTTCTTTGCTAAAAGTTGTTGTTGCTTTAGATTTATATCTGTTAGGATTGATAATAATAGATAGCATTCTTTTTATTGTAACATTTTCAATCTTAGCCCAATGTAAAATACCCAGTTCTAATTCTTTAGCAATAGCAGAAACAGAGACAAAAGCAGCTCCGAGTCCAGATTGTACCGCATTTTTTATAGCTTCAATAGAATTTAGTTCCATTTCTATTTTAAACCTACTACTATCAATATCATGCTCACTTAATACTTTATCTATAACTTTACGAATTGTTGATTGTGTATCTAAAGCTATGAATCGAAGTCTATACAAATCTTCTTTTTGAATGTTTGAATTTTTAGCAAAAATGTGGCAAGTCGGTAAAATAAGTGCTAATTCATCTTCTGCATAAGATGTAATGTGTAAAATTTCTCTTAATTCATTTGGTACTTCTCCTCCAATAATGGCTAAATCAACTTGACCATTTGCTACACTCCATGAAATTAGTCGAGTAGAATGTACTTGTAATTGGACATTAACTTGAGGATATCTTTGTCTAAATAAGCCAATTAGTCTTGGCATAAGATATGTTCCAGTTGTTTGACTAGCTCCTATAACTAGCGTTCCACCTTGTAGGTTTTGTAAATCTTCTAATGCGCGACAGCTTTCTTCACATAAAGCTAATATTCTACTGCTATAATTTAATAATAAATTACCTCCTTCAGTTAATGTTGCTTTTTTATTACTACGTTCAAAAATGGGTATATTTAATTGTTTTTCTAGGTTTTGTATTTGCAAGCTTATAGCTGGTTGAGATACGTATAAACTGTCAGCTGCTTTTTTAAAGCTTCCTTCTTTAACAATAGCTTTTAAAATACGTAGTTGATCTAATGTAAATGGTAAATCTCTCATTGTATTCAATATTTAGTAGTGGGAATTTTTAGAATATTAATATAGTTTTTAATTTTGTTTATTTATTAATTGTGCAATTTTTCGTAAAATATTTTAATTTATCACTTTATAGTATTGGTACAATATAGTAAAAGAAAGTTTATTGCTTTCTAGAATTATTTTAAATAAAGGTATCATAACATATGGATATGAGATTACTAATAGTGCTGATTCCGGTTTTGGCTGCTGGTTCATGGGCTGTGTATAATATTGGTCGAGCAGCTTTACAACAACTGCGTAGTATGGGATCCTAGTTATATTGATTGAATAGGGAATAATTATTCCCTATTGTATTTACTTTAATTTTAAAAAAAGTAATTTTTAATTAGTATTAACATTTATTATTGATATAATTATATTATGGCAGTTCCTAAAAAGCGTAAATCTAAAGCAAAGGCTAGATCTAGAAAAGCAAATTGGAAAAGAAAAGCTTTTCATTCATCTATTAAAGCGCTTTCTTTAGCAAAATCTTCTTTTTCTATGAAATCAAATAGTTATATATATATTTTAGATAATTTAAATACAGATAGTAAATTAGAGGCTTAAGTTTTCATCTTTTTGACCATCTGTTAATTTTAAATTTTTACTAGTAAAAATTTGTGAAAATAATTAATTTAAAACAAAAGTATTTATTTATATATTCCTTTAATAATGCTAGCTTAACTTTTTCTATTAAAATAGATCATTTAGGTAAAGTATGGCTTATAAATTGTTATGAAGGTTGTCAACATATTCTTGCTAGAAAAAAAATAAAAATTAGTCAAATTACAAAAATAATAATCACAGATCTAAAAATTAAAAATATCAGTGGTTTACTTGGTTTATTATCTAGTTTAAGTTTAAATACTGTAATAAAAAAAATAGATCTTTATGGTCCACGTGGTTTAGCTAGCTATATATTTTTAGGTAGAAAATATTCTCAAACAAATTTCCGCTATATTTTATCTGTGTATATTATTGAAGCAGGATTAATTGCTCAAAATGATTTTTATCAAATTTATGCCTTTAAAGCATTAAATTATATATGTTCATATAATTATTGTATATTAATACCAGAAAGGCCAGGTCGTTTTGATTTACTGCAAGCTATAAGTTATCAGATCCCATTAGGATCACTATATGGTAAATTAAAACTCAGTAATAAATTTATTTTGCCAGATGGTAATATAATTTATGGTAATAATTTTATAGATCATTATTATTTAGGTAATAAAATATCTTTGCTATCTAGTTTCAATCGAAGACAACATCTTGAAATAAGTCAAAATGGTATGATTGTACTTTATTGTTGATTTGAATAATCTTTAATATTTATGATTTATAAAACTTTAGAAAGTATATATAGTCTTGATTACGTACAATTGTTTCTTAATCAGATAAATGATATGCTAAGAAAGTCTATTTTTACTTGTTTTTTATAATATTTAATATGACATATGCAATTGTTGAAATTTGTGGTAGGCAATTTTGGATTAAATCAGGTCGTTTTTATGATGTTAATAAAATTCATGTACAGCCAGGGCAGACTATACTTTTAAATAAAGTTTTACTTTTAAGTAAAGAAGGAGATATTAAAGTAGGATTTCCTTGTATATTAGACGTAAGTATAAAAGCTAAAGTCTTAAAACATTTAAAGAGTAGAAAGATTATTGTATTTAAAATGAAATCTAAAAAAAATATGAAATCAAAAAATGGCCATAGGCAAGATTTAACTCGTTTATTAATTCAGGAAATATAACTATAATTTATATGGCACATAAGAAAGGTAGTGGAAGTACGAAAAATGGTCGAGATTCAAAATCTAAACGATTAGGTGTTAAGAAGTATGGTGGTGAAAAAGTACTGTCAGGAAATATTATAGTTAGACAAAGAGGTACAAAGTTTAATGCAGGTTTTAATGTTGGATTAGGTAAAGATTATACATTGTTTGCATTAGTTGATGGAATAGTTAAATTTGAGATTATAAAGAGAAAAAAGAAACAGGTTAGTGTATACATGCCTTAATAAGTAATTATTGTGAAAATAGTATTTGTTTTTGTATACTTGGCAATATAAAATTTATAATGATATTACTCTATTGTATTGTTTCTTTTTAAAGCTATTTTTACTTTATGATAAAAAAAATAGTGATTTCACGTTTTAATAATATAGCAGCAATTTTACAAAACAGTAAAACTCAAGAGATTATTACTATTAACTATGATTATCAAATTAATGATATTTATTTAGGTAGTGTTCATAAAATTTTTACAAGTATTAATGCTGGCTTTATTAATTTAGGTCATAATAGAAAGAGTGGTTTTATACATATTAATGATTTAAAGCCTTTAAAAAAAAGTCATAATCTTAGTCAGATTGCTGATGTATTATCTGTGCATCAATTAGTTCTTGTGCAAATTATTAAAGAACCTACTCTTAATAAAGGTCCAAGATTAACAACTAATATTAATTTATTTGGCCGATATATTATCTTGATGCCTTTTTGTAATACTATTAATGTATCACGTAAAATTTATGATCAGAATGAGCGCTCTTATTTACAGGCTTTAGCTGTTTTGCTTAAGCCTGCAACTATGGGCTTATTAATTAGATCTTCTGCTAGTGGAGTTGATGAAGAGGCTTTACTGGAAGATTTTCGTTTTTTAAAAAAACAGTGGTATTTTATTCAAAAGTTGGCTATTTTTAGAACTTTTCCTTGTTTATTGTATAAAGATGAAGATCTTATAAAAAAAATTATTAGAGATTTTTATCAAGATAGTATAAATACAATTGTTGTAGATTCAGAAGAAGATTTAAAGCAAGTTCGATATTATTTAAATAAGTGGCGCTGTATGTCTTATATAAGTAATATGAAATTACAGCTATTTAGCGATGCATACTCTGTATTAGAAAAATTTAATATTTATAGAAGTATACAAAATGCTTTAAAGTCTAAGGTTAATCTTTCTTTAGGTGGATATTTATTTATTGAAACTTATGAAGCATTAACTGTAATAGATGTTAATTCTGGATCGTTTAATAGAACAGATAATTCTAAAGAAGCTGTATTACGAACTAATTGTTATGCTGCTACAGAAATAGCTTATCAGCTGAAAGTTAGAAATGTTAATGGCGTTATTATTATTGATTTTATTGATATGGATTCTCATAGAGACCAGCTTCAATTATTAGAGCATTTTAATCGAGTTTTAAGTTTTGATAATGCTAAGCCGCAAATCATTCAGTTTTCTAAGCTTGGTCTTGTTGAATTAACTAGAAGAAGACGTGGTCAAAGTTTGTTTGAATTATTTAATTATGCAAATAATAATCATTCTTCTGTAAGCATGAATAATATATTGTCGATTAAAAATAGCAGTATGAAAAACAATAGTCTTATATATAAAAGTATTAATGCTTTATTTTTTAATACCGTTTTTTTTAATTCTTTATCTGTGCCGAAAATAGGAATTAATCCGTTCTATAATAGAGTTAAGAGTCGTGATCAATTTGCTTCTTTACCAATAGTTTATATCTATAGAGTTCCTTTAGTTATATATTCCAATATTATTGATTCTAGTTATTGGCTTAATGATTAGAATGTAAAAATAATGCGCTTTATATTAATATAAAGCGCATTATTTTTAATAATCAACTTTTTATTTGAATCTTATTTGAGATTATCAACTGTTAATAGAAGGTGCTACTAAAGCTACTGGCAAAGATTTACCAGAAGCTAAATCTAGTGGGAAGTTATGAGCATTACGTTCATGCATTACTTCCATTCCTAGGTTAGCTCTATTTAGTATATCTGCCCAAGTATTAATTACGCGACCTTGGCTATCAACTACAGATTGGTTAAAGTTAAATCCATTCAGGTTAAATGCCATTGTACTTACAGACATAGCTGTGAACCATATGCCTACTACAGGCCATAGGCCTAAGAAGAAATGTAATGCACGTGAATTGTTAAAACTAGCATATTGGAAGATTAAACGACCAAAATAGCCATGAGCAGCAACAATATTGTAAGTTTCTTCTTCTTGACCGAATTTATAACCGTTGTTTGCAGATTCGCTTTCAGTTGTTTCACGGATTAAGCTAGAAGTAACTAAAGAGCCGTGCATAGCGCTGAATAGTGATCCACCGAATACACCTGCAACACCTAATTGGTGGAATGGGTGCATTAAGATGTTGTGTTCAGCTTGGAATACAAGCATAAAGTTGAATGTACCAGATATACCTAGAGGCATTCCATCAGAGAAGCTTCCTTGACCAATTGGGTAAACTAGGAATACTGCAGCTGCTGCTGCAACAGGAGCTGTAAAAGCAACTGAAATCCATGGACGCATTCCTAAGCGATAGCTTAGTTCCCATTCACGGCCAATATAGCAGCATACTCCTAAAATGAAGTGTAGTACTATTAATTCATAAGGACCACCGTTATATAGCCATTCATCTAAGGAAGCAGCTTCCCAAATTGGATAAAAGTGAATACCTATAGCTGCAGAGCTAGGAATTATGGCACCAGAAATAATATTATTTCCGTAAAGTAAAGATCCTGCAACAGGTTCACGAATACCATCAATATCAACTGGAGGTGCAGCAACGAATGCAATGATGAATACAGATGTAGCTGTTAATAGAGTTGGAATCATTAGTACTCCAAACCATCCAATGTATAGACGGTTTTCAGTACTAGTGATCCAAGTACAGAAACGTTCCCACAGGCTTGCGCTTTCGCGTCTTTCTAAAGTAGCAGTCATAGTTTTATTTGATTTTTAGGATAGGCAAGGGTACTTCCCAAGTTTTTTGACTTGTTAACTAAAGTATTACAAAAAAAAGATTATTTTATCAAAAAAAATGTATTTTTTTTGATAAAAGTTCACTAACTTATTTTTTATTGCGGACGGAGAGACTCGAACTCTCACAAGATAATCTTACTAGAACCTAAATCTAGCGTGTCTACCAATTTCACCACGTCCGCATTAATAATAAAAAACTATATCAAAATTAGTGTTAAAAATCAAGTGTATTGATTTTTGGTAAATATTGATATATAAAAAATGTTATTCTAGCTTTTTATAAGTTGTTATATAGAATTTAATTATTTTATAAAAAATAATAGTAAAAAAGATTGTATATTTATATAGTAATATTGTAAAGATTTTCATTTGAGAGATAAATAATGAAATTATAGTTCAATTTATTTTCTGATATTGTAAGTATATATTTTGTATTACTTAGATTAAATAATGCTTTAATCTTCATCTCTATGGAGTCGTAAGATTTCTATTTCTATAAATACTATATTTATTTATATAAAGTTCAAGTAGAAATTTCAATTACTATATTTATTATTCTTTGTTTAATATTTTAAAATATAGTTAAACTTAATATAAGTTTCTAATGTTTTTAATTATTTACCGATATATTTAACATTTTTGTTAAAAGCTACGTGTGTGAATTTCAATATATTGCTTGTCAAATGATTTGTATTTGATTTATATTATTTATAAGTTCCTCAGTAGCTCAGTGGTAGAGCGATCGGCTGTTAACCGATTGGTCGTAGGTTCAAATCCTTCCTGGGGAGATTTATGTATTGTAATATTTAAAAATGAATATCTTGATTATATTATGAGTTTAGAATCTGTGCAATTAGAATTATCTATTTATACTTTTCAGCAGTTTATCATTCGTTCTTTATATTTGAATTTATATCTTAAACAACCTGTCTTTTTTATTTTACTTTTTTTGAGTGGTATTTTTACAAGTTTTAATCCTTGCATGCTTTCTATGTTGCCAGTTAGCTTATCGTATATTATTACTGTAAATAATCAAAAAAGATATTATTTAAGTTTTTTGTTAGGCTTATCAAGTAGTTCTATTTTATTTCTTATTTGTTTTGCTTTGCTAAGCTATAATTATCATATTATATTTACTTGCTTACCTTTATTTTCTGCTTTGACTACCTTTATTTTAGGCCTATTTTTATTAAGCATATTAAGATTAGATATTAGTTTTCTAAGTTTTTTGTCCGTTTTAAATTTTAATTTATATACTAGCAATTATTTGCTGGGCCTATTATTAGGAATTAATACTTCATCTTGTAGTGTACCTATTTTATTGACATTGTTATTTGTTTTGTCTTCTTCTAATAATTATATTTTAATTTCTTTTTATATTTTTATATATTTATTGGGATATCTTTTCTTTTTATTATTATTAATATTTTTAATTATTCAATTGCGTTTTATGCAAAGCAATTTCTTTGTTTTTATGTCTAGTATTTTTATTCGATTGAGCGGTTGCACAGTATTAAGCTTAGGCGTCCTCAGACTTTTGGAAAATATTTTTTTCTAATTGTCTTAGAAATATTAAATGAGAGGTATTTATGAATTTAAAAAGTCTTTTTTGGGGTTTTGTAAGAAGCTTGAGTAGCCTAAGTGTTTCTATCGTTTTGCTGTTGTTAATATCGGTTGTTAGTATTTTTGGTACTGTTATAGAGCAGGATCAATCTATGGAATATTATAAATTGAATTATCCTGAGAATAAGCCTTTTTTCTTTTTTTTCACTTGGAGATATATTTTGAATTGGCACTTTAATCATGTTTATTCTAATATTTGGTTTATAGTATTGTTATTGTTATTTTTTCTTAGTTTACTTATCTGTACAGTATCAAGACAATTGCCGGTTTTGAAACGTGCACGTCAATGGAAATTTTTTTACAATAAGTCTTCATTGAATAAATTTAGTTCTTTAAGCACTATAAGCAATGAATCATTTATTAATTTTATATATATATTAAACTTGAAAAATTATTATGTTTTTCATAAAGCTAACGCGATATATGCTTATAAAGGATTAATAGGTAGAGTAGCGCCTATTTTTGTTCATTTTAGTATTATATTTACATTAATTGGATCTTGTATTGGACTATTTGGAGGATTTTTTGCTCAGGAAATGATACCAGTTGGCGAAATTTTTCATTTTCAAAATATTGTACGATCAGGTTACATTAGTAAATATCCTAATAATATATTGGGTAAAGTGAATAATTTAAATATTTCATATAATCAAGATAATTCTATACAACAATTTTTTTCTAATTTATCAATTTTAGATAATAAAGGTAACATTTTATGTAATAGAATAATATCAGTAAATAGTCCTTTAAAATTTAAAGGCTTAACTTTTTATCAGACAGATTGGCAAATTAATGCCTTAAGATTTAGAATTGGCTTAAATTACTTTTGTCAGAAGTCTTTAGTTAAAATTAAGAATGAAAAGACTTTGAATATGTCTTGGTTTTGCAATTTATTGATTAGTCAAAATCATCAGATTTCTATTGTTATTACGGACTTGAAAGATACTATTCTCATTTATGACAATAGTGGTATTTTAATAACAAAAACACATTATGGTTTATGTAATGTTATTTATGGTATTCCAATTGTTATTCAAGATATTATGATAAGTACAGGTTTACAGGTCAAAACTGATCCAGGTCTTCAATTTACATATGCTGGATTTTTGATTTTAATGATAAGCATTGTAGCTAGTTATCAGTCTTATTCTCAGATATGGGCTAGTAGTAATCTTGGTATCTTTTATTTTAGTGGTTTTACAAATAGAGCTTCCCTTTTATTTGAAGAAGAAATTTCTTTAGCTTATAAAGCATATGTAAATTTATTAAATATTAGTTAATAGGAAATTTTTTATAAGAGTTTTACCACTTTCTGTCCATAAACTTTCTGGATGGAATTGAATACCTTTTAAGCTTGGATATTTCTTATGTTGACATCCCATAATAATTCCTTCTTTTGTTTTAGCAGTAATTTCTAGCTCTTTCGGAAAAAATTGTGTATTAATTACTAGGCTATGATATCTTGTTGCTAAAAAAGGATTAGGTAATGTTGAAAATATATCTCTTCCGCTATGATAGATTGGAGATATTTTACCGTGCATAGGGTTTACAAGTTTTATGATTTGGCCTCCGTAAACATATCCAATGCTTTGATGTCCTAAGCATACTCCTAGAATTGGAATATTTTGAGCACAAGTTTTTATGATTTCCAATGAAATACCAGAATCTAGTGGATGTCCTGGGCCAGGAGAAATAATTATATGTGTCGGATTTATTTTAGTAATGGCGCTTATTGATAGATTATCGTTACGTGCGACTTTGACATTAAAACCTAATGCGCCTACATATTGTACTAAATTATGAGTAAAGCTATCGTAATTATCAATTATTAGTATCATAAGAGAATTGTTAAAATTATTGTATGGATATACCTTCTTTTGGTGAACTAGAGTTAGCTTTTAATGATTTATACATTCTTCCAGCTAAATGAGCAAAATGTCCAGATTCTACTGCTAGTTTCATTGCATAGGACATTCTTCTTGGTGAAGAAGCTTTGGCTACTGCAGTATTTAATAATACTGCATCAGCTCCTAGCTCCATAGCATAAGATGCTTCACTAGCTGTACCAATACCAGCATCAATAATTACTGGTATTTTAGCATTATTTATGATTATTGATAGATTAAATGGGTTTTGTAAGCCTTGCCCTGATCCTATAGGAGATGCTAAAGGCATGACCGCAGCACAGCCAATGTCTTCTAAGTGCTTTGCTAGTATAGGATCAGCATTAATATAAGCTAAAACAGTGAAATCTTTTTTAACTAAATATTCTGCGGCTTTTAATGTTCCAATAGGATCCGGTAATAAATATGTAGAATCAGGAATTACTTCTAGTTTAATAAAATTATTATCTATTTGACCAATTCTTTTATTAATTTCTTTTCCTAGAATAGCTATTCTTATAGCTTCTTCAGCATTTTTGCAGCCAGCTGTATTTGGTAATAGCCATAATTTATTCCAATTTAAAGCATTCATCAAGCTATATTGACTTGTTGTAATAATTGATTTGGCTCTTCTTATGGCAACTGTAATGATAGATGCTTCACTTATTTGTATGCTTTCTATTGCTTCTTTTAAATTTTGATATTTACCTGTGCCTAGCATTAGTCGAGATTTAAATATTTTATTTGCGATTTTGAATTCTTTAGTACTATTTTTATAATTATTTTGCATTGGATTGCTTAATTAGAGATAAAGTAAATATTGAGAATGATTGAAAATTACTTGCATTATATTGTAGAATCAATATTATTATTTTTCTAATATTATTTTATGATATAAATCAAAGATTTTATTGTTTTTTATTTTTTAATTCAATTATATAATATAACTATGCTCAAAGGATTGCCTGAGTGGATAATTTTCGTGATAATAATTTTTATATTATGTATGATAATTATTGGATTATACAAGCTTTATAATTGTACTATTAGTGAATCCAAGAATAAATATACTATTACTGTTATAGATAGAATTGGTTCTATATTACCATATTGGTTGCCATTACTTGAGGGTTTACAGAATTTTGGACAACAAATTTTGCCAGATTATCCATTTAGTATAATGAGTCTTTATAAAAAAACTTTAATGCCTTTAGTACTTTTTTATGTTACACATCCTGCATTGGCATTTATTATTTTTTTTGTATTATATTATTTGTTTGTTAGAGCTAAAAGTCCGTTGCCAGATAGACCATTTATAAGGTTTAATGTTTTACAATCAATATTATTATTTTTAATTAATTCTTTATTAGGTGCAACTTTTCGTGCATTACCTATAGAGTTTCGAGTTAGTTTATATGGTTTAATGCTATGTAATACTCTTTTTTGGTTTGTTTTATCAACAATTATTTATTCTGTTATTAAAGCTTTGGAAGGTAAATATGCTAAAATCCCTGTAATATCGCAAGCAGTAAGAATACAAATTGATAATCAACTATGATATATTTCTTTATTTTTCAAAATATAATGGATTTTTATGTCTTTAAATAAATATGAAGTAATTTATATATTAAAACCAGACGTAACTGAAAGTGTAAATTTAGCTTTAGTTAATCAGTATAAAGTTTTAATTAAAAAAAATGGTGGTCAAAATATACTAGTTCAGCATCGAGGCAGGAGGCATTTAAGTTATAATATTTCACATTATTATGATGGTATATATGTGCAAGTAAATTATGAAGGTGATGGATATTTAATAAAAATAATTGAAAAATCAATGAGCTTTAATGAGAATATTTTGCGTTATTTGACAGTTAAAAAGTGAGTTTTATACTTTTAATAAGTTATTCAATTTATTATTAAGATTAAATTAATACAACTAATTAATAGGTCTATTTTGTTAATTTATAGAATTATACTGTAAGTATTAAAGGTTGATTTTTTAATTAGTGCTTTTAAAATATTGTATAATATTAATAATTGAATATTCTGTAATTTTCAGACAGAATAATTTCTATTTAATTGTATTATCTTTTAAATTTATATTTGGGAGGAATTTTATT